AGAGGTACTGGTGTGAAGAGGGCGTATACAAAAGTGGATTATGAATCGCTTTGCAACGTTGTTTCCCTTAATTTTAAAACTTTCATCTTTTAAAGAACGGTCAAAATCTCGATCTTTTTATTGCTTGCTCTTGTGGTGATCTTGTGTTATTTTAGTTGTCTTTTTCTAGGGTCTATGGATATTTTTTTGGGATTTCTCGAAAGGCTGGCTTTCTCTCTCGGTGGGAGGGCTCCTTCCTTTTTTCTAAGAGGGTTGGGCTGCTCCGGGGGGCTGATCTTCGCCATAGCTTTTTCTCTTAAAATTTTTATTACTGAGGAGATAGAATCCATTAGAATGATGGCTTCCTCGGGCTCACATTCGGGCGGCTCAATAAAGAGCGTGCCGCAGGATGAGATCTGTAGGGAGCTTGAGAAGGAATCTACTTCAGTAGGCACATCTTCGGGAGGGAAAGGCGAACAAAACCTCAACCTCAACGTTAAACCAAATCCTCATCAAGCCATGCACGAGGTTCGCCTTGACATAAAAAAGGCCGAACATCACCTTGATGAACTCATGGCTAGAGAGCCGTCATTACGAGATGCTGGAGATATCGATTCCATTTTTCGTGATATTAAAATGAGCAATTATTGTCCGAAACAAAGCTACGGCTGGATTGGGCCGTAGAAGTGGAGGAAGAAGACTATGCGGCTAAAAGCGAAGAATCGGCCGGCCGAATTTAATAAAAAAAGAGCACTTCTTCAGTACAATATAGATAGAGTAAGCCAAAACAACAGATTTTTAAGAGAGAAACTGTCGCGAATGGAGAATGGTTCGAATATAAATTAATAGCACCGCGAGGTGTGAAGCGATCTCGTACTAAACGAAACAACTTTCACTTTAGGGAAAAGAATGAATGCAAAAAAAGTGACTAAGAAGAGAAAAGGAACGAGACACTAGTGATTACTCCCGATCCGAAGCACCCCGAACTACCAGCTTTGAAAATTAGTTGCTTAGGCTTACCGAACCTATGCTTCTTCCCCGACACCACCAAAGCCTTATATATATATATTATTATAAATAAACCTTCCTTTCCGGGCTAGGACTGAGATCGGACTTATCGAACCACGTTAGCAATCCGGTTCAGGAAAGCAGGTAAAGACATCCAATGAGCTAGATTCCGATCTTTCTTTCTATACGCAATTAAATATTTTCTTTTGGCTTCCATGAGTTAAAGAGCTTCTCTTTCTTGGACGAGAGCCATATTAAGTTAAAAGCAAAAGAAAATAAATAAGTTTCAGAATGAGCGAATAAGAATTTTGATTGATTACAGACATCGAATAGACAATCTTTTAGACTATTTTGAAACTATATAATCTTTTCAGTAGAAAGGAAGAAGAAATGCACCGGTTTATAATTGAAGAAGAGCAGAAAAAAGGATATGACACTCTTGAAGTCAGTTCTGTCGTCCTACTCGTTCTCTTGTGGGTATGACGAGCGGCTGCGGGGAACTCCGCGAGGGCGATAGGCCCACAGCACCTTATATGCATGGTTCTTAGCTCATCCCGTACAAAAAAAAACCAAAAGATGGAAAACAGGGGAATGGCCGGTTATGGAAGGAAAACCCCTTTACCCCCTGCTTCCAGGGCCATCAGGGCCGGAAGGAATGCCAGAAGCAAACGATTCCGTCGCACTGTGTAAGCAAGCAGACAGGCAGGGCAAGAAAGACCACGGGCCAGTTCTCCCAAGATGCGGTCAAGCACCCTCCAGTCCATTTTTCATGTAAAAAGGAGCGCTAATCCCAAGAACAGAGGAGAAGATACCCTCGCTGGACCAGGACGAGGCTGCTACTCTATCGACGCCTGTATGCGGACACAACTGAAAGGGGGTGAGCCTTTCCCGTAATCCGACATGGACCTAGAACTCGCCCTTTCGGTACCTGTCTAGCAAGCTTTTTCTCTGCCGGTAGCTGGTCAAGAGTAAAGGCGAAGCTTGGATCCGCCTTAGAAGAAGGGTTCGCACTGAACACTTTCCCAATCCCAAAACAAAAACACGAAACAAGACACACATGGGCAGGCCCAGCAAACACTTCTCTCTCTTATGTAAAGACAGAAATAAGAAAATCTCATAAGAGAAGTGAGGATCATGTCAATCACTGTCAAATCGAATGGAGAATGACACAAAGGCTTCAGTGCATATCCCTATAGGAAAAGAAGTGAAAAGCCCCTAGTCCCCAGGCATTTTCGGTCAACTGGGGGACCAAAAATTCCTCTACAACATCGAATTCCGCGGCAGGAGCGATATCAGATACTGAGTAGGTGGCATAAGTGGTATCATATCAGCAATCCAGTTAAGCAGCATTATACTATACTCTAACAGAATAAAAGTAAGCGATAGAGAACTTTGCGCCACCATAACCAGATGATTGGAGAAGAAGATCGGAGACAGATATTGATTCCTTGCCGGTGGGCACTCTATTGGGTCTCCTGTGCTACCTCGACCAAAAAGGGCTACAACCTCTGATTCCGGGACATCATTTTTGGAAAAGGATTCCACAGTCTCAGTTTTAGAAGACAATTCAAGACTAACATCAGACTCCTCCGCGGCATCGGTGGTTACCACTGAAGGGGATGTTGTCGCTTACTAGGATGTTTTCTCCTAATCGTCTATAGAGTTTCGAGCTAGTGATCAAAAATGGATTTGGCAGAAGCTTCGATCTAGAATGCAGTATCTGGGATTAAAAAAGGATACCGCTCTACTCTAGCAGTAATAAAAAGTCCTCCCCTCCATTCTCCATTGCTTACGGAGACGGCAAATCCAGAGAAAGTTCTAGGCCCTATCTTGGGTTGGCATCAATGTTAGCAGATCGACTCCAAAGAATGCCGGGGAGTTGGATAAGATTGAGTTCGTGCGATAAGAATCAGAGTAAGGGCGGGGGAGAGCCCAAAAGTAAATGGAGTTAATGGGACGACTCCGCCTTCACTAAAGAGGAAGCAAGTAGGGCACAGGCTTTGAGGTTGGAGCCTTGCCCGTGAAGGTATCCCAATAGTTGTGCTAATCCAGACTGTCTTCCAGAAGCAAAAAGGAATCCTATCGCTCTAAGAGGAAATGAGGCTGACACTGAGATTTCCTTCCTTTCTGTAAAAGTGAAGACTTTCCGCCTCCAAGCTGGATTTGATTGAAGGACTACTTCCCCCATAACTATCAGAGTTGGAAGCGAATCCCGGATAAGAGTAAGAGCAAACTTATAACTCGCCTTTCAGGCTATGCCCTTCACTTCAAGTGTATTATTTACAGGATTCAACTGAGTAGGGGTAGGAGTCAGGGGTTCGAGCCCTTCTCCCACAATTGGCAAGAGCCAGTGATCGCCAATTCCTTTCCCAAAGGCTCCTCGGACTGGACTAGAGTATACGTTCTTTTGCGCTTCCCGTCGATCGAAGTAGGGCAAGTCTCAGTATTGTATTTGAGGTTGGTCAGAGGGCTGGCCCAGGGCATGTCGGAGCGAGGGGGTCAATCATCATCGTTTTTCCAGAAAAAGGTAGTTGAAAGCTGGAGCTTTACGAAACGAGTTGTTTTCAAAGCATCCGAGTTGGTAGAGCTTCGAGCGGGAACTTATCGAAAGGAGTGTTGGCAGATCGACCCAAGGGCACGCGGCGAAGGTAATTGAAAACAAATCAAAACGCCGTCAATAAGAATTCAGTTGTCAATTGTTGGCCCACAGGCCTTTCATTTCAACATGAAAGGGGACATTTTTTCTTACGTTGAAGAGTTTTTTCCTACGGTGTCTGCCGCTGGAGAGCCTTTATCCATAAAGTATGCCTCTGGAGGGGTCATTGTCAATCAAATCTAGAAAGAGAGTTTTTTTTAACCCCCCTAAAATATAATATTAGGTATGGTCGGTGATGCGATCCCCTTTCCTACCCAATATTAGTTGACAAGAGGTTTTCTTATGAAAGAAAGTGGAGGATTTTGTGAATGTTGCCGAATCTCTATAGGAGTCAGAAGCGAAAGGGGATCCGATAGGCTACTCAGCTGAAGAGGAATGGTCTTAGTCAACTTTCTATTGTCAATGTTCAAGTTCTTTTAGTCTTATGCTTTCTATGTCTAAAGAATAAGTCCAAAAGCCCCTATCTTGACCTCTTAAGAGGCCAGTATCCGTCCTTCTTTCTTACCAGGTGCTTGAGTTGGAGTGGAAGTGCTTGGGATTCTTTCTGGTTCTGGCTTACACAGGTAGTAAAAGCACTAATCCTCCCTTGTGTAATCTTTTTAGGGAGTGCTCTTCCCTGTATAATCCTAAAGCCCTAGGATATTTTCGCATTCAAGTTCCTTACGCAATCCAGTTACAGAAATTTAGAAAGTTATCCTCCGTTCCTATAGAAAGCCTGTTTCAGTTTCAGTGATAGGGTAATCCTCCACAGTCGAAGTTGGACCTGACATTGGGAGTTTCCATAGCATAGGTTGTGGTTGTAGCCCTAAGCAGGAATAGTTTGCGAGCCAGTTGCAGTGACAGTTGGAGTTGCTTTACTTGGTAGAGTCTAGCATTCCCATTCTTCGGCGGCTTTATTTGCGTAAATAAGGAAGGGCATATCCAAATAATAGAAAGGGACGCCTTTTAAGCTAGGAAAAAAGGAAGTGGCAAAGGGTCTTTTTCGTCTTTATGATGTATAGAATTTAGTTAGGATTAGACTTTGATTCGGTACTTATTAAGCATCGAAGGCGGGACTCTTTTCCTAGATAGAGATGGTCTAATTCAAATCACGCCAAGAGAGGTTTAATCTTCTCCCGTATCTATTATCTATATAACATTTGAATTTCTCTTCTATTTCATCCAACAAAAAAAACCAAATGTCCGACGCGCTTTTGAACTATTTAGTCGAGATAGCTTCCCACATTTTCACTTTGATCGGATTGACATCCATTCCACTTGTGACTGTTATCATTTTTCGCGCCGGGCGCCTCAGAGGACTCAATGAAGAGAATATGGCCGACAGGCTTATGGATCTCTGTTTTGATACGCTTCGAGAAGAAATTGAAAGGCAAATTGATCGGTGCCTAAAGCTTTATTTTGGAAACAACTATATTCTTCCAGAAGAAAAGACACTACAAGACATTTTATTCTATATTTCTGATTACGAGAACTTCGACGAGCTTTTGACCATTATAAAGAATCTGTCTGAAATGGGAATTGATAGTATGGAATTTTTTGAGATTCTTCTATTTTTAGCACAGTGAGAAATGGTTAGTTATTATTATCAGGTCTTTTTTCAGTATCTCACTCGGGGGCCCCCTTCTTCCCCACAATTAGTTCCAATTCTTAACGAGTAGACTCACGGACCCGTAAGTAACTCAGTGAGTGCTTTCTAAGAAAGAAAATGAAAGAAGAACAACCGCGCAGGTCGTACTATCGACACATAAAACGTGTTTCATGTTTTCCAGGTTCCTAATTTTTTGAACCCTTTTCAGTGGTTTTGTAGCAAGAAGTTTTGGGTTAATTTTGTTTTATTGGATTTATACGGATTTCATACTCTTGTTATTTCACATAGGACCATTGGACTTCTTAGTAGCTACTATAGGCTCTCAGCCTCTCGACTTGGAATGGATTTGCTGTTTCGACAACGGAGCTGACAGTTCCAATCTTCCGGCCTTGGAATCGTCAGCGCAGGAATCGTCGTCAAGTTCCGCAACGACTTATAATCCATATGAGCATCATCCATATGAAATCTATCAGCGCATTCGGATTCTTGAAGCGCGAGACTATTCCAATTTTCCTCCGCAGAATAATCAAGGCGATTACGAAAGGCTAGTGCGGGAGAACTTGTCTCGAGCTCGAGATATGGGCGAGGATTTTTACAGAACAATTTATGATCGGGAATATTTTGAGCTCAGGATGTTAGAACGAAAGGGTCTCCTTCAGGACAGACTGACCAATCTGATGTTTAATGAAAAAAATATTGATCGCATTTTGGAACTCTCGCCCTATTCTGATGTAAGGAAGGAAGCCTATCACTTCATTCAGGATAGGTTTCCCCCAGTCTTTTTAAATTACCTTGAATATCCCTTGAGACTTGAACAACGCTATCTAATGGATGAGAACCTTAATTCTCTTCATTCTTTTGTGACCAACCTAGAACAAAACCATAGCCGTTCTTAATTTTACCAAGAATTCTACCGCTACTTCACCGATGAGGAGTTCAGGCGTTCTATGGGTCTCCCCCTCCCCTAATTGCTCTCCTTTTCTCTTAGCGTGCACAGTTTGCTTGCATGCCGCTTTAGGCACATCTCTCTTTCTTAGTTGTACCCTGGCCTAATTGAATGAAAGTCAGTCTTTTAGTTTTCGTATATAAGAAGCTGTTTAGTGTATAAGCAATTTCTTAGTGGCCGCACCGAAAGGTCTGATAAAGTTAGTGAGGCGGTGGAGGTTGGTTGAAGATGATGTTACGCGGCGTTCTGAACCAGCCTTGAAGTGAATGAATTAGAAAGAACGGGAAATGAGACGACTCTTTCTTGAACTATATCATAAACAGATCTTCCCCTCCACACCAATCACGAGTTTTTCTCCATTCCTCTCGTATATCGTCGTAACGCCCTTAATACTCGGTTTTGAGAAAGACTTTTCATGTCATTCCCATTTAGGTCCGATTCGGATCCCTCCGTTGTTTCCTTTTCCTCCCGCACCTTTTCCTCGAAATGAGAAAGAAGATGGTACACTCGAATTGTATTATTTAAGTGCTTATTGCTTGCCAAAGATCCTACTTCTACAATTGGTAGGTCACCGGGTTATTCAAATAAGTTGTGTTTTCTGTGGTTTTCCCATGTTACAACTTCCGTACCAATTCGGTCGATCCGGAATGGATCGGTTAAACATTCCATTAGGGAGCCTGGTCTTGACTCTTCTGTGTGGTATTCATTCTCGTTTGGCTCTTGGAATCACATCCAGCAGTGGTTGGAACAGCTCGCAAAATCCAACCACTTCACCTACTTCATTGCCCCCAACCGTTTCTCGTACCTCTATTGAAACAGAATGGTTTCATGTTCTTTCATCGATTGGTTATTCCTCTCCGTTTGTATCTTTTTTTCCAATTTCGGTCTCGATTAGTTTACAAGATTGAATGGCCAATTCTCCTCCGGACCCTCGATTCGTCATCTTTCGTACACAGCCATCAATGTCCGCCTTCGAAATTAGCACTCGATTAGCCGTGAAGAAGGTGTCTATTTGCTTCGCTCCTCTCATCTCTTGCTTTCTTTCTCCGGGGGGAATTTTTGAGTTCTTATTCCCCTTAAGCTAAATGAAAATATCGTAGTCTAGTTGCAGACAAGAAAGTAGCTGTAACGTGAACTGCGCTGTGCTCATCAAAGTGTAGGCTGCACCGTGCTGAATGAGACAATCCCATTCCAACCAACATGGGAATTCTTCGAGATTCTGTTGGTGTGAAGTGTACCCGGTACAAGATCTCAAATCATGCATTGGATTCGATTCAGGGTACAAAATTTTTGCGAGAAAAGGTCCAATCCTTCAATATCATGATTGGGTCGACCAGGCCAGATCATGAGTGAATAGAAAATCGAAAACGTACATAGCTGTTCCAGCTGAAATACTTGGAATAATTCTACCACTTCTACTAGGAGTAGCCTTTTTAGTGCTAGCTGAACGTAAAGTAATGGCTTTTGTGCAACGTCGAAAGGGTCCTGATGTAGTGGGATCGTTCGGATTGTTACAACCTCTAGCAGATGGTTTGAAATTGATTCTAAAAGAACCTATTTCACCAAGTAGTGCTAATTTCTCCCTTTTTAGAATGGCTCCAGTGGCTACATTTATGTTAAGTCTGGTCGCTCGGGCCGTTGTACCTTTTGATTATGGTATGGTATTGTCAGATTCGAACATAGGGCTACTTTATTTGTTTGCCATATCTTCGTTAGGTGTTTATGGAATTATTACAGCAGGTTGGTCTAGTAATTAGGGGGCGGCCGTTCGGTCGCCTATGATACTAGGACCAATAGGTCAAAACTTTGTTTGTGCCGCAGGTGTTGAACGATCTACTCTACACAGGTGTGGGCTTACAGGGCTAGGGCTCATAAACCCTTTCTTTCATTCAAAAATAGGGCCCTGGTCGGTCACTTTTCCGGGCCGGGATCGATAAGTGGAAGTCATAAAAAAGAGATCTTTCTCTTCGCACCTCAGATCAAGAGGAAGGGTAGCTTGTCAAGCTGGCCTATATAAAATTGATATCTTTATATATATAGAAATAATAATATAAATAAAAAGATTCGCTGTCTTTTAACCGGCTGTTCTTCTTTGTCAACGCTACTAAGGCGACCGGTTAGGGAGCGCCTACTTGACTTATGTATGAAAGATAATGAGAATGGGTTCTTCAAAAAGGAAAAGGCCCTACTTAGTTTCGCAAGCCTTTGTCATTGTCAGTCAACTAAGTAGGGCCTGAGGCCCCCTGCGAATCCATAAATCTGAGGAGCATGCCGCAACAAAAGGATGGTCCCCTATGCATTTCATTCTTTCCGGAAGGGAAAAAAAAAGTACCCCCATCATGGTGAACCTCTCCTTGTGATCGGGATGAGGTAGATGCCTCCCAGCTGGGGGGCGGATCGAATCGGAGTTTCCTTAGGTAGCCACCGACCTACAGTTATCCTTAAACTTCCGTGCTTGGTGGAGAAGAAGCGAACAAAGGTACGCTCGCTTGCTGTCTTGTTCTCTGCCGCGAACTGGGATCGCTCGCCAGCTAGGTCAGATTGGAGCAATAATTTGTTAGAACATATTACCCATATTCGGGGACAAGGGGCGGAACGACCTCTCGATCTACTTACTGCAGCCCAGGAATAAAAACGTCGTCTAGGCGTTCCTTGTTGCTCCGATCTCCCCGACGCCTAGGACGTTGTCTGGGCCAAGAGCCATAGTTAGTTGCTGTTTCTATTTTGTTGTTTTTTTCTTGTTGTTGATACCGGCAAGACCCAGCCAGATGATGTCTGCTGGTTGGTAGTGAGAGGACTCGTAGTACCTGCATACCCAAAAGGGGGCGCTGATTAAAAAACAATCATTTTTCTTTTTTTTCTTACTCTCCCTTAGCAGCGGGAAAGGAGTCTATCTATCTGCCTAGCTTTGGTAGATTTCCCCCAACGCAATCCACAGAAATTCCACGAATCCCTTGGTGGATAAGTCCGACGACTCAGCAGCAGTGCGGAATTTACTTTCTCGTCTGGTGGATCTGATCTTTAGGGGGCAATACATACCAAAAGGTTCGAAGAAGGAACGCGCATAAGAGTATATAACCAACCCACCCTTATGTATAACCTATTCACATTAGTAAAGCGGCTGGATGCATAAGGGAAGTGCACGTTTGTGAGACCTTAGTCGGGATGCATAGGGAAGTCAACCTACGAGCACGGAAGAGCGTGGTACCGCTGCCCCTCTCTAAGTAAAGGTAAAGTCTCTCCTTCAGCTAGAATGTAAAGAAATTGAAAGAAGCGCGGAAAAAGGTCAAACGCGGTTGCTAGCATCGAAGAGAGCCGTCATCGACGATAAAGTGGGAGTTCGGACTTGGCGAACGAGCTCTTGCCGCGGGAGAGGAAAGCGGGGCAAGCAAAATAACCATTCCGGTGGTTGATAGTGGAACAAAGGCTGGAAAAAAATGGATAGGCATGCCTTATCATCCAAAAGGATGTAGAAACAGGAAGGGCTCGCAAAGACTATCCACCTTAAGCATTTGGTACTGAGGAGAGCCAGCCATTAAGCGCAGACCCAAGCTAAGCAAGAGATGGAAAAAGCACACTTTTATTTACAAAACTGGGAAAAAAAAGATCAGAAGGGAGATCAAAGCCCGAAAGCACCTAGTGAGCTCAGATTTTGACTGGGAAACCAACTATATTTGGTTAAACCAGAGAAAAGAGCAGGTAGCGAATGATCTGAATGATCAAGCAATGAAATCCTCCTTTGTCGACCTGAAGCTGAAGTGAAGGAGGGAATGGAGCTGGAAATCATCCTGGCTTTTGTGAATCAGTTGTAGTTGCGTCCTTACTTGATCCCATCTTTGTTAGAATAGACTCTGCTCAGGTTTGGAACCCGTTTTCGAAGCTGGCTTCAAAGCCCTTACTAGACTAGATAGGGATAGCGGCATATCGTACTAAATCTTTAACCTATAGCATCATTAGTTGAGCTAGCGGCAGATTCTTTAGCACTCGTGCTTTCATTATGGATTAACTAGCACGAGTAGCGGCTTCAGTAGCTTATCCGGGGTACCTCCTCTAGTGGAGGAGGCAAAGCACCAGTGGTAGCATCAGTACCGGCATAGCCTTTTTTTTTACAATAAAGAAAGGACTGGTACTGAACTAGTAGATAGGGTTGAGTCAGTTGTTGATCCAGAAGCGGTAGAAGTGGTAGTAGCATACCTTCCATATCAAGAGCTAGAGACAAGTGATGGCTTTCCCTGTACAATAGACCCAGTAGATCCAGTTGATTATGCTCGCGCTCATGATAGGGATTCAGTTTATGGCGTGAGGTTAAGTTCCTTATCTAGAAGCCTGGATATATATATACTAATAGTGGCTTCCATACCTATCTCCGATAGAGCTAACAGCATATCAACCTATGACTAGTAGACCCATACCAAGATCCAGCAGTATACTTTAACATTTACAGATCTCTTTCATTATCCAATTATTATATGGCTTACTCACCGTACAGAGCTTATTTAATGCCATAAATTTTAGAATTTAAAAGGTTAAAGATCCATACCCGGGCGGGGAAAGGAACAGGGCTATAGGCAGTTGACTTAGTTCACTAAGCTTAAGTGGATTCAGTGGATTATGCAGATTAAGCCATCTATTAAGCCGTCTAAGTCAAGCCCACCTAAGCCAGCCTTAGCCAGTGATCCATACATAGCTTCTATACCCGGGTGACCCAGTCGCATATGCAGTAGCTCCAGATCGATACCCCAATGCACCCCAACCACGTGATCGAGACCTATACCCCCGGTTCCAGGTCCAAACGCGGAGGCAGTTCCAGTCCTTGTCGCAGCGCAGTAGTTAGTAGGTGATCCAACACCAGAGATAAAAGACGCAGCAGATTCATATACTGACCTTAGTGATATAGATCTATACCTAGGTACAGAATGAGACCCGTTAGTGAGGTCCATATCGGTAATAGAAAGACCTGCCACCAAAAGCATTCCGATGGAGCAGAAGTAGACCCTTCCCCCGCCATAATAGCACCACCTAGCTTCGCTGCATCGGGATAGTAGTAGCACATATCTTTTTATAGTGATCGTTATAGGGATAATGAAACCAATGATAGAGTTGACCTATCCTAGCGACATCCATCCCTTGTCTCCGACCGGGAGATAGAGACTACTTCATGCGCAACTTCAACATCTCAATCCAAAAATTCTTCTTTATAGTCTCACAAACCTCTAAGAACGACCGGGGTATTAACAGCGTACCCCTGTCCACTGGAGCAGAGTCTGAAGCTACGACGGGGCTTTGTTCCCCCATTCCATCCTGATCAATAGGAGGAGAGGGATCGTTGATCTGTTCAACCTATTTTGATGGTTCGATCTCAGCGATTTCTGGTTCACCGTTGGGAGAAACCCTAGTACCATTGTTCTCTCCCATCCTTCCAACCTGCTTCACACACTCAAATGAGTAGAAATAAGGCTGACGGACCAGATGGTTTCACAATTGCTTTTTTTCAAGATTGCAAAGGATCACCTCCGCCCAATAGAGCCTAGCCCGAGAGAGGACTTCTCCAGTGTGGATCGAAATGGTCTCGCGGAGCTAGGTAGGCTTGCTTCGCATAGGCTACGCAGCCTTGGTCCCCGGATGGTGTAAGTCCTTCTCTAACTTGAAGAGCAGCAAACCACCCTTCCTCTAATGGCATGGTCTTCCTTCATCATTCCACGAAACTTAAAAATGCATTTTTTTTACTACACTAAAACCCCATCCTAAAAAGGGGCACTCAAGCTTGAACTTATTCTTTTCAACGGCATCTTCCTTGTCTGCTTCTACAGATGTGTTAGTGGCTGCTTTTTCTGATTTCTATGATTCTGCGGATTCAAATGCGTATGTTATGTATGATTCAGTGGATGAAAGATCGGATTATTCTTATTCTGTTTAAGCGCATCTGCATTTTCTTGTCAATCATTTTCTTTTTATCATTTTTGCGCTTTCTCAATCGATAAACTCTAAAGAGTAGATGATTAGATATGATAGAAGATCTTCTCTATATACGCAATTTCTTTGAAATGAAATTGCTTGCTTGCTTCAGTCAGAAAGTCGGAGAAGAAAGTCCTATCGACTACGGAAGCGTGTTGAGACCGAGACCACTAACATAGTTAGGCTATGGAGCTAAGACAGAGGTGCTAAGAAAGCGAAAGACACTGTACCAGTACCGATACGCCCGGGAGAAGGAAGGAAAGAAAATCAATCTTATTTCACCAGGGAAGGTTCGAAGAGCGATACTAATGATGTCAAGAAAAGGCGAAAAAAGGCAATATAGGAATGACTTGGGGTGACCGATACTGACTACTCTACTAAGAAAGAGACTGATACTGAATGAGAGGTTAAAGAAGTCACTTCACTGACAGGAGTGAGAGCTAGACCAAAAAGTCTTAAAGTAGAGGAGAGGAACAAGCAACGGACTGAGCGCAAACGCGCGAAAGCCGTTAGACGAACAAGCAACGGACTGAGCGCACGTTAGCGATATGCTTTATCAGAGTTGGTGGCAAAGAGAAAGATCACTCAACTCCAGAGAACATTTTATGTTCCTAGGTTACGCCAATTCCTATTCCTATTCCTATTGCCCGTACTCAACCTAAAGCACCAACAGCGGGAGACGCGACATCCCTTTCATTTGGGGATATTAGAAACCATTCATATTCAACTTATCCTTATCCCAGAAGGGGTTCGGAATCGTAGAAAGAACTCTTTTTGAAGCCCCAAGCCAAGGCTAGCCTAGCGAAGTCACTTACTGATTCACTTCTTTAGGGGTTCAATGACATGGATCCATTTAAACAGAACCAGTAGCGTTGTCTCTTCTTTCATAAGCAGTGATTGCTCTTTTCGTAGATGAATAAAGTGGGGCTACTTCCTCTAAGGAAGTGACTGAGAGATATCGATGAACCGCTGGCTTTATTGCTTGGATAGCTTGAACCAGGTCTAGCTAGGCTGGGAGTCGATTAGCCCGAGTTGTGTTAAGATAAGTGGCACTTGAATTTGAAGTAGCCATCGGCCAGGTCTTGGATGCTGAGGAGATTTCAAATCAAATCCTGATCCTGATCTTCGAACTTTCTCTCTCCTTTGAATCACGATCTTTTGAAATAAAGATCAGAGTCGGCATTCTTTGATTTGGCATTCGCATTCCCGCTGTTGACGTCCTATCGAGCTCTTGCTTGCACGAATCCCAATGGAAGGCTCGGGACGGGGCCCCTATCGTATCGCAGATCGGACTTTGCTTTGCCAGGCTCCAGGCTAGAGAAAGGCTATTCCATATCAGCAGCTATGCTAGCTCTAAAAGTACTGAAAGAACTGACATTAGGTCGTGACTTGAGGGTTCGGGGCAGGAGCGGTAAAGAAGTAAGGAGGTCGACTAGTTCTTAGCTTGATTGAACTCAGCATAGTTAGAGATTAGAGGAGATAGCTTTTCTTTCTATTGCTTGAGTTGAATCAGTTGACAAAAAGCTAGAACGTAATTGACTTCTTTCTTAAAGGAAGAGATGATTTGGAGAAGAATGAATTCCTCTCCGAGCAGTGAAGTGCCATATCCTAGAGAGAGGGCTTTACCGGTCGTTAAGATAGAGTCGGTGTCGGTAGCTGTTCTTGCTTAGCGGGATCAGGTCACCAATCGGTGACATAGTTTAGGAATGAATATCCGTAACTCCCATTCCAGTACTTGAACTGAAAAAATGGAATAAACAATCAAGACCTGGCTCAAGGCTAACCCCTCTACACTCAGGGTCAGGAACGGGAAAAGAAGAATAAGTAGGACAGGCTCGAGGTCAATTCTTTCTTTTAGGAGAGATCCCACCCCCTTCTTTAGCGCTTGTTCGTAATATAATACTTCCTTCTCGTTCTCGGTGAAGGAATCGGAGCTGCTATATAATCAGCATCTGACTCTTTAACGGCAAGCTCAGCAACGAGAAGTTTTCCTCTGCTGGAAAGCAGTCCTTCACGGATATAGGAGCTTACTCCGCTGTTGCTGGTTTAGTAAGCTAAGCATTTTCTTCCTTTATGATTATGAAAAAGGAATGGATAGAGAGGAAGGCTCCAGGGTTTGTTTCTCTTGGTGTCAACATAGGAATGGGAGCTGTTTGAATGGATGCCTTTTTCCCTTGTTGAATCAGCCAAGTCAGTAGCCTTTCTTTTATGCGGGATTGCCTGTTGATGCAAGGAATAAGGGCTGGCTTGATGCCAAGAAGAAGCAATAGATTTATTATAAGGACACAGCAACGTCGGTGGGGGTGATTCTTTTCCAAATGGACATAAGCAGGCTCCATCTGATGCAGCAAAGTATGCACAAGCTCTTTCTACTCCCTTATTCCCAGACGTTGAGAAGCTCTTATCTTTGTTCAAGGACTCTTGTAAGGAGCTGGCTGAGCTTCGTAAACAGATTGATGGCAGACTCTACAATCTTAAGAAAGATGTCTCTGTCCAAGACACTAAGCATCGTAAGACACTTGCTGAGCTAGAAACAGGTGTAGATGGTTTGTTTGATAGCTTTGCAAGGTTAGATTCACGTATTTCAAGTGTTGGCCAGACAGCTGCAAAGATAGGAGATCAACTTCAGAGTGCAGATGCTCAACGGGTTACAGCCAGTCAAACGATTGAGCTGATAAAGTACTTGATGGAGTTCAACAGCAGCCCAGGCGACCTAATAAAGCTTTCTCCTCTATTTTCTGATGACAGCCGTACTTGCTGAGGCTGCTTCGGTTGCCCAGGTCATTTGCTGAAGAAGATATTGGAGGACACGGCATAGCTGCCCCATCAATGATAGGAAATGCAACTGCTAGCAAAAGATTCGAATTTGCTGTTACTAATCTACAAGAGTATTGCAATGAATTGGAGAATAGATTTCTGGCTCGGTTTGATGCAGCATCACAGAAAAGAGATTTGTCTGAATGTGCCAAAATTTTGTCACAGTTCAATAGGGGTACAAGTGCCATGCAACATTATGTAGCAACACGTCCAATGTTTATTGATGTGGAAGTCATGAACGCTGATACTAGGTTGGTTCTTGGTGACGATGGGGCACATGCTAGTCCTAGTAATGTAGCTAAAGGGCTTTCGTCATTGTACAAAGAAATCACAGATACTGTTCCGCAGCAAAAAAGTGTATTCCCTTCACCCAATGAGGTTATGTCGATTTTAGTTCCGCGAGTTCTAGAGCAGCGAGTCACTGCCCTTCTGGACAAATTATTAGTAAGGCCAACTCTTGTAAATCTACCTTCCTTCCATGGAGGAAGGTGGACTTCTATTATATCTAAGAATTCTAGCAGTAACATATGAAAAGACGCAAGAACTTGCTAGAGATCTACAAGCGATGGGATGTGGAGACTTGGATGTTGAGGGCCTCACAGAGTCTTTGTTTTCAAATCATAAGGATGAATACCCCGACTATGAGCAGGCATCTCTTAACCAATTATATCAAGTGAAGATGGAAGAACTGCGAGCTGAAAGCCAGCAGATATCGGATTCACCTGGAACAATTGGACGCTCAAAAGGTATGAAATCGCTCGACTGAAAGGAGAGGAAAGAAGAGACTATGAGCTCTTCCTATGACTACGAGCAGTAGCTTTAGCGAATTGTTAAATACTTTATCTAAGAACATACAGCGTTCTCGTTATGAGAGATTTATTATCAAGCTCTGGCAACTGCCTACGATGGCTATAATTTGGATTTGCCGGCCTTTCTATGAGCAACTTGTCCTCTAGTCACACGTGCAGGTTTGGCAGAACAACCACCAATATCAATATAGGGGAGTATTCATCGCCTCTTGTCTCATCATGAGCTCGCACCAAGTGAAAACACAGGGATTTAGGGTAAGCATTGTCTAGTCTTCTGGTTCTTTCTAGTCATCTCTCCAATGCCAGGGCCAGGCTTTGTTTATAGATCCATTGAAGAGTCTCTCTCCATGCAGGCCTATTGTGTCGGCTGTAGGGGGTTCTTAGGGACCACCACAAGTCTTCCAGCCGTTCTAGATATCCTCGTGCTGATTTGATTAAATGACTTCTTCATATTTAATTTCCCCATGGCGAACACCTATTCGTGGAAGAAGTGCTGTTGTTGTGGATCTAGGAATTGAAAGAGCAGCTCCTCTTCCAAATTGTAGAGTTGTAGACTGATCTTTTCTTCATTTTTGGTGTGCCATCTATTTCAGTAAATGCAAGTGCTCCTTTTATGGATAGACTTGTTGATTTCGTCTTCACTCGAAATTCAATTTATCCGGATCAGCATCCAATATTCAAAGTTTCGGCTCTTCCTGTGCCTGAATTACTACAGCGCCTTACCGTCTACTAATAAATACTACTAAAAGAAGGACCACAAAGCCCTTTGATAGAGATAGGAAATGAACCGGAATGAAAGAAACGTAGTAGAATCACGCGGTGGAACAACGTAGTCGTTAGCGCTTAAGAAATAGAAAGAAAGTAGTGTACTCATTTCGGTCAGCATCATTCTTGCTTATGTCTAAGAAAAAGTCCCCCCTATTGCTCTAGCTGGACCGGGAGAACTGATTCTTCTCGAATTGACACCATAACAAGATTTACGCGCATCAATCGTTAACTTAACAAGGGATTTGCTTTCTCTAACCCACTTGAGGAGAGTGACAACTATCACTAGATTGTGAACCTGAAGTCTTGAGCGAGGACCTTCTTTCTCCTACGGCAGGGCACGACCCTGACACAATATTCTGTGATTGCTAAGTTTAAAGGCCAGGGAGAGATTCTCCACTAGCATTCTGGCTGAGACAGGAGAAAAAAAGGGTATGAATATCCGAATAGTTAACTCTCCTCCATCCCCCAAGCAGCGAAGAAAGGGAGCCGAGTACCGATCGGTTAGAGTAGCTTGCTTCTACGATGATTTGGTGGCAAATGATGCTGATTTGAGCACCTACTCAGATGACAAGGACAAGATGAGGCGCAAGAACACCTTTGTAATACATAAATTTCACTGGCTTTTTAAGCCAATAGAATAGGCCGTGTCCTGTCCGAGATTGTGGGTCGTACCTGGGTTAACTCGTTTGGTCTTGCTATTGGCTGCCTGTCCAAGGGTGGCTGTTGAAACCTCCTCCTTTCTATACTATACGAAAAATTCCATCCAACCATTCCATTCCGTTGAGCCTAGTCCCATTCCATCAGCAGACTGAACTCCATTCTTGAACGAAAGAGACAACCTGAACACCGCTCTCCCATGGTTTTTCGTTGAGAAGCACTTCTTTTTCATCTTCAATTGGGATCCCGTCGGGAAGGATTACCAACACGCATTACTTCTTTGTATCAGTTCAGACCCTATTGTATCAGAACAGCTCCTTAAAGTCCATTAAGAGGCAAAAGGTTTAATTCAATAGCATAGGCGGTAAGCATATATAGTTATAGGCTGTACCAGTTGGTATGGAAAAGGGGGCAGAATCGAAAGGTTGTGGCGCATAATAGAAGAACTATCGGCAGGGAAGGCAGTCTATCGCCTTATGGCTTAATCTTCCCTAAGAGGTTGGGTCGTTTGAAAGGGCGAGTGGAGAATGTATTATGGTAACCGGCGAGTCAGCTAAAAGGTTTTTAGAAAAGCTAGCTAGCGCATACGATAACTAGAATATTGTTCTGAATGAACAGGAACTGATATGATAATAATGTACATATAATACAAAGAGAGAGGCCAACCTCTTACCTAACAGTGTTTGGGAATGGAAATCTTGACCGGCGCTCTTCTTTCTTCGGGGAATGGGTACTAAGACTCTCTTTGAGACGCCCCTTTCTCCAGGTGAACTATCTAAAAAGAGACATGCGGGTGCACTTTGAGGCCTATGAACTACTCCCGATCACTGCAAATAATGCCCTTTACTTTAAGACCGTTTTCAAGACCTTCCAGGCCCGTTACCCAACGCTCATGTGCTTGAATATGTAGCAGGCTTCCCCTTCGATCTGCTTCTGTATCAGCGGCTGAGCCAGAAACTATACCTATCCCAGCTGGAGACCTCTAGGAGAATGGATACCAAAGAATTTCACACATCGCGGGTTTCTTTTTCCATTTTATCCTTTCCTAAGAAAAGGGATTGGTGCAAGAAGATTCCACCACTCGGTGGGGAAAAAGTTGCCCACCTAAATAAGATGTCTAAACCTAAAGAATAGAAGAGGACAGTCAACAAACTTGGTCCAACATCACTCTTCCCGCTCAAATGGGCTAGGTATAACCTTTCGAAGAGAACTTTCTTGTTTGGAAACCAGGGATGCTCAAAATCTCGAATTGGGCTCTCACCGTTGGTCATTAATTCACTGACCCTATCTCTTCCCCGCTCTGCCGGCGGCAGTGGTCTTGGGTTCGGCTCATAACTCTGTGGTTTGGACAGATCCTGCTACTTTACATTCATTGTTAGGTCGTTCGTGCATGCCCCCTTCTCAATTACGCGCTTTCGGCTACCAGGTCAGAGTCGGCTGGCATCATGCAAAGGAAAGAGCGATGATTCTCCTTTCTTTCTCAATAGGTGATTTGCAGCTACACTGGGAGAAGAGTTGGCATCTATTTATCTATTCTTTTTTCTTTGACTTCGGATTGAGACTTGAAGCTTTAGCCGGAAGGAAGACAAGACCAGGAACAAAAACCCACTGTTTTGTGCCACGCGGTTGAGCTTTCCCCTTTCCCATTGTGCCTTCCATTCTTGTTTTCTAATAGAGGGTATGCCTTTACTTGTCGTTAGGAGAAGTAGCTTGCTACTTCTAAGGTATCATCTTGTAGTTATAGGATTGGTTTCTGTCCTGCCTAGTAAGACTGGTAAGGATCGTCTAGTTCTTCGAGATTCTCTTTTGAATTTGAAGAGGTTGGACAAAAAACAAAACTTTGATAGACCAGAGGTCTAATGTAAGCAAAGCACCGCGAAGTGTGATCTCGTACTAAACGAAAGGACTTGACGCCTTGAACTTCTATAAACAAAAAGCAAGAGGCGAGGCCGGTGTAGCTATGCAGGGAAGTTAGTTGCTGTTGTCCGAAAGCTTAGTGACTATCTTGTAAAGGGTAAAAAAAGAGCCTTCCAGAATGGTTTGGATGAGAGGAGTACTTTTGTCTTGCCACATTAGTACAGATATCGGACTCGTCCTTCGGCTTCATCTTCCAAGCGAAGCACTTTAGTGCTAGCGATCTTCGGAAGGCAGTTTGAGAACCTGTTGTGAGCCAAAAACCTTGATAGATAGGACTTTCTCCTAAGGATGTTCTTCGGCTGGTCAGTCAATAGGGCACATCGCTTACCAGTTGTTAGGTCAGCGATGGCAAGCAGTGAAAGCAAATAAGTCATCCTGGCAGCTGCAGCCGTAGCCTATTCATTCAGTGGCTAATGGGCATGGCTTGCTGTTTGGATAAGACCAACCGAGGAAGCCAGTGAACTACCTGAAAGCATGAATGAAAGGCAGGATGGAAAGATCGACGAAATGTTTCACTAAACTCACCTGGATTGCATAGTCCTCCATTCCTGGAGGGGGAACCCCGTACTTAATTGAATAGCTTGCTTACCAAATAGGGAAATGGATGAAATCATCACTTCTGGATCAAGAGTAGTAAACCGAACTGGAATTTCATTTCCGCCTTATTCAATAACCAAACGAGATCCGTCCTCCCTCTTCGAGTAAGTTCAGTTCTCTCATACCTCTCCTTGTCAGTCGAGCAATTGAATACCTATCCCTAACAGTCGAGGTACCGTAACCCTTCCCTATCGGTGTCAATCCTCTCCCGTAGGCTTGAGAAAGCAGTAAAGAGTAAGGTTTCTGCTGAGTTCGAGTTCAGAGTTCTAAGTTCCGAGTTGAGCAAGTTGGATAGTTGTCTCTTAGTAGTTAGTAGTCAGTCTCAGTATGAGTAATAAGTAAAGTAACTCCCCTTGTGAGCTTTCCTCCTTATATTCAACAAGAAATCCCTCAGGTTGCTGCATATAAATCTGCTCCTCCAAATCACCATGTAGAAAAGCTGTTTTGACATCCAACTGTTCCAACTCCAAGTCAAACATGGCTACCAATGCGAGCAGAACCCGAATGGAACAGTGTTTTACTACAGGTGAGAAAACCTCATTAAAATCTAAACCTGGTACCTGACTGTATCCTTTTGCAACTAAGCGAGCCTTATACTTGACTCCTTCATCTCCCGGAGAGGACTCCTTCCTTTTGAAGACCCATTTGCAGCCAACAATTTTCTTGTCTTTAGGCGGTTTAACTAAAACCCATGTTTTATTCCTATGGAGAGACTCCACCTCTGGTGAATCTTCTGCATCCTCTGAAGTAGATAGCTGGACTGGATTTGATTGTGAATCATTTTGTGAAGAACTTGTATTCTCCACCTCAAACTCCACCTGCTCACTTGAATTCTTCACACTTGTCTCAGAAGAATTAGAAGGCTCCTTCTTCTGATGAAGCATGACTGACTCATCAAACACAACATCTCTACTGATTACAGATTTAGGTTTGGATCAGGGTACCAAACCTTGTATCCTTTTACACCTGCTGGGTAACCAATGAATATGCCTTTTTTGGATCTAGGTTCCAACTTGCCATCATTAACATGAACATATAAAGGACATCCAAATACCCTTAACTCAGAATAATCAGCAGGGTGGCCAGACCATACTTATTCTGGAGTCTTGCAGTCAATAGAAGCATTAGGAGAACGATTCACTAGGTAGCAAGCTGTAGAAGCTGCTTCCGCCCAAAAATCATTGGATAAGCCAGAATTAGATAGCATGCAACGAACTTTCTCCAGTAAAGTTCTATTCATCCGCTCAGCGACACCATTCTGTTGTGGAGTGCCTCTGACTGTAAGATGCCTAACAATGCCTTCATCTTTACAGAATTTGTTGAAATCACCATCACAAAATTCTAACCCATTAGAAGTGCGAAGGCGTTTAATCTTCTTGCCTGTTTGTTTTTCAACTAAAGCCTTCCACTGCTTAAAAGTGACAAACACATCACTCTTTTTTTTCATAAAATAAACCCATACCTTCCTGGAGTAGTCATCAATGAAGGTAAGCATATACCGAGCACCACCTTTTGAAGGAACACGTGCTGGGCCCCAAAGATCAGAATGTATGTAATCAAGAGTACCTTTAGTTCTGTGAAGCCCTGAGTTGAAACTGATTCTCTTTTGCTTGCCAAAGAGACAACGCTCGCAGAACTCCAACTTGGATGTACTCTGACCAGAAAAAAGACCCCTCTTGCTTAACAATGTCAAACCCTTCTCACTCATATGTCCCAGCCTCATATGCCATAGTCTAGTGACTTCTGAATCAGACATGGAGGAAGATACAGCAGCAGTGCCTATAACGGTAGATCCTTGTAACACGTACAGTCTACCAACTTGATGAGCTTTCATCACAACTAGAGCGCCTTTTACAACCTTTAAAACACCATCACCGCCAACAAATTGACAACCACCGAGATCCAATGTGGTCAACGAAATAAGGTTCTTTGACATATCTGGAACATGCCGCACCTCAGTCAAAGTTCTTACTACACCGTCGTGCATCTTGATTTTGACAGAACCAATGCCAGAAACACAGCTGGATTGATCATTACCTATCAACTCACTTCGGAGCTTCCTCTCCTTTCAGTCTTGCTGACAGAATCTTACCTCTAGTGTACTGCTCCCCTAACAGCTCATTAGTTTGATTAGTTTCATTCTTTGCTTTCAACTCATACGCTTCTTCCATTGGCTTTCATCTCTTTCGGGTGTATTAAAGGCTTATATCTAATCCAGTTTGATGCTTTCAGCGCAGGAGCGTTAAGCCCTCTCCTTAACAGTCGAGTAGCGAGATCGAAGAGCAAAGCGAGAGGTTACTATGTAGCTCTCCCGATAGGGAGAGGAACGTAGTCGCTCGAGCGAAGCGAGAGGGTTGATTGAGCTCGAACGAAGTGAGACTGATTAGTAAGGAAAGGACACAAGGAGAAACTAGTCAGTTTGGATGAATTGTTCAAATAGCCGTTGTTGAATAAGCGGTATGCATATGAATTGAATCATCAGCCGTGGGACTGAAACAGGGTAGACTGGGATAGACTCCATATGAATCTGACTCTAGAATGGATTTAGAATAGACATCTCTTCCTCAATAGGAACTTCACTTCTACCTGGCTAAGGGAAGGAAGAAAGGAGGCACGTATCGAAGGAGAAGAGGAAGAAGCGGGGATGCTTTGCTTTCAAATAAAAAAAGTAGCATTCGTAGTAGCACAGTAGCAATAGCATTAGCAGGGGAAGGGGAAGTTACTGGTCTTTCTTTCAGGGCGCTCAAGGGAGCAACTCGTAGAGGAATTCGATTTGCCAACAGAAGACTCAGATGTCGCCTTTCGGGTTGTTTGACTTAATAACGGACTTTGGGATTGATGTCGAGAGAGGACGCTCCATATGAGGATGAGGAAAAATAGCTCAAAAAGACTGAAGCTGCTCGAGGACTAACTATTTCATCAGTAAGACTGAGTTGACGGCGCTTTAGTATGAGAATAAGCTCTTGTCTTCATCTACGTTGTTTTAGGGCTGGTGTGGCCGCTCTTCTTGTTAAAGTTAATCCACGAAAAGCAGGTATAAGGGGCGAAGAAAAGGGTGGACATGAATCAAGAGAATAAGCTGTTTCATCAGAATACATAGGTTTTTCAATTGAATTCAAATCGCAAGTAAGCTGTTTTCAAATAAGCTTTTGTCGCAAGAGAATGAATCTCCCCGGAAAGCGAAAGCAGACAAAAAGAGTACCAGAGGATTTTTTGGAATTGGATTAGGTAAGAAGAGCGGACGATAACAGTAAGCAGACGATGTCGGCAGAAGACAATTCGTGGGATCTTCCTAAAAGAAAGAGAAGAATGAGCTAAAGAATTGGTATGCCCAGCCCATGGAATTATATGTCGAATGAGGACGATTTCGAGCATAAAGAGAGAGAGAAGAGAAGAAAAAGGAAGTCTTTTGCAATAAGATAGGTTTAGCAAGATAGCTGCCAGAAAGACTTAGCCCACGGAGCGGTGCGTAGCGCTTAAATAAGTAAGAAGAGTAGCTTTCCGTCCCGACAAAAAGCATTTGACTACTTACTTTCCATTTCAAGGGGGATTTTCTTTACCTGACTTGCCTTCAAGCAGCAATGAGAGCAAAGCAAAAGGCAAGGAATTGATGCACCAATAATCAAAGAATCGGACAAGGCAAATAGCCAGAAAATGGCAAGTGCTTGAGAAGCACTAGAAAAAAGAGAGCTATTGAAGAAGAAGGGATTGCCCTAAGGCTTAGAACTGCCATAGTTTTTGTACGAAGAGCAGGGTCGATGTGAATTTTTATGGCATTGAATCATCTATCGTAGGAGCTCTAAGCCTGTCAGCTCAACTAGCAGCCGCAGCTCTGCTTTAGTGCATTAGTTTAGTGCCGTCGATTACTGAATTGACTGCTTGACTTTACTGCATTACCTGCCCCTCTCGTCTAACTCGCTCCCTTTGGTCTCCTATACTTTCCAGTATAGCTATCTTTCGTTCCTGACTTCCCCGAAGGGCGAATTTCCATAGATCAGAGCTGACCTACGAACAAGAATTGAAGATGGAGAAGAAGATACCTCGATGGTCTTACCAGAACTCGATGACGGAGAAGGAAGGCTGGCAGCTGATGATGGTTGGTCAAGTTCATCTGGTGCTGCACGATATCACTTTTCTGAGTGTATCACATCCCAAACAAATGGTCAGAGTGGAAAAAGTCATCACAATCATCACCACTCTGTGGTGCCGCTGACGAAGAACAGGTCTTCCCAGGGGCACTACCGAGGGAAGAAGAGAGTCTCACATCTGTACTGAGATTAGGCAGTGCATGAGGAGGATCATAAGAATACAGAGACTCATCCTCCACGAATGTAACATGCCGAAAGATATGAAGTCGTACAAGGATCAAAGCGGGAATACCCGAGTAAGATGCAAAATGCTATATGAACAGAACAATGCGCCTTGGGAGAAAATTGATCTCGAAGTGAGTCTGGACACAAAGCACTTGCACCCCCATGAAAAATCTCCCATGGAATCTTGCCTTTATGATAGCATCAGATGGAGTTCTGTTGATGACATATGCTGCTGCAGGCTTCAGCCCATAAGTACTTAGGTAGATGCATTTGAAGCATTTGGCTAGAGCAGCAATAGGTGCCTGTTTTTCTTTTCCTTTCTGCTACTCCATTTTGTTGCGGTGTGTAAGCACAGTCTCGTTAATGTATAATCTCATTAGATGATAGAAACCTCTTAAACTCAGTAGAGACATATTCACCTCTTGAATCAGATCTGAAGACCTTGATCTTACATTCAAACTTCTTTTCCACTTGCCGCTTTCAATTCGATTAAAAGCTTTAGATTTGTGCCGTAGCATACCAGGTACACCGAGAATAATCATCTATGAAGGTGACATAATTGCTGTACCCAGAGAGAGACTTGACAGGGGCTGGACCCCTTCCATCGGAATGGATCAAATCCAGAGGTACGAGGTCACTCGCCTTATCGAAGAAAGCAGGGAGAGGGTCGATGTAATTTAGTCCGATCTTCTTTCTTTTGAAAAGGGAGAACTCTGAAAATCCTTGATTTCCAGCAGAACAAGAACGAAAAAAAAAAGACTTTTTCATAATCGGCAAGATGCCAAAGAACACAGTGCTAAGCGCAAAGAAAGGCAAGGCATGAAGTTCAATTAAGCAGCGTCAAGCCACAAAACGAGAGGGGCCCTTAGTATGTGGAAAAAAAGACAAAGCTGCAGGAGAGACCTCGCTTTCTTATGGATGCTCCTGTTACCGAAGATCCAAAGCAAAGGAAGAGCGATCTCTGATTCCCAGTTCTCTTTAGTAGAGACATTAGGGGGGAAAACACTCTCACAAAGAAAGAAGAGCACTAGAGTACTATAGAGCGGAGCTCCCTGCTTAAGCTGAAAACCGCTGACTTGCTTGAAGAGCAGTAACTAGCTTACTCGAAAGCGAAAGACTTTATAGGCGCTTTCACTTCCAATTTCTTTGAATGTAAGGAATCCCCTCCTCCACTAGATCGGGTAAACCTCACTATATCTGCGATAACATCACATACAATATTCTTGGTCTGGCTTTTATAACTCCTTATGGGAGTGTCTCTTCCGAGTATTTTCTCACTTGGTTTCCTAAGTCAGACATTCAAATCAAGGAAAGCGAATGAGAAACCTTCTTTGAATCAGTTCGTTCGGGAGGGTGTGTTAGTGCCAGTACGGGGTGTGGTACTGGTTCTCATTTCCTGGTTTGGAAAAAAGTGAAAAAGCTTTGAAGCCGATCGAACACAACGAGAGTAGCGAATTAGCGGGTGATCTTCCACCTGATCTATCTACCATATTGATGTATTAGAGAGACCGAGTTCCTACGAGGGAAGAAAAGATTCACCAGCTCTATCGATTAGAAAATCCCTGTACCTTTGTGAAAGACATCGCATGGAATAGCTTACACGGGGTACAAGCTCAGATTCAAAATAGAAGTTCCTGAGCTAGAAGGAATGGGATCAGGGGTGGGTAATAGACTGACTGCCAAGGAGCGGAGCAGCTCGACCAAAGAAGCAAGGTCTGATAGAGCCTAAAGCTTAGAGCGATTTCACATTCCTCATTTCATTCTTCCCCAAGGGATCGCTTAGCAGGGGAGAGCTTTTATACCCTCTCGCTTTGCTCTTCTTTCCAATAGTTTCGCTATAGCGACTACGTACCTGGAAGTGAATGAGGAATGATTCTTCTTCTGCTATCGAAGAGACCAAAAGCCTCTTCCAAAGTTGTTGATTACATTGATTTCATTAGCATTACCTAGTAGTGCACTCGCAACCTTAAATCTTTATAGATTGAAGGTGCTTCCTAAGACGAGGAGAAGTAAGTTGAATACTGGGATTCCCACGCTGCTTCTTAGTTCATATTGACCCTATATTCTAAGCATCGAATCAAATCTTTTGCGAGGAGGCCCATCTGAGCATAGTCCTTACTTTAAACAGGAAGTATCCAAAAGCAATCCACCTTCTCAGGTAAGTTACCTAAGAGAACTTGAAACTTTGGCTCATTTTCGGGTCTGACTGCTTGTCTTCCACGTCTCGATTTCCTTCCACGGCAAGCACCTTCTAACATTTCGGCCGATTTTGCCCGGACCTACAAAAGAAGCTTGGAATTGAAGTGCCCAGTAGTGCAGCTCCCGGCCTCCGAAAGCGAGTTCTTCAAGTCTTGGTGGTCCGCCCCTTTCGTTGAAATCGTTGACAACTCTCTTGGTAAGCTCCTTCATCCCTCTTCGTTCACAGTTGTTATTATTTACTAACTTCTATTTGTGTGCTTCTCGCAGACCTAGCTCACCAGGACGAGGAGCTAGTAGACTTGGTCAAGACCATCCTAACCACAGGTTCTGTGCCCCTGACTAAGAAGAGAAAGGTAGCTCCTTCACCAGGCGCCACCTCTACTTCTGCCCCTGTTTCCACTACTGCTGCTACCTCTAAGAAGAAACCTCCCAAGAAGACCACGACGAAGGCTAGCAAGGAGCCCACCCAACCTCCTCAGGGAACCTCTTCACGGCCTGCTAAGAGAATGAGGACGAGGTCCTCTGCTGTTGAGACTACTCCAGCTCAATCCCCAGCTCTTGCTCCTCAAGCTTTCGCTCCTCCTCCTCCTGCTACCGTCGATCTAGTTGAGACTTGATGATGGAGAAGAAGAAAATGTGCAAGAAGAGATGACCCCCTCTGCTAGCTCTAGAAACCGCTCTGTGGACGACCCATCCGTTGTCAAGCCTACTGATTCATCTGGCACAGACGTTAGCCCAGTCGCGGCCATTCCCTTGTCAGGGAGCCCTCTGCCACTTTCTCAGGTTTGCTCTACATCTCTTCTTATATTTTATTGCTAATCAAATGATTGCCACTAACTCACCTGCTATTCATTCCTCCGCTTGCCAATAACCTCCATTCGAAGCCCAGCCGGGAAGGCAAAACAATGATTTCCCCGCCTGTAAATGCATCTAAGGAACCCCCTGAGCTCTCCTGCTTCTGCTAGCCCATCTATTGATAGAAAGTACAAGCCTGCAAAGCCCTTCCATTAGCAGTGAGACCTAAATGGCCTAGTACGACCAGACAGAAATAGGTTACTCGGGCAAGTCTTCTTCCAGCGCTGGCCTTCTTTCGCCTTGAAAGCACATAACATCTAGCGTGTCAAGCGCACATCTTTCTCTTTCTAAGAGAATACGCCCCCCAAAGGTCTGTCTATCTGGGGTAAAGCCCGTACGTAGTTATAAAACAAGCATTTCCCTTGATGGAAGACGGGATAGGTTACTCAAACAACATTCAAGTCAAGAAAAAGAAGGCCCTAGATTCCAGAGCCAAGAAGGAAAAACAAACTTGCAATATGCTTTACACAGAAAAGGCAGCTTCAGACGTATAAGGGAGGTTGCTTTCTACCTTATTCAAGGGAACATACCCTAGTTCGTACCTATCCTATAAAGGAGCTCTTAGACCAGGCATCAACCATTGTTTTTGATTTTTGTACTTGTTATAAGAATGGGAAAATATGTGGATTCGATTCATCGAGTTGGCTCCATCAGCTAGGTAGCATCTCAAAGCATAAGAGGCTCCTAACTAGGTAACAGAGTCTCTCTATCTATCAGATATATATGTATGAAGCCTGGCATTACGGTTCAAAAACTTAGATTCGGCTAAAAGAAGATCTCAAAGCTTTCTCTCTTTAACGGTTAAGAATACTAAGACTTTAGGCTCTCTTACCCCAGGTCGCCATTCCATACTTTTTCGAAAGGTGATCCCCTTCGGACCCTCGATTCATCGAGATGTCAACTTGAAATCTCGAACATAATCCTTTTGTTGGTAATGGCCTTGGCGAATGACTTGCCACGCTTTCTGGGCTTGACTCTTGTGGGAAGTGCTCAGCCGCCTCCAACTCTTTCTGTGGGTCAGACAACTTCCTTAGGTCAGCAGACATCATACTTTTCTCTACTGCTCCCGCAAACGGTGATGTCTCGATTCCCATTGGTCGGTCTGCTATCCGGAACAAACCTTTGTCCAAGATCCTCTCGGATTCCTGAAATTAACACAATTATTTGTAGAGTGAGTCGTCCATTTATCGTGCCATTTACAATAAGGTTTTCCTTTGATTTCTTCTTATTTAGGTATCTTTATCTTATGTCCAGGCAGACAGGTCAAAAGCTGTTGATAACCTTGAGGCTGCTTCAGAGCTTCAGATGCCAACCAGTCGGCCGCGATCTTACCTTCTCTATGAGTATGCTTACAAAAGCACTGCCAATCCCTTTGAACAAGATTCCTGCAAGCTTGGATCAGTGGTGCTTGAGGGTGATTAGAGGAAATCAAATGAATCACAGCATGCAAACAACAGAATCGGTTTCAAGAATGACCTGCTTGTACCCCCAATCCCACGCTAACATAAGGCCACGGTAGATGGCCCAGAATTCAGCCACATTCTTGGTTGTACAATCCAAATTCTCAAAGAAAGCAGACACCCATCCGTAGACCCTTTCGATATGGATAGGCCCTATTGGAATGAAAGGAAGGTCAGCTGTTTCACCTCCATCCGTCAATCCCCTTTGTTCTTCCTTTGTTGCTGCTTTCAGACATAGGAAGAATTATAGGAATGAATGAGGTACTGCTGACCAGGTGAGATATATATTCCTAATTGCACCAGCAAAGCTGGCGTAACGTAAGCGGATTGGCATTATCAGATCCAGATGCGCTCAGAGCGTTAGCCTAGGCGAGCCTTACCAGAGCTCTTGTACATTTGTCAGTTTACCTATGAGAGAGCCGGTCTAAAAGAAAGGCCTATTTGAGAGACTTGTTGTAACTGGACCTTAGTACCTCTCAATGAGAGAACTGGCATCTTCTTACTAACTAAACAAAGGAAGGCATATAGACTCACTCCCTTACTTGAATTAGGAATCTCAACTCGATCTTAGCGGATCTAACTTCCCCTCCTTCTGCTCTTAAGCACTTTCTAGTGACCAAGACTCTTCTGATCATCATTGCTTTTTTTGTCCTTCATGAAAGAAAGTCATGATGGGAGAGGCAGGCTAAGTCAACCTTCCCCCCCTAAGAGATAATGTTATGCATCCTAATTAGAAGCGCCAGTAGTAGTCTAAATAATGTCCCTTTCAAAGTACAAGACAACAAGCCCAGCTAAAAAGGAAAGTGGTAAGATCTTTTTTCTTGATATTACGATATCTTCTTCAAAAGGCCATCAAATGGCAGGTTGTCCAAAGACGATTGGGGAACAACGAGTGAGAACGGTAATAGGCGCACTCAGGCAAGCGTTTAAGCTTGGTATTCGGAGGTCGGGTCTTCCTCGAGTGCAATAAAGGTCAAAGGATTTATTCTACATAGGGGATTCTGCTTTGTCGCCTAGTAAGAAAGAGAGAGGACGGAATTTTCTTGAGAATGGTCCTCTCCCCCAGGACAGGAATTTGAGTTGAAGATGGGGTAGAGTAGGCCCAATCTGTATTTGGGATTTCGTTCTCGAAGGAGTTATGGCGCATTAGGTAGAACGCCCTTCATTCTCTTTTGATGTGACCAGTGTTAAATCCGCCAAATGGATAAGGTCACCCAAGAGTGGGATTGAATTAGTCTTTTGGACTAGAACTTGGAAATAGAAGAAGAAATAGAATTCTCCTTCTCGCCAGCCTATTCGCTTTGAGCCGAAGCAGCGGAATTGCCAACATTACTATAGAATGAAATTAGTGCAGCGGATTCGGCGATAAGAACTGCCCGTGCCTACCTTTACTCAATGCTCCTGAAGTCCGAAAATGAGACTGAGTGGAAAGGGGGCAGGGAAGTTAAGTTACAGAAATGGTAGTCGTGGACTGGTACCGCAGTACTGCCTACTTTTGGTAATCCTTATTGTGATCTCTCAGTCAGCATAAAAATTGGATAAAGGGCGTGAGCACTCCACTCAAGTATGTGGAAGTGCTTTTCGGCTCATTGTGCTTGCGAGACGATCCTCGGATCGGTTATTTTCAAAGTCTGTTGGGAATACGTAAACGCCACTGTGCTATGCCGGATCAAAACCCGGCCATATCAACACTGTTTCGGGCCCCACGATTCAGAGATGGATAGAGTGTGGCGAATCAAGAGGAATGAGCTACCTTTGATACGGACCCCCACCGATGAAAAAAAAGAAAGAATAGACTGATCTAGAGGGGGAGCAGCGGAGTTTTCGCCTGCCCCTCAACGGATTAACTCGGCGTGCCACCCTCGGCTACAAGGTCCTTCCAGGACCATAATGAAGAGCACTGACTTGAAGTTCTGACTCTGCTCTTCTGGCTCACACCCAGTCCAGCGTTGTCTGTCTCCCTCATCAAGTGCCGTTTCTAGCCCACTCTTGGACAAACTCGGTTGGAAGTGCGCCCCTCAGGACGTGACCCTCGGATCAACTACACTCTTGTAGCACCCCATTGCCCACTCTGCGCCTCTGTACAAGTCCTCTAACTTGCTACCTCTGAACCCAATCTCGTCTCGCGTGGCTGTCACTGACCACTGTGCCTCTCTAGGCTTGCCTCTGTTTCTCTAGTAATGTGCCTCCACTCTCGGAGGTCTTGGCTCATACCCTTATGTACCTCTGTACCTCAGAACTCAAATACTCGATGCCTCACCAAGAGGTCTTAGCATTCTGCTCATCTTTGCCTCAAATTCACGGATGTGTCTGACCCCAGTCTTCACCCTGTACTGACCCTTGTGCCTGCAAGCAAGTCACCCTCATGGTTGTAATGCCCACAGAAGCCATGTACTAGTGCCTCGATTGAACAACCCTAGAGTTGTAGTGCTACCCCGTTTACACTTATCAGAACAAGTATCTTGCCTCATTTGCCTCAATCTCGGTGCCTGGTGGTCTCCCCGCTTGGAACCCACTCTGATAATCTCGGATAGTGCTTCCCGTAGTGCCTCAACCCACTGGTCTTCACCCTCGGTTAGCACGACTCAAAACCCACTGTAAACTCATGGTTGTGTTGCCTCTCTAGTGCCTCAGTCCTCTGACCTTCACCCTGAGTAAGCTTAGTACCCATCTCGATCTCGTGCCTTCTTCCCTGAGGGTCTTCCCTCAATGCGCCCCTGCGCGTCTCATCTAGTAGGAAGTAGTCTTGGCATTGATCCCACGACATGGCTATCGCCCCTCTAGGCTAGCGTGGTTACCCCTCACCACTTGCCACTTGGCGTTTTCTTTGCCAACATGTCCTGTAGGTTCACATGGGTAACCAAAGACTAAGAGAGATATACTGGAAGTTTCCTAGCATCCCGATGTTTTGCTGATAACTCAGTCTCTGAAAGAAGCACGCCCCTGAATACCTCATGAAACCGTGCACCAAGCTCAAACCAAGCCATCAACTAATCCGAACTCGAAAGACTGCTCTGTAGCTGCTGAACGTAGCCAACAAGTAGGACAAGTCTCAACTAGCCCACAAGAAGGTAGCCAACAACATAGATTTGGCACGGCCAAGCAAGAAAACGGATGTTTTTCAACGGATTATGGGGAAGGGCCCCCTTTAGAGATAGGGGCTGCTTCTGGTAGGGATAGGATCAGTTAACCTTCGCATGCCGATTCGTATTACTCGAGAGATAAGAAGCTCTACCCCGGTGTTAAGGGCACCCAGCTAGAAAAGCGCTTACGGCCCAGGGATGTCCCCACACAGATAGTTTGCCCCCCGGGTATGTTTGCCATATATCGGGGTGGAAGATGGAATCGGGGCGGTTGGCTGCGGAGCCTGATGCAAGCCTTCCCAGGCTGAATTCATATTTCAGTAGAGCCCGGGAGAGCTATTACTATTCAAAATTCACTGTTCGGGGGTGTTGGTCTATCTAGGTTGGGTAGGGCCCCAAAGGTAGTTGCCCCATCTCTCTTCTACCCTTTCCCGTGATATAGAGGCTAGCACAATTCCGAAGGTGAAGGATTGATTTAATATAAAAAAATGCTGAATTGTCAGCTAGCTCTTCCCCTTTCCCGGCTCACTCATTATGCAAGCAAGCAGCGCTACACCACTTTTGCGTAAATTCCTTCCGGTCTCACTCCCACCTATTCCTACCGTCGAACGATAGAGAGCATCTAGTTCTTTGTTCATCCTTTTTCCATATGGTTTATTACTGAATTAGCTCACGCGAAAAAGTCGGTCGCTTCATGCATGTTCCAGATTGTGGCTACGACTTTATCTCCTGGCACCTCCACCGCTAATGCAAGCATCCATCTAGTTCCATTCTATATCCTGTCCTCCCCTTCGTATCTATTGATCGCTATCCATTTTCCTTGCATCCATCCCGGGAGCGGAGCTATACCGAAAAAGATTTTTGAAATTTTATAAGTCTTATATTCACCCTCCCTGTTCCCCAGCAACTTCAAGGCAACCAAAGGGGGACGTAGGGGAGATGGAACAACGTCCAAGCTGTGACAACCCAGCAGCAACAACCTGCTTCTCAGCAAAGGGAAAAAAAATCTATCTCCTTCATCCCAACAACATCAAAATCAGCAGCCACACCAGGTAGCTCCCATCGCTTCGACAGTCCAGAGTGCTCCTGTTCAACAGTCAAATGTTCAGGTCAAAGCAATGGCCAGCGTAGGCGTCGACAATTGACTTCTTTTGCTGACCGGGTTCTCTTTGACAAGTAAAGTTCATTAAACATGATGGGCTTGCCTACCCTCCATCCAGAACCTAAGCCTCTAGGCTATGACCCCCAAAAATCTTGCAAATTCCATCGCGGGTATAGCACTAACAGATGCATAGCTTTTAGGCATTTTTTTTCAATACCTCGTTGAGGAGGGTAAGATCCAACTTGATGGGAATTCTATCCAACCCTCAACATCCACCGCTGCTCCATCGAACCTCTCTCTTCACATAGTCAGGAAGTGGTTCGTGAACCATGTGAAGAGAGAGGGCAAGGCTCCCATGGAGAGCCAAACGTCTTCAAGCATGCCAAAACAAGAACAAGCTAGCCTTAATCAGACTTCTCATCCTTATGGTGCAGTGCCACCCTGTTATGGAAACTTTGACAAGCAGTCTACGGCACCTAAACAACCGCTAGTGACGATTCTTTCTCCTATGGTTATGCCCATTTTTGTAGCACAAAATCCTCAACTATATTATACTACTACAAACATTTCAGTCCTCGAGGTGGCAGATCCTCGAGAACCGCTCACCCCTTCACTGGAAACGACTTATGCTACCCCACCCCAAGCATCGGTCGGGGCGACCATCGACATGGCAGGGAAATCTAGCGGAACGGCTATCCCACACTTGGCTAGGCCCATTCCATTGAGGCTTGATTATCTTTGCATCAATACCCTTCCCTTGTGCTACAGACAGCATCAGTCAATACCACCAGGTCAGGAATAATTTATCATTCGCAGCCACAGTCTCAACCGGGACTCAGCCTGCTTTTTCGAAGCCATCCTTTTATATCTCCTACAGACCCAACCAGTTGAAGATTTTCTTCCTGCCCAGATCTCGATTATGGAACTTCTGTCCACTTCACAAGTCCATCGGGCTGCCAAAGGCTCTTCACCTTAGCTATGTGAGTGCGCGGTACAAAGGCCTACATTTGAGAGGCATTGCCTATAACACCTGACTTGATAGCGCAGGCACAAGACCTTTTGAATGCCCACTTTGAATGAATAGGAGGGAAGGGCCTATACAGATTCATCCTGTAAGGACGCCAGCACCTTTCAGCTTTCCTGTTTACCCAATCAACGCCCTCCTCCATCCATCTATTCCCCATCATAGCACTTGGAATGACTTCCACAGACCTCCATAACGGCACTCTTGCCGAGAAAGCCCTTCCACATCAAAGGAACTTAAGCTTTCACTAACCCCACAGGCCTTTTTTGCTATCACACGAGAAAAATGCCTTATCGCCAATGATGCTAACCATACCTCACTTGTCTTAGCTGAGTTAATGCTTCAATTAAAGCATACCTGCCCAGAATTGTATAAAAAACAAACCCTATGACAATTACAATCACGCCACCGGATGACCTAAAGATCGCGGGGTTACGCCTTAGGAACCGGAGAGGCATATGAATATCTTTCCTTTAGACATTTCATATATATTCTTTATAACCGAGAGAGAGGATACCTATGAATGAATGCTATTCCGCCGATCATCTGTCAAACCTCTCGCATTTAGGAAATGCTTTCCGGAAGGGTGCCCTACATTGGTTTAAACTCATTCCCAGCTGCATAGTGCCATCCTACCAGCGGCTCAGTCTCGCTGCCTTTCCTTTCTAGCTATCACTCTTTTTCCCCAGAAATACATCACCTTGGCGTTGAATAAAATGTCCCCGAGTCCATGTCGTGATAATAGAGCAAGGCCTGGATGTCCTTGTAGAAAGTCTAGCCCGAGTTCCCCAAACAAGCTAAGGTAACCCGCTAGGGCTCTGATCGTGACAAAAGTTCTGTTAGGTTCTTAGTAGCAGTCGGCGACCTTCTTGATTCTTTCTTTTACTTCACATAGCTTTTCGTCTCCTTGATAGCTGGCAGTTCTCCAAAAGTATGAAAAGCTGGAGGACTTTGTACCAGCCATTCCAGTGTGGTTGAATTTTGTTCAACAGCCCAAGGAATGTTCGCCCTTTTTGTTTTGTTATTTCCACTGCTTGAAGTGATTGTTACGACCACGAAGAAACGACGAATCCCAACTACGGATATATAAGAGCCAAAACTGCTAAGGGCATTCCATCCAGCGTAAGCATCTGGATAATCTGGAATGCGACGTGGCATACCCGAAAGCCCTAAGAAATGCATGGGAAAGAGGGTCGGATTAACCCCGAAAAAAGTGATCCAAAAATGGATTTGACCTAAAGTTTCAGGGTATGTCCGACCAAAGATTTTACCCACCCAATAGTGAAATCCTGCAAATAAAGCAAAAACGGCTCCCATAGAAAGTACATAATGGAAATGTGCAACCGCATAATAAGTATCATGTAGAGCAATGTCTAGCCCAGAATTTGCCGGGACTATTCCAGTGAGTCCTCCTATGGTGAACAAAAAGATGAACCCTACAGCAAATAACATGGGTGTTTTGTATTGTATCGAACCCCCCCACATGGTAGCGATCCAACTAAAGATTTTAATTCCAGTGGGGACAGCTATGATCATGGTAGCTGCGGTGAAGTAGGCACGGGTATCAACGTCTAAGCCCACAGTAAACATATGATGAGCCCAAACAAGAAATCCAAGAACACCTATACTGATCATGGCATAAACCATGCCTAGATACCCGAAGACCGGTTTTCCCGAAAAAGTCGAAACGATATGACTTATGATACCGGATCCAGGCAGAATGGGAATATACACCTCTGGATGACCGAAGAACCGAAAGAGATGCTGGTATAATATTGGGTCTCCCCCTCCTGCGGGATCAGAAAAGGTTGTATTAAAGTTTCGATCGGTTAATAACATGGTAATTGCCCCTGCCAGTACCGGAAGTGATAATAAAAGTGGGAATGCTGTTACTGGAACGGACCACACAAATAGGGGTGATCTATGCATAGTCATTCCAGGTCCACGCATGTTGGAGATAGTTGTTATAAAATTGATAGAACCTAAAATGGATGAAACACCAGATAGATGAAGACTAGAAATTGCTGAATCAACTGCTCCTCCAGAATGGCTGGTAATACCACTTAAGGGCGGATAGACCGTCCACCCAGTGCCGCTACCCACTTCTACTAAGGCTGAGCTTAATAGGAGCAAGAGACTTGGTGGCAACAACCAGAATGAAATATTATTTAATCGTGGAAATGCCATGTCAGGTGCACCTATCAGAATCGGAACAGACCAATTACCAGATCCACCTATCATCGCCGGCATAACCATAAAAAAGATCATTAAAAAAGCGTGAGCCGTTATTAAAACATTATAAAGTTGATGATTCCCACCAAGAATTTGATCGCCGGGTCGTGCTAATTCCATACGAATCAATACTGAGAAGCATGTGCCCATCACTCCAGCAATGGCACCGAAGATGAAATATAGAGTCCCTATATCCTTGTGGTTAGTGGAGAACAGCCATCGGACCGGATTTGTCATAAAATTTTTTTGATTTCGTTTCCTTCCTTATCAGAGAGGGGCCCCTTAGGGAGCGGGGCTTATTTAAGGTCAGAATCAAGAAAAAAAAATGGAAATAGTGAATCAAGATCTAGATGGATCCCTATCTTTATCTCTATCCACGGAGATACCTATCTATATGGATAGAAATCGATCTAGACTATCCTCTATCCGGATAGATATGTCCCTATGAGCGACTACGCCGATCTTTATATGTTTTGGCCACGTCCGTTTCCGCTCCGAAGAGGAAGGTTTGGATCTTTCAATCTTATGTCGTGAGGGATGTGACCTATGTTAGGTCCATAAAATACCACAGCTTTTGGTGTTCTATGATTCACCTCCGAATAATGAGTAGGTAGTTCGATCCTTTTGATTCTTCTTCTCTTCCTAGTAAACTTTTGGGGGGATGCGGAGCAATAGGTCGAATTACTATATAAATAAGAGTTGTAAACTATAGGACGAGTAGGAAGATTTCGGTTTTTCTCGTTTCTTCTCTTCGATAAGAATAGGGATTTGAAATGATACAAATTCCTCTTCATTCTGTTGTGCTCAGCGAAGGAACTGCCTAAGCATACTTTTTCGGATCCAAACTTCTTTGTTCTTTTTAAGTATTCTTTTTGCATAGAAGAACGCAACCGTTGTTGCAAAAACCTGGATTTTAGTAGTAGGCGGCATCCCCTCTTAGTTTTGAGTAGGTGGAACCATTCTGTTTTGGTTCTTCTCCACATTCTTACCGGCAGGAATTTGCCTATGATTTTTTCAACTGATATTTCGATATAGAAAGATCTCCTTATTTCTTCACCGCGGATTCTCGCGTCATTTTCTTGAAAAGATATTAGATCACCGTGGGAAACTTTCAAATGAGTAATGCTTACCATTCTATTATTCACACAAACCCTTCGATGACTTATCGGCTGCCTTGCTTGAGGAAGAGTTTCACGAAAATGGAGACGAACCGGAATAACGTCCGATCTTGTTTCTGGATTGAGTAGAAAAGGGATATATGAAGTTCGTTCTGTTCCTCTGTGCATCTCTGTGATGGGTAAATCCCCATGAAAAAGGGGCAACTTTCGTGTAGTTTGTGATTGGATGTAACTGTTAAGATTTTCTCTCGGATAAATCTTTCTCTTAATAGATCTCTTCTTGTTCCTCAATCTTCGGAGAATGCGGCGTTGTATTTTTGTAAGTTCTCTGTTCCGAACATTTCCTGAAAGTAGACGACAAGTTTTAAATCGCATGACCTCTCTCGTTGAATCAGTCTTTTTCGCCACATCGCGTATAACGGGAATAGAACCCCCTCTGCTGCTGGCGGGCGGATGGAGAATGTTCTACTTCGATCCAGCAACTTGTTAGGAGTAGGTTTTGGCTTGCCCCTTTCTCTAATAATAAGGCTCGTAAGACCTCACTGCCGATCGCCTTCAGCTGGTGCGCAGGAGCGCACTTCCGTTTTCCCCTTACTATACAAGGGGGTGTAATGAATAGAGATCTCCCACCAGCAGTCTTCTCTTCCTATCACTTCACTTCGTTCGAGAGATCTGATCTCATCGGACCTCACCAGGCCGGGCGAAGGGGAAGGAAGGGATGGGCGGTCCGGGAACAGCAACGGGAGAGGGCTCGTAGCCCCCCCCTCTCCCTCTTCCCCACGCCTATTTGTTCCCCCGGAGAGATGCGGAACTCTTTTTTTTTAATAAAAAGATGAATAGATAGGGCCATGATACATTCCGGAATATTGTAAGGGTAAATAGAGTCTTTTCGTCCCCTTTCTTTTCGATGCCTGCCTGAGGACCTATGTGAATGTTTTGGAATGGGGATGTTCGCCTTTTGTAACAAGTAGACCCACGATACGGACTAATAGATGTTCCTACTCTTATCCGAAAGATCTATTCCATTTTGGTCAGTCCCCCACGGCACGGCTTCCCGCTTTTCATGAATGTGTCTCCCCCTCTGCTTATGTGAGTTTGACCCGCCTTTGACTCCGCTTGCTTCTGACTCCCTATGAGCCGTTTTACGACCTTACTTTTTCGGAGGGTCGGCGGGACATGGGAGCCTCAGCTCATGCATCGGTTTACCGAAATCACCTCCGCTATCCCACTTCCTTCTATTCAAAAAGGCGAGCAGCCCTTAAACAAAAAGGCCAAATGAGGGCTCTTCTTTATATATTACATAAGCCCTAAAGAAAGTAGGTAGCCCCGAAAGCCGAACTCAGCAACTTGTTAGGAGTAGGTTTTGGCTTGCCCCTTTCTATGTTATTAGTAAAGCGCCGTTTCGCCCCTCTCCCTAACGGTCGAGCTCAACAGATCCTCTCCCAGCAAGAAAACGAATACCGTTAGCGACTTTACTAATTAGTCTCACGTCTTCCATTTCTTCTTTCTTTTACAGGCATTGCTGGTTGGGTAAACAAGCTGAGGCATAGCGTTTTGACTATTTCCTTCCTTACTTGTCGGCGTAACGACTGCTAATGATTTCATACCTAGCTTATTGATGAAGATCGGCGTAGGCGAGCCAAATACCGAATGTGCTGGACTCACTAAAAGACTACGCATTACCTACTATGCCAAAAAATTTAGTCAGTTTGCAGACGCTGACTGAGATTGCTCACAAGCCTCTAGAATGAACTGATTATATTGATGATACAAAACTCATAACAATAGGGCAGCTGCCGGATAGATTGGATTTATAGAGTAGAGTAGGCATAAGGGACTACCGCTCTAGCGGCAGCAACAGCTGAGGAGAGTAGGTCGCCCAGGATGAGACTAATCTGCTAGCACGGATCAGGCCTCTTAGTTAAGCTGACGTAACGGCTTCCGCTAAGATACTCCTCATTTCCAATAGCCTGCCCCGAATGCATAAGATAGAAAAAAGGACCCCGTAGCCCAGACAGACTCTCTTTTAGTTTGGGATGGGATCTGCGATCCGTTGTTTCGGGATAGACTGGATCTCTTGGTCCGAATTCTTCTTCGTATGTTTCCACACAGATTTGAAGAATGCCTATGCCTCTCCAACCCGCCCGGATCAGTCTATTAAGAAAAAAGGATGCCTCACAATTGAAGTTGGTTTGAATTTGGGACTTTGTCTGGCTATTACATCATCCTCGGATGAGATCTCTTATCATAGATCGGACTATTCCTTCTTCCTCAAATAAGATATTAGCTGTGCCCGACTCATAAGGAGGCTAACTCGCTGCAAGTGAATAAGTTATTACACTTCCTAATGATCATGACTCAAGCTTAGGCACCCGCTCGATCCGGTTTAAGAATCAAACCTCGCAAATGGTTCTGCTGGACGGGATTTAACCTCCCTAAATTGAACAAGATTCCCACTTCCGAGTTTGGATACGGAGCTTTGCCTTTTCTTTCTATGGATTTCTTTCTCCCTTCCGCTAATTGCTTACGAACCAGGAGGCTGCTGAGGAAGGATTTGAATGCATGCTATGTATTGAATTGAGTATTGAATGGAAGCGGTTTAGGTACCAGATGACGAGAAAGTCCTAACTTAACTAACGTAATGGGTTGTGTACCGGTTGAGGAGTAGGACCCGGCCGCGAGGATGAAAGCGTAGTACTTTCTATACGTCAATAGGACTTCCTGATTCTATATGAATAAGCGCAAGTTTCCCTTTTTGAATGAGTATTAGCTGAACCGCGCGTCGGAAGTATCTCAGGCTAGGCCTTACATCCTGATCCAAGCAAGCGGAGACCTCATAGTTGTTTTTGTTCGTTTACCAAGTCCGGCATTAAGGCTTTGCTCTAATGAAGAGTTCTTTCTATCGATCGCTTTCGCCCCGCATGTCTCTACTTCTTTTCCCAAGATCAGATCTCGAACCTATACTCTATTGAATCCCAGGCCCCTTTATGTTACCATCACTTGGTTGCTCCAGAATGAATGTACTAAACCATCCATACTCGAAGAAAGGGCTACTCCCGGACTAACGAGGACGCGGAAAAGCATCTTTATAAAGAATCGCCATCCCCTTTACTTTATTTGGCTCACCTGCGGCAACCCTTCTCCGACCAATTGAAGTGGCCTAAGCACGTGTATAGGCGTAGGAAAGGCTAAGCTAAAAAACGAATCTTGAAATGCTCCGCTCCCATTACAAGAGATGTAAGGGTGCATTAAGTGGCCACTCATTTCAGGAGTGGTTAAAATGATAGCCTCATAGACAACTGAATTCCCTATTTCCTTGCTTTTTCTCCTTCCGCCACGGGACTAATTGTTTCATTCCCGCCTATAAGCTCTTCAGTTAGACTATTTCAGTGATTCAATTGATTGTCTCGACCTTTTGGTTGAATTCCTCGGAAACATTGGCATAAACGATTGAGGGATAAGTACCGCCTAGCAAGGATGAATTGATACAACTTTCACCCTTTTTGCTCCTGGAATTCAATCCCCTGCCTCTTAATTACCTCTAGGAAGAAGCGCGATCTCAATCAACATGTGCTGCTTCAAGGGGAACAACTAGGGGCCCTGGTGCTACAGAAACTAATGACTCTGATGCTGATGACGGGAATGCTTCTATTTCATATCCTCCGCTGCCGATTCTACTTATCATTCCGTTCCGTCACGATGTGCTTGATCTTAACCTCCTGCTAAGGATATGTAAATGAGGACGCCGGTCCTGTAGGGTCCTATTTCCGGCTCTCTATCTAGAGCTAAAGCTTCAACAACTGCTATTGGTTCTTATTTAATATTGGTTTAATTCCCGCTATCTGGCTTTCTTCTTTATATGGCATCTTTCTTCTGCCTAATCTGATCAGTGCAATCCGGTTCAGGAAATCAGTCCAATAGAATAGCCTCTATTTTTGATTTCCATCCGTGGGAGTTTCCTCTGCTGCGGTTGCCCTTTGTAGTGTAAGTTCCCAGTCATCCAGTTGGGTCAAGTGCAAAAGGCTCTAGGTAAAAAGATGTTGGATTTCCTCCAATATTAAGATAAGCCCTTCCTAATGGAGATCCAGTTGCAGTTGGAGTATAAGTAGAAGTTTCTACCTTGGATCGAGTTGGAGTTTTAGCCAGTATCAGTCCCTCTAGAGTAGTCCCTTAGGCTAGTAGGCATCTTTGGTTAGCCAGCAGAAATCATTCATACCTCACCTCTTTTTCAAGACAGTGATATAGTGGAAATGATAAGCTATTCTATCCACTAGACTGGAATGCATTAGTTTCGGTACTAACATTGAGTGCCTCTTCCCTCCTCCTCTCCCCATCGCTCGAGCGTAACTAGACCAAAGCTTTTCTGGTGTTTAATGAATTGTAGATAGGAAACCTAAATGCCACAGCTGACTCATAAGAAAGTCATGGGATAACCTGACCTCGTCAACGAGACAGGAAAAGGTAACAGAGTCTTCGGAGATTCAGAACCTGCATACGCTTGCTGCAGTGACACCGCGCACTGCTTAAGATAAAGTGCAGTAAACAAAGTTCCAGATTTCCTATGTTGTCTAATCGCCTCTTTGCCGCTAAGTCCCTCTTTGGTACTGTTTTTTGCTAATTCCCAGATATCCACCAGATGAGACTGTTTCCCAAGAGCCCACAGAGAAGCGCCTGGCCAGTAACAACTATAGTTTTCTTTGCTGCTTCCAGGGTTCATCCTATAGCTACTTAGGATCCGATCTATAGCGCGCCACCCAATTAAGGCTACCAGCAGCGGTCTGCCCTTGCCCCTCCTTCTCCATTCGGCATGGCTACAGCCAGACAGTCTTTCTTTTTTTTTATTGAACGTAGGGTAGTTCGTTTCAAATAGATCAAGGGACATTAGATCTGGTGAAAACTACACTTGCATTCCTTCATTTTTGTGATGGTTTCTCGTTTATCGGGAATCAGGTGCGGCAGAACCCATAATTACCTGCCACTATTGGAAGTAATGTTCCCAGGCTGAATCGGGTCTCTCCCGTTGGTCGATTGTCCGTCTAGTGAGTTAGCGTTGAGACTTTCTCTCCCACCAGTCAAGTCAGGGCGGGTCATGGTAAAAATCAATGATATCTGTAAAGTTAGACTCGCTACTAAAGAAAGAAGGAACGGTCGAAGCGAAGGAGTCACAAACCTTCAACTCATCGAGGAAAATATTATCTTTCGATTCTATTTGCTCTTGACGCCAACAATTTATCTAAGACTAAGGACCGATAGACGAGACGAAACTGGGAATAAAAAAAGATCTCGGAACTCATTTCCCTCAGTCTTTTACGTTGCTGTCCCCCTTCTCTGATTCCGTACTCAATTCCGTGGCACCTGCCTGAACAGACAGATCGTCAAATGGCAACGTATATAAAGAAGTGGCCGGTTCCTCACAAACTGAATAGCTTTCTCGAGTTGCTGTTGCCGAAGCTGAGCTTGAAGAGCTTGTTCTCTCCACTCTTGTTGCTTTCTTTGCTATTGCTTCTGTTGAATGGTTGAGGGGTGAAGGGCGAGTACAGTCTCTTGATCCTCTATCCCTGCCCGACTTGGGCATTTAGCTACGAGAATAACTCATCTCCTTTAATCCCGCTCGAGTGGAATATAGGAAGCTAGGGAGCTAGGTGAATACCCCGATGAGACCCTTCTTTAACCCGACCTGAAAAGGAAGAGTTTGATTGAACTCTTTCACCTCTTAAACTCGTTCAAGCGGCATTCATCTTAGCAAGACTATTCTTATCTTCAGTCTGAAGACTCCCTTCTGTCGCTCGACATAACTACACTATCTGGAATTCTCCTATATCAGGAAGTGGCCTTTAGGCTCTGATCCCTCTGCCCTTTCGCTTTCCGACCCCTCTTTCTCCGTTGAAGCTATTCCCTCCGCTCCCGATGAATGAGTCACTACAGACTGAAGATGTAACTACCAGTTCCTTGCTTCTCCACTGTTCTGGCTAATCCATGAGATCAGGTTTTCCATAGCGGTGAATCCTTCCCTCTTTCTTAAAGAGAAGGAAGCCACCAATAGCTACGAGCTGCCGTAAGCGCTCTTGCACTAGTACTGTATCACTACACTAAGAATAGAGGAACTACGAGCAGAAAGTAAAAAGTAGTCGCTCTTCGCCTTTCAAGATATTTCGTATAAAGAGAGAGATTTCCTATTGCCCTGCCTCCAACAGAATTAATGGCACCAACTGATTCAATAACTGGTCTTCAAGCCTCACTCTATTTCCTTTATATGTTGATGGCCAGTTCATTCCTATTTTCTAAAAGAAGCTAGGATCTTCTAATAATTATTAGAATACGGATACCACTAGCCTTATCCAAGACCGGATAAGCCGCAAAACAGAGGGGTGAAGGTCAGAAAGCCTTGCATCCCTTGCTGGGTTACTATAATAAATAGGCATTCCATCTCGAAAAATAGAAAGCGAAAATACCATCCTCTACTCGATCAGTCCCGATTCGAACCAGACTCGACAAGTCCTGTTTGTAGAAGAGCATCTAATCGAACCATTGACAAAGTAACTAAACGTGCCAATGGAAGAGATCCCTTTTTTCTATCTTTTTCTGATGATATCGTCTTTGTTTATGCGATATTGCTTGGAAGTGATAACTAGAATTCTTGATTGCCCCTTGTTAGTGCTCCACCAGGTCTGTCGAGCCTCAATTAACTGCTACTATAGGGTAGCCGCTTGAACTCATAGCTGTGGTAACTGCGCCCTTCGCTCATTGACTATTCATTACCTGAATACTCAAATGAATAGCCATCGCTGCTAAGAACAACAAATGATCACCTTTCACCCCTGATATGATAGTAGTATGCCGGGCCAAAGCTTCCAGGGTCTCATCCCAAGATGAGAGGTTCTTTTTCGCTTTTATGGTATAAGTATTGATGGGAAAGTTGGATCTTCTTTCTATTGATTTATATTGAAAAATAGAAGTGGCCCACTCTGCGGGAAGTCATCTACGCTCAGCAGCGACAATTCCTGTAAAGACGAGGGCTTATAGAGTCGGAGTTGGTCGTGTCCAGTCATTAGACTGGAAGCTTGAATTTCCTAAAAAAGAAGCTAAGCCAGCCAGTGATCCATAGGCCTTTGTTCGATCGCTTTCGTTCATCAGAAGTAGTGGACAAGGAGTCAGCATCGTGCATGCAATTCCATCGATCTGGTCAATTCATTTCCGCGAGACGCTGCTCCACTCTTTTGCTTTTGCATTGCCATACGAGGAAGATCGCTCAGTTACATGTCAAAAGATATTGAATTTCCGACCAAGCAGTTCAGATTGAAATATGGGAATTTAGACCGAAAGATATCCATGTCAGTTAAAGATGTCTCTTTTTTGAGTGATAGGAACAGAGCGAAGGGCAAGCAGCTGAACCCATTTCCTTAATAGAATAGAATGGGGCTAGTTGGCGGACTTGATGTCATCTAAGTCAACTGGGGAAATCGGCTTCGATCCTCTTTGCGTTGATTCTCTAGTCGGAGAGTAATTTAATGATTTTCCTCTTGATTTGTCTTTGTTACACCGGGCTTCCAAGTAATAGTATGAACCGCTTGCTCTGCTCGCAGCTTACACAGGGCTGTCGGAGGACTTGAGCGATGAGATCCTGCGAGACCTCATCTGAATAGGTCTCGCTCCGTCCGTGCCTTTTGATTTTACTTGGGATGGGACTGGCTAACCCATGATCTCAGGTTCGAACTCATTATCATAGTATGGGCTTCGGTTCGGAACTCTGAATCGATCAATCAAATGGGACTACTCCGATCCTCGCATCGGTGAAATAACGTAGAATAGATAGACCTGAAAATCTAATCTATGCTTTCTGGCTCCTCACTTCCGGTCGGTGCGCCTCCCCTCTCTTCTACTTTTAAGATACTTTACCCGAAGGAGATAGAAAGAGAGGAGAGAGAGAGAAGGAAACGGGGAAGAAGCGGGGTAGAGGAATTGGTCAACTCATCAGGCTCATGACCTGAAGATTGCAGGTTCAAATCCTGTCCCCGCCTAATCATCTGAGGCCGTAGTCAGCCTCCATCCTTCTGATTCGTAAGTAACTCAGTGAGTGCTTTCCTTTTCCCATGTCTTTTTTGGTCAACAACCAACCACTGGAAACTCTTATTAGAAATGGAAGAAATATAGGGTACTCTATAAATTCGATTCTATATAGAGTAAGTGAAGCCCCAGAACGCTAAAAAGGTGGGGCTGAGTGGTCACGATAGGAAAGAGAAATGACTATAAGGAAACATCGATTCTCTCTTCTTAAACAACCTATATCCTCCACACTTAATCAGCATTTGATAGATTATCCAACCCCGAGCAATCTTAGTTATTGGTGGGGCTTCGGTCCGTTAGCTGGTATTTGTTTAGTCATTCAGATGGTGACTGGCGTTTTTTTAGCTATGCATTACACACCTCATGTGGATCTAGCTTTCAACAGCGTAGAACACGTTATGAGAGATGTTGAAGGTGGCTGGTTGCTCCGTTATATGCATGCTAATGGGGCAAGTATGTTTCTCATTGTGGTTCACCTTCATATTTTTCGTGGTCTATATCATGCGAGTTATAGCAGTCCTAGGGAATTTGTTCGGTGTCTCGGAGTTGTAATCTTCCTATTAATGATTGTGACAGCTTTTACAGGATACGTACCACCTTGGGGTCAGATGAGCTTTTGGGGAGCTACAGTAATTACAAGCTTAGCTAGCGCCATACCTGTAGTAGGAGATACCATAGTGACTTGGCTTTGGGGTGGTTTCTCCGTGGACAATGCCACCTTAAATCGTTTTTTTAGTCTTCATCATTTACTCCCCTTTATTTTAGTAGGCGCCAGTCTTCTTCATCTGGCCGCATTGCATCAATATGGATCAAATAATCCATTGGGTGTACATTCAGAGATGGATAAAATTTCTTTTTACCCTTATTTTTATGTAAAGGATCTAGTGGGTTGGGTAGCTTTTGCTATCTTTTTTTCCATTTGGATTTTTTATGCTCCTAATGTTTTGGGGCATCCCGACAATTATATACCTGCTAATCCGATGCCCACCCCGCCTCATATTGTGCCGGAATGGTATTTCCTACCGATCCATGCCATTCTTCGTAGTATACCTGACAAATCGGGAGGTGTAGCCGCAATAGCACCAGTTTTTATATGTCTGTTGGCTTTACCTTTTTTTAAAAGTTTGTATGTGCGTAGTTCAAGTTTTCGCCCTATTCACCAAGGAATATTTTGGTTGCTTTTGGCGGATCGCTTACTACTAGGTTGGATCGGATGTCAACCTGTGGAGGCACCATTTGTTACTATTGGACAAATTCCTCCTTTTGTTTTCTTCTTGTTCTTTGCCATAACGCCCATTCTGGGACGAGTTGGAAGAGGAATTCCAATTTTTTACACGGATGAGACTGATCAGTGACAAATTCTGACACCAATCATTTACGAGTGAGTATTACACCAAGAATTAATTGACAAGCGCATGAGTTTGATAGTTTGCTATGTTGATATAGCTTAGATAGGAATAAGATACAATACTAACTTTAGGGTGAGAATGAAGAAGAAAAGAGACCGGAACGACACGGAAGGAAACAGAGAGGAAAGACTTAAACAAGCTTTACCGTGCTAACCAGAGCAGGAACATCCAAATTGTTGACCGAATACATGTACATGACGGAACGACATATTAAATAAATAATACGTGATCTGATTTGATAGTTTGATCGAGGACATGAAGGCTAGGGTACCTTCCTAAACTGAGATTTCAATCTCAAAAGGCTTTGCAAAGCCTTTTTGGCTTCAAGGATGTCCCGTCTAGTGGGAGAAGTGGTCCAAAGGAAGAGTCTTTCGGGTCTATACCCATATCCGTTGTTCCCGTATCGGGTGTTACAGTAACCCGTGCTTCTCTCTTTCCTCGTCGAATTCAAACTTCTTTGTTATGTTAGTTAATAGGCTAGCGGATTTCATCCGCTATGATTATGATTGGTATAGGACGCGTGGGATTATTGATACATGCAATGAGGATGGCTCTCGATCTGGTGCATCATCTTTTGAGTCTAGATTGGCAGTCATAGGAACTCTCGCTTTCTCTGGCACACCAGCTTTTGAGATCGAGGAAAGCGTGCAAGCAGCAAGTCTATCTCTTTCTTTCCCGTTCCTGAAATCACAGAAGATGACATGCCAGGAGTCCTTTTTAGGGGATTGGGAAAAGTTTTTCCCGTTCTCTTTAGTTCTATTTGAACTAAGCCGAATCGCTATCTAAAGTTACAGAAAGAACAAAAGTAGTACTATCTTTTGCCCTAATGGAAAGCCCTTTAAACCACCTACAGGTCCTATTCCGACAACACAGAAAAAGGGCTCTCTCCTTACTCAGCTCAGGATTTTCTTGACTTTGGGACTGAGCTAATATTAGAATCAAAGATGACGTGTGCAAAGCTGTATCGAACTTCTTTCGAAGTGGAATCAGTCTTCTCCGAAGAAGGATTCCTACTCGCAGGCTAACTAGTAGAACTATAAAGCCCTAAACGCCCTTCGTTACGCCCCGCTCCGCACCTTAAGGGGAGAAAGCAGGTTTTGTTGGGTTCCATTTTCATATGCTTAATAACACATGTGATTGGAGAAGTAAAGCACCTGGTTTTTGTCCTCTTATTCCGGAGGTGAGAAACCTTTTTCCCAACCTGATCTATCAGGCGTAAACTTCTTTCGTAAAGCACTGTTCAAGCTAGTGCAAGGAAGAAGGTGAGGAATCAGGCGGCGAAGAATCAGAAAGAAGGTCTCATTCCAGTTTGATTTCCATGCCTGCAGGAAAGATAGAAGATCGAGAATGCCGAACTAGCGGATGCAGAAAGCAATTGAAGGCGTTCTAGTTTGTTCAATGTAGTTTGAAGACCTACAACAAGAGGACCCCTATAAAGCCCCTAGTTGCCAAAGATCAGGAAGCTCTTTGTTATGAAGAAGCCACAAATAAATCAGAGGAAAATTCTGGTCTAAAGCATATAGGGGTTGGCCCTTTACCTTATCCTTATTACGGCACCCTATAGCTATAACATTATGCGTGTGTAGATCCTTGACAACACAGAGGAAGTTGGAATAAAGATGGCATAGCTTTGGCGGTCATCACAAAGTTGTCCAACCAATAAAATTTTTTGAGAGATGAGACAAATGCAGCCGGATTGCTCGTCATATGATGGGTAGCCTCACTGCTTAATGGGTGGTATAGTCTTTTCCTTATTGTGTGGTTTAGAAGATTCTAGTTTTGAATCGCCGCCGGGGTTTCATGGTGTAAGAATGGACTTAATTCACCTGAGAGAGTTGTGCTTTTCTTTTTGAAACTAGGGTCAGTGGTGAGAAGGCAGAGAAAGTGGTTAAAACCGTCATCGCATCGGGTGGAACCTAAAGGTTCTTCTGGTGGGATTTGGGTCCTGTGGAAGAGCAAAGATATATCAGTGGATGTCCTTCAGGATGACTCTCAGTTCGTTCATATGAAGGTGGTTCAGGAGAAGAAGAGCGAGTGCTTATTGACTGCTCTCTATGCGAAACCTATGGAGAGTCTGAAAGCCTGGCTCTGGAAGCAAGTTCTTCAGATGTCGGAAGTTTAAAGATTGAAAGCAAAATCATTGATCTTGGGTACCTAGGCTCTCAGTTTACATGGCGAGGGCAAAAGTCTCCTGGGAAAAATCGTGTGTATGAGAGCTTAGATAGAGCTCTGTTTAAGATGGAATGTCATTTTTCCCTGAAGCTGCTGTCCGGAATCCGCCTCCAGTCAAATTCGATCACCACCCTCTTCTTTTTGACCTGCAAAGTGACATCCGCCGGCATTCCAGAGACCTTTGTTCTTTGAAGCGGCTTGGTTGACTCATACTCATAAAGAAAGAGTTTGGTGAGTTTGTGAAGCAAAATTGGAACTGAGGGGCGCGTCTGCTGGTATCGTATATAAGATCACGGCTGTATTTAGTGTTTTTTTAGGAGTGATCTTTTCTTTTATAATATATACAACAGACTTATGCATTCTATGAATGCAATAAGATTGGATTGCATTACGTTACGGATCAAACAAAGAGCTGTGTTTATTTAACAACATCCGGCCAGAAGCAGTTCCACCACCTTTGTTCAGCTCCTCATCATGATTGGAGAATGAAGCTTACCGAACGATGTCTCCCAAGATTTTATGCTCAGTACCTACGACATCAGCAAGCCTTGTTCTACATGGGAAATCGTTCAAGCGAAGTCGAGGTGGATGAGGAAGACTTCTCTGAGTATGACAGAGAAGAGGAATTTCTAGCAAAGAGTTCAATCGATAGCTTGGGAAAACCCAAGCTTTGAGTGAAGTTCTAAGCTTGCCTTACTAAAATAAGTTACTTGCTTGCCTTCGCTTTTTTCTTCTGTGTGTGCTTCTCCTATTGATTAACTGACTTCATCAACAGCAGTTGATTCCGTGCCTGAACGTCCAGCTCCTTCTCAATCTCAAGCAGTAGCATTGGATGCATCCTGTAGCCAATCAATCCTTTTCAACTATCTCAAATGTGTTGATACGTGATCCCCCTAAAACTCTTGTTTGTTTTCATGCCCACTCGGTCGTTCGCGGAACACTTGCAAGATTACCCTCCACTCATGGTAAACATACCGAACTTCACTTGCTCCACAGTCAACCATTGGTTTTGCGAGATAATAGGGGGGCCAGAGATCATTCTTGTCGTTCTCAGGTTCTTATCAAGGGGTTGACCCGGGGGACTTGCCCCCTAGTTGGCTACCTTCTATTATTGAGAGCCGGATAGTAGTCGATAGCCAGCTTCTTCTGTTTACCATGTTTGTACTTCCGCTGAGAATGGCTACTGGGCAAAACCAACATGATCGATTTCGAGCATCGCTCTACGGTAATTTATTGATTGCCATTGCCCTCCCGTTTAAGGCTAAAAGTTTGAATGCGCGAGTTAGCAATTGAACTTTTTTTGGAAAGGGCACTCAAAGACTGGTCCGATGGACTCTCGTCGGGAAAGTAGGCACAAAAGCGAGATGAGCGGACAGAGAAGCAAGGAGTTCCCACTATCGAATCAAATAGGAAAGAGGCCAGCTCTCCCTACGAGTCATCAGCTAAGGGCTTCTACTTTTGCTTTCTTTGGCGACTGTAGCCTTAGAGAGCCTTCCCTTACAGATGAGCTATTCCCCTCAAATCTCCTTATTTGCGAGGGAATTGATTCAATATCGCCTTAATCTTTAATAGAACTAAGCCCCTACTAGATAGATTCATTTTATTTACCTTGATTCCAGACACCATGAATGCGCCGCTTTCTCGACTAGCCCCTCTTCCAAGCCTATTGATAACCAACCAGGCTACGACCTATCTTATCTTTTTATTATATATATTTCTAGGACCGGGAAATCGGGACAGAGAACACCTAAGAGCAGTCTTTCTCTCCACCAGAAACCAACCATAGGTCAACCTAAGGAAATCTAAGGCGAAGGTCCTAGGAAAACTACTTCTTCAACAGGAGCAAAGAGAACAAGAGCAGCTTTCCTCCCCGAGGGTCACTGTTTACTACGCTTCCCATTTCGAAAGATGAGTTCCCAGATACCGCACCACTATTCTATTAGTATACCTTCCCGCGCTAAGTTGTTCCAATCTCTGTACTAAGTAACTGAACTCGGCAGTGCTGCTATGAGCTAGATTTGTGCGTACAAGGGTAAAGAAGCATTCTCACATGGCTTTGGTGACAACGTAGTGGGGTTGCATGGTTAAAAGAAAATGGGTCTCCAATCCGGGTAAAGAAAAAAAACTATAACGCGGCCGTTAATATTTCTTTTTGTGGGATACCTTAAGAATTAATATGCAACTTTATTGTTGTAACGTGCTGTACCTCGGGTCGTTGGGCAGCTAGATCCTTAATTTCATGCCATCATCCACTTTATCGGCTACTTACTCTCCAACCCTCCTCTCTGCTTTTTCTAGGTCCTTTCCTCACTGAGGACCATGGGCCAAAAGCTTACCTCTGATTCCGGGCAATCGTAAGCCAAATCAAATAGGGCATCCAGGCATAGAACTGGTCCGTCAGGGAAAAATGAAGTCGATCTATCTAACGATCTCATCCACTTGCAAAAAGAGCTATAGTTAAAGTATCTACTGGGACCAATCGGCGGCACAGCTAGCATTTCGTACAGATGGACACAGATTACTAGTACCAGGTACAGATAGAGATTTCACTAGCACCTGTTTTTTTACCTATAGCTATAAGCGGGGGAAGCTGAAGCTAGATCTGTCACGTATGAAGGAAAGAAGGACGTTAGATACCTCTTGGGCGTTGATAGGAGACCTGATCATACTCTTTACTCTCATCAATAGTGACGTTATGATTGTCGTTATTCTATTCCGATGGATTTACTGGTGCCCCAAACTCCTCTCTTTGGCTTATATCCATAGTCTGACCCGACCTCCTCGGAGAGGCTTTGAATGATTAAAACGAGCTTTTCACTCGAAAAAGAAGGAGAGTTGAACTTGTTGCATGCATCCTCTACTATGAAAGCTTACCTGGAATAAGGAATAAAACCCTGATCATCCGCTTTAGCATAATTTCGTTTAAAGCATTTTTGAACTCGTTTAAGGAATTGATTGAGATGATCCGAATCAGCAACGGCATCCATATTTTTATTTATGTATGTCAATATGAACTTCGATGGATTGATTTGTTGGTACTGCCTCAGCATAGGAAAAGGGAAAAGGACTGGTTGTTTCAAGCTACGAAGTCCGGTGAATCACGAGAGGAGATGCTTCTGAAAGTGCTGTTGGTGAGGCCATTTGAATTAGATTAGTCGACCCGCTAGCGAAAACAAGGAGATTTATTTGGCCGCCGGGCCCAGATACAGGTGTTCCGGTCACAAGGGCTTCACATCGCATCGAACTAGGTGAGTGAACAGGGAACTAGCACTGCACAAATAGACGTGACTAATGCAATAAGTAGACAAAGAGCGTCTCGTGTAGATGGTTGTTTTCGTTTCGAAACCATGAACACATAGTCAAGATTGCAGTCCCCGCTAAAGCAATTGGTCTTTATTCAAAAATAACATCTGCGCATATTCGCAGGAGTAGTTCGCCTGACTCTACACCTGCTGCACGCACGGGTCTCCGCCCGCTTCCTTCTTATAGTAAGCATGACTTGCTTTTCTTTTTGTCGAGTCTCTGCTTCTGCCAATCCCAATCTGTTTGTACTCACCGCATTTTTTTACTCAAATCTGAATCCATTCGTATTCGAAACTCATATATATATATTCTATATTGTTATAACATCTGCTTCATCTCCCACACCGGTTAGCAACCTAGAAAAAAGTGCAACTAAAGCGGCAAGGAGATCCATTCCATCCCACTTCCAATGCCAAGTCTTAAGTCCCATCTAAAGCTAAGGACTACTCCGTGCTGAGGCCCTGTCACTTTAACAAGACAAAGACGGCTACCTTCCCCCAAGCGTCCTTTTATTAGGTCGGCATTTGGCTTATTATTTAGAATATGTATCTTGCCATGTCTGCTCCGTCTGCTGGTATAACATAGATGTCTTCTATGGCAATAGCCAATCAAGAAGCCAAAGCAGGAGCCAAGCCAGCATACCGGGCGAGGAAGAATGAATTCAATCTTTTGCTCTTCGAGAACTCAAAACGAGTGGGATTTGACTTACCTTCCTTCTTGCCTATTCGATAGGAGCTTGCATTCTCTGCATCTAAAGGGGGAGTTCTTTTATATTAAAGAATAGTTGGCATCAGTGTTATCACTGCATCTATGAATCCAACCTTCCCTCACAGTGGGAAGGGATAAACGCCGATTCCTCCTTGCAATGGTTATTTCGGATTCTGTAAGAGCGAATTCTATGGTACAAAAAGGCTATGAAGATTGTATGCTTTCCTTTACCACCTTCAAGCTTGAAGGTTCGCGAAAGCAGTTCGGTGATTGCAAAGTACTCAATCAGGCCCTATCTCCTACGCTACCATCTGTCTTCGATTAGAAAATGGATAGTTAGAGGGAATCAGTGACCAGACCCGCAGGACTGGAATTCTTAAAAAGAAGGAATGTCTCGCTTTTCCTATTCTAGTGCGGGTTCTTGCTCGGTATAAATCGCTTCACTTTGAGTTGGCTTGGCCCGCGCCTTGACAAGACGGTTGTCCCTCCTTCTACCCGTAGAGAGAGCCGGAGTTACGCCTTTGTATGACGGATTGATTGATAGTTGGATCAATAATGTTTAGTTTAATTTAAGATCGGCATACCCCATGAAGAATTCGATGACAGGCCTTCGCTGCAAAAGATCCCGGAATTGGTAGATTCGGAATCGGCTGGATTGGAGGGATCCGGATCCTTCAACGAGTTTGAAACTCTTTTGATTCCAGGCGGCCGGCCCCTTTCTATGGAATTTTCTATAAGTAAAGCTTGTCGACTATACATAAAGAAGGCCGCTTCAAACTTGTGATTTCGAGAACCCGAAAAGCTTCTACAGCTAGAGGGCGGGTCTAGCAGAAAGCGAGGAGCTCGCAACAGCTAAATCACGATCTCCGGACGAGCTCATAGTGACATGAGGCTGCCTCTTTTCAATGCTGGAAGTGAAGCGAACATTGCAGGAGCTATCTATTCCATCGGGGAGATGGCAAGCGGAACGCACCCAAAGTCATAGGCAATGACTTTTCCGAGCTACCACATTCACGCATGCCGCGGAAGATCATATGCAGTTTCCCCGATCTACCTGTTCAAGCGAGCGCTTGCAAACGGCCAGGACGTACATCGTACAAGATGTCGCTCACTTCCTTTAGGAGGAGGGATCTCGTTAGTAAAGCATTCCGAAGTCGTAAATCAAGCCCGTCCGCGGGAAGTATGAAAGAAGAATGAAAGGCTGAGCAAACTATTTAGATTTTGGTGAATTCACCTGCTGAAACAGCTATGGGAGGCGGCCAGGATTAGTTTAGTGTTCACAGGCCCGAACCTTCTATTCACTGATGGGTGACTTTAGAATCAGATCCAATTGATCTTCCCCGCTCCTCTTAACCGGTAGGCAGGAACACGGAGCGCTACAAGTCCGGATTTATGAAAAGTAGAAATCTCATTAGAAAAGAATGGTTGTGATTCCGACTAAAGAAAGCATTCTACTGAACCGGAGATAACAAGTGTGTCATCTTTTCCGACCGGGGGCACTTAACTACGAATTCAGGAAGAGGGATGAAATCCCGAATTCCTGATAGAGCTACTTGAGAGAAAAACAACAGCTACTCCTAACTACCAAGAGTTGGGCTTTCGCCCCAGGGAATCCATTCCCAATGCCCAGTGCTTTCTCTGAGTGAGAAGGTATGCAAGTCTAAATCAGACGTATGTGAGATTCCAATCCTTTAGAAGCTAACTGAGCTTACTAGTGTCCTGAACTCAACTATAGGGGAGGACCCAGCTACGCATAGGAATAGGAATGTTGCGGGCCCGTCTCATCCAAACCCACCGGAGCCCTCTGCTATCCCAGAGCAAAATTCCTCTGAGACAGTAATCCTAGGTTCGGGTTCGTCTGGAGGCAGCTCGGGCTGGAATCCTGGGCCGAGGGAATACAACTCCCCTTGGGAGTCCTTTCCATCGGTCCCTTCTGACCTGCCACCCTTACCTGCAAGCTCGGTTCCGTCTGTACCATCATTACCATCTCTAGGGAGTGGTTCTGAGGTAGAGCAGGCGGCCCCCATCCAACTTAATTATGGAACAAATGATCCACAGGCGCTAACACAAATTAATCCTGCTCCATACGAGGACCCCCATTGGGTCATTTATCACCAAAAAATCAAAGAACGCATTGTTCAATTAACTCCTGAAAAAGAAGTCAGCGACGATCAAATCGATTCGATCATAATGTTGAAAAGAGGGATTATCGAAGAAATGTCCCGATTGGATCCCCATCCATTCTGGACTCAGCAAAAGGACAGCTTGATCGCTGACGGTTTATTATATAAAGGAGCGGAATCTAGTATGAAAACGCTGGAAACATACTATTCAGAGTTAACCAAATTCAAAAATGATGAATGCTTTAACTCTAATTTGTTTAAAAGGATTTTAAGGAAAAGGGAGAATTAAACTGATTTATGATTTTATTCATTATTAAGAAATACTTGATTTCTAGGGGGAGGGATCCCCCCAAAAAGTAAAACAAGGTAGAGAAGGGACTGAAGCTGGGAAAGGGACTGGTGGGAAAGGACGGACTCAGATGTACTTTTTGAGGATGATGAATCCGGAACTGAGACAATAAAAATGGCCGGTTGAACTACAATGGTCTGATACCAATCATCTCACTTCTATAAGTTGACTTGGACTGGTTGGTTATGTAGGCGCTCGCAACTCCTTATCACTAGACAAGATGGTAGAGCAGAGAGGGTTCGACCTATTTATTTCCGGCAAAAAAGAAGAATGGGTCAGACACATACTATATTATTGTCACAAATAAGAACATCGTACCTCAGGCAAGAACGAAAGGAAAACGGGCTCGGGTGAGGGATCAATAGTCGACTCCGGGTGGAGTGGAGTAACTAGCCTGTAATTCTAATCATCCAGCGAGACCTGAAGACGCATTATAAAGCTATAACGAGCCCCTATCAAAGAAATAATGAAATAATATCGCACTATATAGGGCTGGCTTGCACGACTGGTAAGATAGACGAGAGCCTGGAAAGCGAGAGGTAGCTTCTTGCTTACTTAGTGCTTGTGCTAAGGAATACGGTAAGGAAGGGAAACGGCGGCAGCTAAGCCACTACACTAGTACGAAGGTTTTACGGCCCCCGTTCTATCCACTAAGTAAAAAAATGATGGGTGGAATGGCACTGTAGGAAGCGGTCGGATTCGAACCCCCGGTATTCCTATCAATACTTCGGTTTTCAAGACCGACTCTTTCAACCGCTCAGACATCCATCCTCTTCGCGCGGATAAGGAATATAACCGCTCCCTCTGGCCCTTATCTTATAGTTTTCGTGAGTGTTCCGCGAGTGGGTTCTCGATTTAGGCGGGCTATCAATCGACAAAATAAGATAGATAAAGAAGAGGTCTTAGTCTACTATTAGGGAAGTTAAGAGTTCATACTTTGATTCATTCTAGCTCTTAGGGATGGAATAAGATATAAGAGGGCTTAGTACACGTGGGACTTATGCCTTTCTTTTCGGATCAATGAGACAAGGACTTACTCAGAGCTTTAGGGCCTTTGCCAAAGGAATGGAATGGGACCCCTTCTAAGCGAGTCAATCCCAGTAGAGGAAGGGAATTTCCCTAGTTAGCTTTCATCCGAATTAGTGGTTTCAGATGGATTCGTCTTATATGTAAATAGCCCACTGGAAGTAAAGTATAGTGTGGTTCCACCTCGCAAGGAGAACAAGCGATAGATTGAAGATCAACAGGGCTTAATCAAATAATCAAGGAGGAAAGGAATAGGAAGAGAAAGAGCATGTGTGCTAAGGCACAAGGTCCCGTATTGGCACTTTCAGGTGGGGGCTAAAAAAGAGCCCCAAAGGAAGCCAGTAAGCGAAATAGGAATAAAGGTTAAGTGAAACTTAAGACTTTTGAGGGAGGCTAATAAAATTCTTGTTCATAAGCACTTACTTACCAAGGACGTTAATATATCTTCAAAACCACATGAGATAGGCACATACATCTTTTGCCATCAGTTATAAGGAGCGGGAATATGACTGAAAGATGGTATAGGTCCACAATGGAAAGACTAAATCCAAGCAAGCTTTGTTAGGTATACCTTATAGCCTTTCCCCGTGGAAGTACGATTCTCTTTGGTGAAAGGATAGCAGTCAAGCCACAAGAGAAGAGATCATTAACATCGACGCTTCCAAGATCCAACCTAAGAGAGTAGGGAGTTCGGTCAGAGACTAGAAAAGTACGAAATCCTCCTTCCCTCATTACGAATTTCTTTGTACCTTCGAGAGAATAAACGGATCCAATACCAAGACGTTAGAGAGAGAACTTCCTTAAGCCTTAGTGAAAGGGGCTTAACTAAGATCTCTTCTTCCCACGGACTGACTCAAGCACCAAGACCTACTGCTCTTCCGACAACCGATGAAATGGCAGCTAGTTCCAGGGGGGAATCGCTACTTCGGATGCAAGCAAGGAAGCGCTAACCTATACCTATACGACTGCTATTCTTATTGATATTGATCAATGCGGGCTAAGGACGTTGATACCTTCGCCCTCTTCCAGTCTTGTTTTTCATGCTCCCCAGTCGAGATGCCAAAGAAGAAGGAAGATTGACCACCGTCGATTCCTAGATGCTTTTCATACTGAGGTCGAGGTTGTTGGCCCCCCTGTGTGTAAACTTCTGCCACATGGGGAAGGAAAGGAGCCCTTTTGCTTTTGGGGACATGTAAGACAGCCTAGCAGATCCTTTTGAATGTCCATCAAAGGTGATCCGGGAAGACGATTTGGCATCTCTTCTTGGTAGAATAGGTAGAGCATGACTTCTTTCAACTATTATTCGTAATAGTGATAGAATGAGTTGTATTTTCAGTTCTAAAATAAAATAGGTTATTGATAAAGCCCTAATATAATATTATATTAGTAAAGCTAGGGCAGAATCATTAGCTGTCAACTGTTCGTAGTCAGCAGTGGAAGAGGGGGTAGCTTTGATTGCTCAAGTCGCACTCTGTTTCATGGTGGAATGTGCTTCTAGGGATGATGCTTTCCCTGTGCGTTATCAATAATAAGGAAGACCGGGCAAAGGGTAACCGCTTTTTTCTCACCCGGTGAAAGGCATAGTAGGTAAATCCAGCTCTATGAAAAAAATCCCTCCTTAGATCACTAGAAGAGAGACAGGAAGGAATAATAGCCAAGAGGAAATGAATTCATTTCATTTCAAAATCCCAAAGAAGTCAGAAACAGACGCTGAAGGATCAGCTGAAGCAGAATAATAATAGAAAGCTGAAGCAGCTAAAGCATCCGCAGAAGATGAAACTATGAGAGTTACCTTACGCCTTTTCTATGGAGTTTGATTGCTGGTATGAAGTGCTCGCTGCTTTTCTCATCTATGGTTTATACTATGACTAAAACGGAATCGGGAACAGAGATCGGGATGGAATCGCCTTTCCTTCTTCGTCTGCCTAAGACGGAGTCCCGCTTTTCTAAGAGAAGAGGAGGTGGACTACTGAAATGTATCTTCTTTTTCTATGTTATTCATTGGTCGGTCTATCGATCGTAGAGGAATGCCCACGGTCCTGACTTTGTTCCAACTAGGCCTGTGTAGCTTTCTTTCACTGAACACCAAACGGGCATTCTCCGTGCTGGCATGAACAACCTAGAAAGAAGAATTACAGATTTGCTGCACCGATCCTAAAGCTAGAGTGAACTAATCGGAGCTCAATAGACTTGATCTTGACCTTATTTTATAGCCCTTTCCCTATCGCACTGCTTGATGAGATCAGAAGCTGGCCTAGGAGAGGCTCGCTGGAATGCTGTCACCTAAGAATCAGTCCCTCTTTACCGTGAGCGCTAACAAACAACCTTCCTTGACAACAGGTTTGCTACTCTACTTACTTCTCCACTTAACTCCGCTATCAGACTAGGGCTATTCAAAGCATCGAGAAAAAGAAATGAATTGATATAACAAAAAATGAAGCGTATTCTCTAAAAGCGGATTCTTGCAACTTGACCTCTACATCACTCCTAAGAGAAAGAAGAGGCAATGTGAATTGAGTATGAGACAATTAGCATTGCCTGCTACGGTACACTTAACACTAAGCCAATCTCTATGACAAGCAAGACTTTCATGTGATTTCCTATTGGTCATATTTCTAGGACTGGGATAAAAAATGGTTAGAGTTCAAAGAAAGAGTAAGATTGTGCTAGAGGGAGGGGGACAGCGAACGCCCGTCCCATGAAGCGCCAGGGAACCATGCATTCCTCCCGCCCGGGCTGGGCTCAGGGACTGCAATCAGCCGCTTCCCCTGTAGTCGTCAGCTCGTTCTTGACAGATCCGATCGGGTGTTCATAATCTGGAGTAAAAGGATTCGAACCTTTGCATGCCGGTACCAAAAACCGATGCCTTACCACTTGGCTATACTCCATACGGCCTTGTTTTGGACGGTAGAACGAACGGGGAGAGGGGGAAGGGAGAAGCAGGGCTCGAAGAACGAGCCGTGCAAGAACGCGGGGATATAGCAAGTAAGCAGCAAGTTCTCCCTTTAGGACCGACTACAACAAGCTCGCGACTCTAATAGAAAAAAAAATGGTAAGCTCTCTGCTCTATTTGCTTGCAATGCTATACCTATCAAAGTTGGCGAACGCTTCTGTAACCTTAGACTCGTTACGCTGTTCGACTGAACGACTTAATGTTTCAGGGGACTCGAACGAACAAGCAACGGACTGAGCGTTAGCGAAAGCCGTTGCGCGTTAGACGAACAAGCAACGGACTGAGCGTTAGCGAAAGCCGTTGCGCGTTAGCTATGGAGTTTGATTGCTGGGAGAGGAGGGAAGATTGCTGAGTTAATTTCTCAAAGTAAAGTTTCTCGCTTCTTGCTTTAGAAAGATTGCAGGGGCGCGTTAGCGCCCTTCCTTCAGCTGGCTCCGCCCTATCTATTCATCTCTTTTTTCAAATGGATATTTAGGGATCTATCTTGTTCATAGATCTTGAAACCAGATCAATATCCATTTCTCAATATATCTTGATATCTATCGATAGAAAGATATAGATCTCTATCTGGCCATATCTAAATATGGAAGAACCAACACTGAAAGGGCGTAACCAACGGAAGGTTCTCACCCTGTCCCCGACATTGTTCTCCGACGATGCCCCCTGGGCGAAAGGGGCCACCATTCTCTTTCTTTCTTCAATCGTTCCGATCAGGACAAGTGGGTTGGTTGGTTTCGTCCTTCTATCTACGCAATTCTCTGTCTTCGTTCGTGATCATGTTGGGCGAAAGGTAGTTGTAGAGGAGCGGCTGTGAAACGGCGATTCCCCCCTTTCCATTGAAGTAGGGAGGGCCTCATTCCCCACCATTCCGGCCTATTATTGATAGGGATTTGACCGATGCTGAAGGTAGCTTGCTTACCAAGCCACCCACTTGAGAAGCTAGTCGCCAGAAAGAAGCGGCGAGGACGCGAAGCTGTCTACGAAGCTTTCCCCCCCCTGTAGTCGAAGTACTCGGCTCGTCGCTACTTTGATTCAAAAGGTTCCCGACTTTCTCCGGTTTCCGCAACCGTAATCATTTGTCACTCCGATTACTTCATCTATAAACCTTTTTTTATTCAATAGCGGTACGCTCTAAAAAAAGTAAAGGATAAGCTTGCATTCTAGAAGCGGTAGCTTCCCGCCTCCTTCCTAGGCCTCCTCTCCTTACCAGTCGAGCGTCTCCGAACCTTCGGCGAAAAGTTCCCTTCCCTTTTCTAAAATGCCCGATTGGTCTGCCTCAGCAAATGTACAAAGTGGACCGCTGTTTGGCTGACCCTCTTCTTCCCATTCGGGTTGGGTTGACCCAGAAGTAAAGTAAGAAGGAATGGAACCACTGGAGAGTCGTCTGCAGTTCACACTTGGGCAAAGACGACTGACTTTGGAAGCGGAACACGAACCGATTTCCGCTATTCCGGGTTCTTATTGAGCGTAGCGAAATCAAGGTTTATGATAAAGTAAGCGAAGTTTCTATGGTGTTCTACCTTTGCGTAGTCTCGGTCCACAGTGGAAGGCTCCGTACCTGAGCCTCACTACTACTTAATTAAATTAATTAATTAACGGCTAAGCGATTTCATAACCTGAGCTTTCCTTAACCAGCTGACCTTACTTCGTAACCTTAACGTACTTTCTTTCTTACTATATCATAGGCCTTCGCCACTTCAAACGGGCGCTTCGCCCTTTCTTTTTTGAATTATAAAAAAACGGGGCCTTACTTATTCTGTTCAGGGAGGATGAAAGGCAAAGAAAGGGATCAGGGGGCTTTATGATCGGAGAAAGGGAAGGGGCGTGGTTGGTGTGTCACTGGGTCGGTGGGGGAACCCGTAGGAAGGGAGGACGACCCGCCGAATTCACATCAGAAATCGCCAACATGAACACAAACGAAATCTTGAATTTCGTATAGAAAGAAAACGAACCACTTCTATTCTCGGAGCTGAGGTATATGAAGAATGGCTTTTTGGTCCCTTTCGTCCAGTGGTTAGGACATCGTCTTTTCATGTCGAAGACACGGGTTCGATTCCCGTAAGGGATAGGTACTCATTCCCGGCCGCTTTCAGTTAGTGTTCATTGCTGAGTGATCGCTCGCTATCTGGCTGGAAAAGGTGGTCCGGAAGCTTTCTCTCTCCCAGCAAGCAAGACGAGATCACCACTTCTCTCAGTAATGGACTTCCATTAATTCTTCCTTAGCCTTAGATCTCCTATCATAGATTCTCGAACCTCCGACAGACAGAATCCCCATGCATGCGTTCTTTCTCTCCTCCCCTCAGCCATACATCTCTTTTTTTTTTTCTTTTGGCCGTTTTTGTTAGGCATTGAACCCCACCTTAGGTGCTGAGTGGTGTCCTCCCCTCCCTAATACCTAAAAAAAAGTTCCGTCTATGGAGCCTAAAGCTTAAACCATGGCATGGCAGTAAGCAAAAAGTTTTCCCACTCTCTCGCCTTCTTCAGTGGCCAAGTTGAAGCGTTCAACGATTCTTCGGCCTACCACCTTTCTTTTTCAAGGTTGAGCTTGTTCAATTGAAGCTAATGCTATGCTGCTAGCTAGTTGGCTAGATATGGAGGACTTTCTTTTTTTTAGCTACCGGCCCAAACAAAAGAGATTAGCCTATTGATCGATCGATTGATTGGATTGCAGTACGAAGGGGTTGATTGAAGTGTGAGATCCGCCCAAGACTAAGGCCGAGCAACTAGCTGCTGCAGGATTGGACGTCTATCTATCTCACCACGCTCTCCTACTCCTATAAAGGCCGGCGGAAGGAATGCTCCGCTCATCTTTCTTACGGCTCGTTACCGCAGCGCTCGTTCACCCCTTCGGCTTCTTCAATTCAAAAAAAAGGGTAGTGTCTTTTTCCGCAAGTAAGTGATAAAAACCTTTTTTTATTGGTAAATAGCGTCTTGAAGCGAAGGCATATTTGTTTGAACGAAAGAGATGCCGGGTCGGTCAATTGCATTAGGTAGGAGATGCAGGACCTGTCTTAACCGCAAGTGCATTCGCTATTCGATTCCACCAAATTTGTATTCCGTATTTATTCTTTACTTTTAAGTGAAAGGGGGGGTGAGAAAGGGTTCTTCTTCTCTATGTCGCCGTCTCATCAATGAGCGTAGATTGATAGAGATGGCTTTTGTGCCGGTCAATCTGTATCCCATTCTTCAGGTATAGTTTTGTTTGATCACAGATCGGCAGGTGATCCGTCCTTTCTCCTCCTTTCGTCAGTCGTCTTGATCCGCCAGAGGGTCTTGAGCTAGCTTCCTTGAAGAGGCTTGATGGGAAAGAGAGGTGAAGAAGGAGAACCTATGGATTCTAGGGAAATTTTGGCATTAAGGGTGGTGCTAGGGCTCAAGACCATTTGGAAGGGGGAGTTGGATCATAAAGAATAGTTTTTTCCTTTGTTTGAAGAGGAACAATCCTACCGGACTCATTTGAGATAGGAATGGCTAAACTTATTGTCTGAGGAAGAAAGCTAATGAAAGCAAAGGTCAAGAATATCTTGGCATAAGTTAGTCAAGCCGATTCTCATTGTTTGTTTGATTGGGCTGTTGTGCCTGACTCCATACTCTAGCAAGAGAGAAAACTCACACCACACGACGGGATACTGAAACTTCTGTCAAAGCGGATTCTCTTCCTGAATGGAGTGCGCGGGAAGAGAAAAACCTCAGATAGTTGCCATACTCGGGTACAAGTTCTACATGCTTGAACACCGAGGACGGCCACATAACTGAGAGATTCGCGGATCGCGAGCCCGAATCTTCCGCCAATAAGTGACGGAATGATACGAGTTATCCCTGTTCTTACTATGGGTAATCCACCTTCCTAGCTTACTAAAATCTCTTATGATTTGCTTAGTTTGCCTAGCATTGACTTTTAAGGCCGGACGACTGCATTCAGATTCATTCATTGTATTTACTATGCTGCTAAGCCCTTCGCCAGCGAACTCTTAGCTCTTAGAAATGCTAGTTCGATTTTCACTTACTTCTCATCCCTGACCTAATCCTAACCGCAGTAACGAAAAGAGAAGATGTGAACTAGCAGCTTTTCGCCTCATCTCTTTCTCCTTACTTAATATGAATATGGCACCGAGAGGTCTTGACGTTCTTCCGACTTCCGAACCTGCTAAGCAAACTTGTCCACGTTCACGCGAAAGAGAATAAAAGGCGAACGTGCTTGATATTACGTTACGATGCTCTGCTCTTAGAAAGAGAGTCTACCAATGCCCCTTGAGCCAGGTGACTTGTCGACTTTTCCTGGAATGGTTTCAGCTCGAGTCGTTAAGGGCATTAGCTGTTTCGGGTTACTTTCTTTTCAGCAACTCGCCGGACTCGAACTGGCACTGCTCTGATCAATCCTATTGGACGAGACTGTTCAATAAGCATTTTGTTCCTACAATAGAGTTTTGTTGTCGCAGTTCGAAAGGAATCCTTCCTACATCTGCGGGCAAGCCGCTTCATGGAATCCTCTTTCCGGACACCCCCCTTCATCCTCTGTCCTAGGGACTACTTTCAGCTTGAAGCTCCTTGTCTCCTCACTGAAAGCGTAAGCGGAAAACCCTAAAGCTCCATTGCCTCTTCCGATCATCCCATCGCTTATCTTATATTGATAGCCCGAAACCGAGCCTCAAGAATATTAATTAGTGCAGAAGTAGAGAATTCAAGTGACAAAGCACAGGCTCAAACTAGATCGTCAAGTACTTCCCGATCAGTCTCACTAGCGCAGCGGATTGCTCTTTCTTTAGTTAGGACCGCTTGAACTATAAGAAGATGGGTTAATCCAAGCCTAACGGTCGACCACATTCTACGGTCAAAACTCATGCTAGGAGCTCCTTTTCTTAGATAATAAGTGAGACTTAAAAGGGGTCTCTCTTTCAATCTTATATAAGATGAAAGGTCAAAGGCAGTCTCTGTAGATTCAATTCCAACTGTTTTTTCAGCAGAGGCACTCGCCCGAATTTGATCATTTAAATCTTCCCCGGCAAAAGCACCCGAAACGGCAGGCATGTGTGGAGTATGAAGACGAGGCCTGAGACCAAGAACTAAATGAATTTTTGTTCAAAGATCTCTTAATTCCGCGAAGCGGAAAAGGCCGAATTCGTATCAGAAAGGTTTTTGGCCTTGTCAGTATCCCTTTGTGAGTCTTCTGCTGAATAATTTCTCCTGAGTAGTCTCCCAAGATGAAAATGGCCCTTGACCGGTGTGGCTAAGCCAATCCATAATCACCAGAAATGAGTGACGAGGGCTCTCTGCGGCTAAGAATAGAAGGCGGTGTACTAGTTCGCTATCTCAGTATTGGAAGAATCCCATGAAATGTTCATCCAAACAGGGTGAATAAAGACCTTATTTTTACCTCCTACCCGCTGCCATGCACTTAAGAATTCAATATCTAGGAGTAGTAGCGCTAATCGAAGCATCAAAGCAGAAGGAGCTTGACACCATTGAATCAAGTGTTGAAAGACTACGTATGAAAATGGAATCCCCAGAGGGGGCCCCGGGTCGGGCGAAGAGGGGAGAGCCCATCAAGGTGAAAAGACCGCGGAGTATCTGGTCAGCTTCATAATGAGGATCTCGTGTACTTAGTCAGTACGAATGAGGAAGACCCGGCAATGGTAGCAAAAAGCCACATTCATTAATCTCTGGATCACATGTTCTTAGTCAACAAGCGCGCTATAGCGAGACGAGCACTGGAGCCTGTGAAGGGAGTATTAGCGAACGCTGTGCGGAGTTAGGTGGGAAAGGAAGAAGGAGAGAGCCCGCAAGCGGGGGCCCGGGAGAAGCAAGGATGCTAGTTCAGATTGACTCCTCCGCGCATACATTTCCAACACATGCTCTTCCGGGAATCTTGAAAAAAGAATTTCCTTATCGCTGGAATTTTTCATCTGGCATTTACACGCGCAACTCGATCAAAGGGGATTTCCTTATTTTCGATTTAACGAGTAGAATTTGGTACATGCGAAATGCAAAAATGGAAATGTTATTTTCAAATTGTTAGCGCAGAAAGGGAACTACTGAATGACACTTTTGTGCTCCTACTGGTTCGATTCTTCCTTCTTCTGAGCCCTCTGGGGTATCTTACAGGATTGGATGATCCGGGTATGAATCATCTCTCTCTCATGGCTTTCAAGCTCATTCCGAAGCTGAGACATTACAAACCATTAGCGGGCGTGCCCGAAGCAGCTTAAACATCCGGGTTTCGCTCTTTTTCTTAAAGAAGGAGTAGCTCCGCTCTCTATAGATTGGGACTCTCGGTGAATAGATGCAATCGTAGTATAGTATACCCCTCCATCATAGAAGGCATCTTCCGGACAGGGGCCGGGTATCTATAGAAACCATAAAGTGTTAATTCCAGCCACTGTAAGTGCTACATTATCCGTCGATTGATCCCTAGGCTCACAAAGCTCACAGCTGGCTTGGGAGACAATGGAAACCTTTCTCCTCAATAGGCATCTTCCTGTTCATAAATGCTCGTTTCGACCAGACGAAAGATTATGTTTCTTGCGGTCGGTCTAGTTCCTAACCTTGATGGTTGAATTGGAATTAATGTACAATAAGAAGAGAGGCGAAAGAAGTTCGATAGCCATACTAGTGATTTGTAGGAGACGAAAAGTCTTTAGTGAACATTTCATGGAGAAAGCTTACATGTTGGGCCAGGCTAGTTTGCTTCGATGGTAGGAGTCCACGCTGTGAGGCAGCCATTTCCAACCCAGCCGAACGAATAGGATCCAATAGAGTTGCCCGCATTGCAAGCTCTTTTCTTTCCTCCAGTATGTACATATAGATTCTTTCTTATTACCAAATAGGAGACCCACCTATCCCTATAGCAGAAGCCTTTCCCGCCGATGTTCCAACCCGGATGGGCCCTTTCTTTGCGATCCCAGAGTTCAGGATTGACGTCCTTTATCGAGCTTCTATCTTGACACAGTTGTAGTCCCGGCTATATGATCGGCCACAGAATGGTTGGTGGTATCCGAGTCGACTATAGCACACTAAGCAACCTGCCATTGATTAAAACAAAAACATCGATCGACCTTTGAATCGTATCATCTATGGCGAAGGGAATCGTAACATTATAATTCCAATTCATAGAATAGGCTCGTCGTCTCTTTCCTGTTGATGTGAAGTCGAGAAAAAATCTCGTAAGAGAAGAAAGCTGTTAACGTAGGTCGGATCAACGCGGCGATAAATGCTATCCGACTTGAATGATCGAATCGATTCCACTTTTGACTTTTTCGAGATTGGCTTGGTGTTCAGTGTACGGAGGTTCAAGTACAAGATCAAAAAGAATGCATTGCATTTACATTGGGATGCCCAAGAGAAAAGGAGGGGAAGAATTTCTCACTCTTCTAAGCGGAGTTATGTCAAAAGGACCAACCAACGAGGATGAAGGAGGAGCAGGAGTAGGAGCTAAAATTCGGACGGAAGAGCGAGATAGACAATGAGAAAAAGCCAAGAGGGGAGAGCACTTAGACAATTCACTTTGAGTACAGGGAAGTCTGCTGGTAGGAATTCTTCAGGGCGTATTACGGTTTTTCACCGAGGGGGTGGATCGAAGCGATTGCAGCGAAGAATTGATCTGAAACGAAGCACTTCGTCTATGGGCATTGTAGAAAGGATAGAATATGACCCTAATCGTTCTTCTCGGATCGCTCCAGTACGATGGATCGAGGGGGTGCAGCTACGCCGCCAGAGGAAATGCAACACGATAGAGGAGTTCGCTCCGCCGCGTAAGATCCTCGAACCTACCACGACCACCATCCGCGGCCTATTTTCGTTCTCTTCCCTGCCCGGGAAGGTGGATCAAAGAAAGGTAGCTTGCTTCTCTCCTGGACTGATGGCGGCTTATGTAGTGGTCGGCCTTCCTACCAGAATGCCCCCTTGGTTGAAGAGTAAGGGCGCAGGAAGCAAAAAAACTTGCGCGAAGGACGTTTTCTTCTCTGCCTTCTCCTCTCCAAAGGCCAAGGGAGAGACTGCATCCCTTTCTTTCGGTAGCTCTTTTGCTTTCCCAAGGATAGCGGTAGCTGGGGCAAAGCCCGCTTTCTTCGCTCCGCGAATGAGAGATAAACTCAGAGGAAAAAACACGTTCTCTCTTTGCGAGGTCCGACAGTGGAGAACGCATAGCATTCTCTGGGCACATAGGATCAAACGTAAAGCAGCGCTTTCTCTAAAGAGTTTTAGAGGGCAAGATACTTTAGGGCTTGTTGGAGCTGCTGAGCATAACGAATCGAAGCCAAAGACGGATCAAGGTAGCTTGCCTGCCAAGCCGATAGGCGAAGGGCCGAAGGATGGAGCGTGCAAAGTCGATCGTGCACCTGTCGTGTGACCCGTTGGTCCTAAGCAATGTCTTGCGCGAAGCGACCCACCTAGAAACAGCTCTCCTTTATGTTAGGGGGCACTAAAATGGAACTTCGATCGGATGCGGGTATCCAATCCCGCCGCTGAGATGTCCAGCGGATTCCTGGGCCTTGACGAATGGCCGGCCACCTTTTACGTTAGAAGAGCAAAAGGCCCGGGGTATAGCAGGATGAACCAATGTGAATGAGTGTAAGCTTCGTTGCCCGAACACGATTGGTGCTGACCACACTAGGTGCTACCGTGGTAGCAAGAGAGGCCAGGCGGTGACAATTGAGAGGTTGTCACTGAGCATTCCTAGTCACACGGGAAGAGAGGTCAAATGGCAAGGCAAGGCCATACGCCCGTTTGGCTCCTCGCGGAGTATAGCTCACATCCAAACATCTGATTGGGGAACGGGGCAACGCCCATGAAGCTCCGGCAGAAAGGGAAGGCCTGCCAGGCCGTATGCCCATGGGTGCAGGATTCTTCGAAAAAGCGCGGGCTGACTCGGAGACCTGGGACCTTGGCTTAGCAACGAATGAAGGGGAGCTCTTCGAGCTTTCTCCGCCAGCGGCTTATGTAGTGGTCGGCCTTATAAAGCTCGCTAAGCTTCGCTTCCCTCCCCCTTAAACAATGAAGTGGAAAGTCTTCACTTAGTAGTAGTAGTCGGCATTCTATAAGCGACTTGTCGAGTCTACGAAGCAAAGCTTCTTGTAGTCGGCCCAACCTTCCTCTCGCTTTGCTCGAGATACTTCGTACCCTCTCCTTTCAGTCGAGAACTTCATGCCTCTCCCAGCAATCAAACTCCATAGCTAACGCGCACCGGCTTTCGCGCGTTTGCGCTCGGGCCGTTGCTTGTTTGCTCGAGCTCAATCAACCCTCTCGCTTCGCTCGAGCGACTACGTTCCTCCCTTCATTTGCTTGCCTCCTCCCAGCTCAGAATGCCTAATGCCTATTATCTTATCTAGTTCTAGAAGCTAACCGCCAGAAGCTCACCCTTCGGGTCTCGCTGGAAGCGCGGGAGGCCAAGCATTCTGCGTCACGTCCCGGCCTGGGAGCCCCGTTCGCCTTTGGTACTTCAGTAGATCTTCAAAAAAAAAGCGCTACTTCAATGCAGCCTTAACTACAACTACATTACGCAAGCTCCACCAATACCTATACCTACCTATAGAGTAAAAAAAGTACCAGTGACGGTTACTTTGACGGTTTATGGATTCAGTCAGCTAAACTCCTCAATAAATATCAACAAACAACATGTCGTGACCGGTTAGGCTTGGTTTACTTTGTAATGAATGTAAACTAAAATTGGTGGCGTTTATTCAAAGAAAGGGAACCGAAGGTTTCCTTATAGTTCAATGGCTCCCACCCACACTCAGCTAAGAGCGTAGGAGACTGCAACGGGTTGTGAAACCCCATTACAGTAACAAGGAGTTGCATGGTTCCTTTTCACAATGAGGAGGACTAGTAACCGTAGGTAATACCCCACAAGTCTAATCTAGGCCAACTTCCTGTACAATATCATAGAGACGCCATAGTAGACCCCAACGCACTAATAAAGGATCAGTGCGTCGGACATACCAATGGGACTCCACAAGAGGACTATCCAGGAAAGCCTCAAGTGGGACCGAGGGGTCCATAGATAGCAAGCTATACCACTTGACATAGCCTAACCATGACTTCACCCAATTCCTTAAAAGATAGTACTCCAAGAAGCTTAAACAAGAAGCATCCCCTCAAACTCAAAGAGCTCAAGAGGAGGAGTCTTTAACTCACGGGGAGCTAACCTCTCCAATAAGTACCTTTTTCCCTAAAAGGTATGGGTTTAAGGGAAGGCCACCATCAAGGAGCAAATCCATCGGTAACTTAGTCCTTCGGAAAAGAAGCCGAAACCGACGCCATTTTGCCGATTTAGACTTTTTCCCAGCAGAGCGAGTTCGGTAACCTGCTCCACCAATCCGCATCAAGAGATAATAATCCTCCACATGAGACTTCTCCCTAATGGCCATAAGACCATAAGGGTGATGGAAGCCAAGTAAGGTTCGCATGGATATCGGGGATAAATCCACCTGCATACCCTTAACTAAGAACCTCTTAGCGAACTCGGCAGCACCTGAAGACGACACCAACGACTTGTGAGATTAACACCAAGTCGTTGAAGAGCTAACCTGTACTACTCAGCAACCAGTGGATCGGTGATGAGAACATCATCACCTAGCACTGCATACCTATCGAACCGGACCCCTGGTCTAACCTGCTCCGCAGCCCACCACACCAGTAAATGGTGCGAAAAGGCAAACAGAGGCCAAGAGCCATAATATCCCAACGGTTGACCAGCAACGAACGAAAAGCGTACCGCCTAACGAACGGCACAATAAACAGATTCGTCGCAAGAGTGCTATTAACAACACTCGATGCGAATGACCGGTCAAACAGTAGGGCAACTATTTCAAATAGATAGACTAGTGGCCACCTATCTGTGGCACTCTTCAAATCATAACTGAAACAGTTGTCGCTGGGAACTAACCGACGCAAGGGTCTAAGTTGATCATAGGTGCCGTCCATTGGAATGGTCTTCAATATAGACGCAAACCAACAGTGCACGGGTCTTAATAACCAAAGGTTAATATAGTTACCAATTGCGAATATACGACGCTTTCCAGCTCCCTCAAGAGAACAACCTAGTCGCCCCGGTACCGGGGGAATCCCAAGGTCGTCACAAGACGGTAGAAGAGGACCTATTCGCCTCTCAAACCAGTCTAAATCTTCTGGTGTGAACTTTTTATTATTCACATCAAAAGCGTAACGAACCCTTGGAGGCCAAAGACAGCCCTGATAAAATTGCTCACCTTTTGCATGAACAAAGTTCATAAGGAACTGAAAGGCCCCCAACTCATGAGGAAAAGACGTGAAAGAAGAACGGAAACGAGAAACCTTCTCAGGTTTCAGTTTCATACGTTCAATCCACACCCTTTTCGTCAATGAGTGGGTTGGTAAAGTTTTCCAGGTTGGTTCAAACGTAAGCCCTTGTTCAAGGGGAATACGTTTTATCCAGGGAACATAGCGATTAACCAGGCGGTTAAAACATTCTTTGATTGAACCGACTAGCTCCAAGACTGAATCCATGTCAGTCACTGGTGTCACTATGCTTGCAAAAGTGGACTTATCAACCTTCTTGGCCAAGGTAATAACCTTAGACAAAGAAAAAATTGACAAATACCATTTTACAAGTAAATCAGACTTTTCGTCTCTCCTCCGAATCATCGCACGATGATGAGGCGGAATAATCCGAGGGAGCCCAGACCTAGTGAGGGAAACTGGAAGCGCACCTGAAGGGTGGACGAATTCATCTCCACCATAGGCCATCATTAAGGCGGAGGCCGCTTGTTTGAGATATAAGGCACAAAACAGCCAACCAGACTTGCGGCCCAACTGAAGGATGCGTTTAGCAACACCGAAGGTTTCCTTGGTACTTTAGTAGTACGACTGTTGTTATACTACTATTAATATTAAGTAGCTGTACAACAGAATGCCGTTTGCCTTGACTTTAGTATTGAGTAGTACTTAAGTAGCTAAGTTTCAAAAGGTGGGTGAACAGCCCCCTGTCCTTTATAGTCGTAAAGGGCTTCTCAGAAAAGTAAGGAAGGAGGCATTCGAAAGGCCGACCACTATATCATAGGCCTTCTGGTGGGAAGGCCGACGACTACACGGACTCTATACCAAGTCATGAGCGATAGCGAAGCCAAGCCGCCGCCTATAGGCGAAAGGACGAAAGCCCCACGAAGGCCTATGATATAGTAAGAAAGAAAGTACGAAAATAAGTACGTTAAGGTTACGAAGTCACTTAGCCGTCTACAAAGGGAAAGGCGTCGGTACGGAGTCACGTCAGCTGTGGATATAGACTAGGCTATAAGGAAAAGAGTCTTAAACTATGGACCGAGACTACACTAAGGAACAAGGAAGCTTGACTGAGCAAAGAAGTCAAGGAACGAAGCTGCTTCTCTAATAGCCCCGTTGAATAGGAGGCGAAGGCTTTTTTTTTGTGTAAATGCATTTTTTTGAATTTGTATTTAGAGAGAGAGGGCTTCAAGTTCTTAGGAAGAGCCGTACGAGGCAGCTCACGTACGGTTCGGGAGCCGAGCCCCAGCACAGGCAGGGGCTTAGGTCAACACTTATATAATAGCCAGTCATCAATTGGAAGCGGGCAAGATGGTGATGAATTGCAATTGGTCTAAACCTTCGACCAGCGACTTATTGCGACCCGCCCAGAATGCCAATACATACTAAGACCTTATTCACATCAGGAGGTTTGAAGACGCTCGACTGATAAGGAGAGGTATGAAATCACTCGAGCGAAGCGAGAGGCATGAAGTGCTCGACTGACAAGGAGAGGTATGAGATTGCTTGTTAGAGTTCGTCAGTGTCACTAGGTTTGAAGGACGCTGAAGTTATCGGGTCGAAGCTTTTTTTTTCCGGTATGCCGCTCCGCGAGAAAGGAAAGGAGCGAAACGAAAGAACCAAGTGGGTTGTGGTAATGTCAGAATTTGCACCTATTTGTATCTGTTTAGCGGTAAGTCTGCTAGTTTCTGTTATCTTACTTGGTCTGAATTTTTGGGTTTTCTTAATAGATTTTTTCTTGTTTTTTTTGCTACACTCGTTCCCACTGGTAAAGAACATTCCAAAGAGACTTTTACTGCATTTCGAAATGGTCTTTCTTTTTTTTTTGTATAAATCCTTCGTTTTTATTGAGTGTCTTTGGATGGACGAGCTTTTTCGTGCGGTTTCTCAGTTTCTCCCAGATGCGCCGGGAGGGATGTCAGGAGGGTTCAATCAACCTTCTGCCCCGGAGGGGTCTTCTGGGCTTCCCTTTCTAATTGACAATGATAATCCGGATCGGCCGGGACCTTCGTTAGAAAGAGAGGGTCGCGCGGTCCGAGATTGTACCCCGGAATTGCGAGTGATTGACGAATTGCAAAAAGACGGAATCCTCGGGCGAAATAGCCGCCAAATGCATATTTCTATTGAAAGGATTATGATCTATTTTAAGGAGTACATTATCCCGGGGAATCACGTTTCCGATAGTGATATACGATATGGGGTCGAGGCGTATCTAGAACCCACAATGCAAACACAAGATCCCTATCTTCGAAAGAGAAAGATCTTGGAAATACTGCGCGATTTAACCAACCGTGGGTCAGAGAGTTCCCATTTTATCGAAATAATCAAACAAATAGAATATATCAGTGGGGGTCCCTTGTAATTTTACATCTCATTCGTATTCTGATAAAAGAATGTTTTTTGATACACCTAGGACATTGATTTTATATGAACCCATGGAGCGTGACAAATCGTTACTACTAGCAATGACTTATTTGAGTTTGGTATTCAAGATATTGTGTCTGGAGAGGTGGATAGATAGGATTACTAGTAGCTCGATCAGGACCCTAGCTTTATTGCGAGCCAAAAACCCATTTATACACCTCCTTTTTTCAGGAAAGCAAAGTGAAATTCATAAAAAGGCCAGCCGGTATATATGGGCCGACGGGGAAACCCGGAACTAAACTAGAGCTTTTTAAGCACGAGATAAGATCTAGTCAAACAAAAAAAAAATCAATATCATGACCAAACAAAACAAAATGACCAAAACTACTGTGATGTGAATAAAACGAAAGGAGAAGAGAAGCAACTGGCGAAAAGCACGCTGAAGCCTTATATGTCAGTAACACTATCTCACGCGGAAACGCGGGATCTTTCTCAGGAGGAAGTTTGTAAAAGATTGGTAGCTACTTTCCAGGTGTAAAGCCGTAGTGGTTTCAAGGTAAATGCACGAGAATGGCGGGTTCCACTATCACCTTGTAGCCAAGAATGAAAGCGCGTAAAAGAACACCGCGGCACACACCATAAGGCAGATCTTTCCAGAGTTCGAAGGGGCCCAATGCAACGTGAGATTTCCAAAGGGGTGGGGTCCCACCTGTGCCTACATCACGAAATAAGATAAAGCACCACTTGTATGGGGGGAATACTCCCTTGAACAAATACTGGAATTTTCAGATGCTTCCAGAAGTCATATGAAGTGCCCGGTCGTGCCGACGGCAGATGTTATTGAGGCTCTAAGCGATTGTCCTGAGTGGTACGACGTCTACGATGTTCCTATAATAAGGGATAAGGTACTAAATAGGTATGGGAGTCTAAGAAGTGTGTATGAAGATCTAGAGGTCGTTAGGCAAAGGAAAACTACCTTAGGTGCGAAAGTCATTGACTACTTGGAAAAAAATGGAAGGCCGCCGGAGTACCCGATCGAGGAGCTAAAAGAGAAGTACTTCCTGATTGATTATATTGCATGCCAGATCTGCTTTGGAAGGCCAATTAAGACAAGGCAGATCTTTCTGTATGGGCCGCCAAGCACGCAGAAAACCCTCATTTTTAGCTTCCTAGCGAGGGTCTTGCGCATATATTTTGCTAGCTCCAGAAGGAATGATTTCACTGAGGCAGACAACTACTATGATATGTGGGTCTTTGATGAGTTTCAGTTTCAGAGGAGGGGGAGGTACATCACCTCCGCTGCGGAAACGGGAACGGCCTACGCCAACACCCTATTAAAAGTACTCTTTGGGCAAGAATACCGGGTGGACTTCAAGTACGGTAGGCTTTTTGGAAAGCTTTCCACCGAAAGAAAGATTAGTAACCTTCCCAATCCTCTACCGGAACCTATTTTAGGGGAGGCTTCTCGAGTCTGTCAAGCCCGGTTCGAGCATACCCCTTCTATGATACTTTGAGTTGTGGGTCCTGTGTAGTCAAAATGACCGCCCAGCTATGGGGATTCTTTGCCAGCATTGATTCATAATCAAACCTTTTGTCATCACTCTTTCTGACTAAAAAGGGAGAATGGCGTTAATTCATTGACTCAAAGTTCTTATCCAGCGAGGGTTCTATTAAGAAATTCTCTTTGAGGATTTGCCACCATCCATGAAGTAGCTGGTTCGATAGGACCAGGGTAACTCGAAGCCAAGGTAAGCTAATAGGAGAGGAAGATCCGCCAAGCGAGGAATTAGCCATAGAAGGCCTTTTTGTTTGGGTTGGTGGGCTTCGTTCCTCTCCAACCAGTCGAGCGTCTTCAAACCTCTGAACTCTACTCTCACCCTGACTTGAGTAGATGGGAAGAATAGAGCTATTCCCCCTTCCTTTGTTTGTTCATGTCTTGGATGTCAAAGCAAAAGAAGCAATCGGAAAAAGAAATCAAGATCACTCTACGACCATTCTGTATGGCAATAGTCAATATTCGATTTAGGCTAAAAAAAAGACCATAGAATCACCCAACAAGATTGATTGCTAGCAGTAATATTCAAGTTAGGTTAGCGCTTTTCCCAGACCTGGAGATTTGTGAGTTCATCCTCTGCAAAGTCCTATTCCAGGTGGGGAAGGAAGACGAGCATATCTTTACTTATAAGTAGTCTTCCAGGAAAGCCTTTCTCCGAGCAGCTAAGCTAGTTCATCCGCATCTGTTGTCGTAAAGTAGGTCTTGGTCCTTGAATCAGTCCGGAGTTAGCATGTGATTAGTTCGAGGCGCTAGCTTTACTAGTTGGAGTAGGAGTGGTGGTACTTACTTTCGTTCTTTGGTGGTTTGTATCCATTCTGCTTTTGTTGAAGGAAGGAATAACGATTGGACTGCTCCCCCTGGCTAGAGGGGAAAAATCTTCACTAACAAGGCTAGCCTAGCGAAGTCACTTCTGGATTCACTTCTTTTTTGAGTGAAGTGCTAGGGTAAAGCTATCTAAAGGAGCGAGAGAATGGGTTGGCGAGGTTTCCCTTGCCTACGAGCTTTCCCCACGAGTGCCCTAATATAGAATACGAGTAAGAATACTAGGCCTATTAGTTCTCCCCATAGGAGAAGATAAAACCTAGCAGTTCTTCCAATGAAAGACTAGCAGTTAGCGAGCCAGCTAGATAGATAAATGGCAAAAGATGAAATTCCTTCATTCAAACCTGAACTCGAAAGAGCCTATTCGAGAACAGTAGCAAGAGTTAATTAATGGCGGATTCGCTCTCAAAAGGTCCTTCTCATCTTTAAAAGCCAAATCATCGTCCGCATGCGCTGAATCGTCTTCTCTGCCTTTACCAATGTGAGGAGGCAATCCTGATTGTTTGAATTCAAAGAAATGCTAGAAGTACCGCAATATCCCCGATCTACGATAATGGGGTCTTGCCCATTGGAAGTAGGTATTGGGAGTTTCAAGGCTTAGCAGCAGCCATTAGACAAAAACCTTCTTAAAGCATCACTTCAGGGCTACCTGAAGAAAAGTCACTAAAGAAAACCACTACTTACGATATTTCCTCATCTTCAATGTCGCTAAATAGTGGGTTTTTCCTAACCTAATAGGGGTTTAGCCTATACCGTAGTGTTCAAAATCCTTTCGAGAGCCTTACTTCATTCTGGTGTCTTGGATTTGGTTCGATCAGTGTTTTCGTAAAAAATGAATAAGATGCATTGGGCGTTTAGGCTTGACTAATAAAATAACATAGAAAGGGCTTTTTCAGCTTACTCTGCTACAGCGGAACGTTAGCAGGGTGCCGCGGTTTGTGGGCTTGAAGGACTTAGCGCCGTGACAAGTGGTATCAGAGCCAAGCCATGGCTAGTGGGAAGAACCCGTAGGCTAGTGCCGTCGAGCCACTGCTTACGGCCTTCTGCCCTTTATTTTCTTTTTTTATATATAATATTTTAGATTCAATCTGGGATTGACGGCTTTGGCATGGATGGATGAATTGCTTATAGTAAGGTAGAAGCGATGCGGGATGGGATAAATCTTATCTCTTTCTTCTAAGCTTGAAAGTCGAATATCTGTTTTCTCTCCCGCCTAAGGAAAGAGGAACGAACGAAGTAGCTCGAAAGAGGGGCAGCTATCTCAGAGAAAAGACAGGGGAACAAAGACCGAAAGCGAGCAAGAGTCGACTCAAAGAGAGCGGTTAACTGACTGCCTTTATTGCTTCTATTTCCTTTCTTTCCTTCCCGCCTATAAGAACTTATCCTCTACTTACTTTGCCGGCTTAGCGCTCAACAGAGAAGGCTACCTCCGTTTCACCGACTTATTTTCCAACGGCTGAAACTGACTGCTTTCGTCCCTTTCCCCGATCGTTACTTCCGTTTTAGTTGAGGAATTGGCCTACATCGGATTTCACTAATCGCTAATAAAGTCAATTGAAATCGAAAAACTTGCAGGACTGGCTAAAATGGCCGTTACTTATAACTTACGTAATGAGAGGAGGGAAACTATATTCTATAAAGCATCAAGCTAGGTACCTGACTCTCGGGCTTTCTTGCCCATAGCTATATTCAAATCCGGCTTAGGTCACGAACCGCAAGCAAGACTCTTTCAAAGCAAAGAGTTGCCTGTCCACTACGAGATTCGATAGAATGTCCACTTTCAATTTAGTGTAACGTATAAACTATCTCCTTCTTTCGGTACATATTCCCACATGAGAGAATATAACCTTTCTTTATGGCCCTTCTTAGTGAATTCAAAGAGAATATGTTACCCATTATTGTAGTGGGCCACTGAAGAGGGAATTCTACTTCCTTCCTTGCTTTTACTACTTACTGTCCTTACTACCCACAGACTTCCTCTCCTGCCTTACTAATGGAAGCACAGGACCGACTCTTAGTATAAAGCATGGTGCCTTTGTCCTCTAACAAACAGAAACAGGAAAGCCCCGAAAGGCATATTCTTAGAAAGAAAGATGGAATTCCTTGTGTACGCTTCTGGGCAACTAGAGCTGGGAGAGGATGGTAGCAAGACCATAGAATAGAGAGAAGTACAAAGTAGACCGATAGAGGATGGAGACTTGCTAGTTGCAGAATCTGTTTCTGAAGTAAGGTAAGCCCAGTTGATCTAAGATCTTGATTCTACGGCATCTGTTACTAAATCAAATCCCTTTTTCCGGGTATTCATCCGAGGACCTTTTTCGGCCTTAGTTGGCAAAATAGTAGCAAGCCTAAGTCCCCGAGGTCAGACTTTCTATCTTACTATTTTCAGTCCCAGTCCCATTAGTCCCTGACTCTGTAAAGCCTGAAGGATAGGATCAGACAAGGAAGAAGGAGGGAAAACGATTACTGCCAAGCGGTCACCTACTAAGACCAAACAGTCCTACGCGTATCGGACTACTTCAATGCATGAGGTAAGGGAAGGGGGTCGGGAAGAGATCCAATTCGGCCTGGTTCACCGGCATATGAGATCAAGGAAGGAGTGCCACCAATAGAAGATGGCGGGAAGAGAAGCAATTGACTTACTTGGGGTTGGAGAATGAATCCGAGTTCCACATATGACTAATAAAAGTCTAAGTTCCGAGCTGGGGCATAATCACTAACGAAATGGAGAGAGATGTCTTTGAAACAAGCTGCGTTGATTATTTTTCACCTTCTCCTTCTATCATCGGGACAGACGCTAGCCTGATGAACGAAAAGATGCGCCAGCTTTCTCTGATGGACATGAAAGTGGAGAGTGAGAGGGGAGATTACCCACAAGATGAGAATAGATCTCGGTCAGGACGAGATCAATAGCAGATGCGGACGATCGATCGATTGTCCGTTTTTTGGCGATGGTACCCGTCCTTTAACAGCAAATTGACTCTCCGGAAGGGATCGTGCTTTGTGCTATCAAGCCGACAAATGACTGCTTTCGAGCGGAAATTCAATATTTTGAATGGTTGTAAACAGATTCGCTAGTTGGCACTCTTTCACTAGTGATTGTAAGCTAGGTGCCCTTAAATGAAAGGAGTCTAACGGAAGCATCCAATCAACCGGGAATCCCACCTTTCCGATTATACATCTGCTACTGCTGGAGTGGGGGGAGAGGTCAACGGTAAGTGGACGAGAACCTGTAGATAATTCCACAACATCCACATTAGGAATGGAAAGCTCCTACTAAGATGGGAAATGATAAAGCTGCTAGTGAGTGCAATGGGGAAAGTTTTCTCTATTCATAGGACGACCCTAGCAGACCCCACTTAATTCGAATACTAACATGATCTCCTTCAACCCGCTTTTCTGCCTATGGCCGAGTCATAAACTATATCTATCACGGTGGAACTCTCAAAAGAACTTTTCTAAGAACTGAGACCTCTTTCCCATCATTTAAACTTTGTGTATTGCACCGTGAGTAGCTCACTATCCCTCTTCTTTCTTATGGTGTATCATCAGCTGAAATATGAATGGCAGAAAGGATTGAGCTCATACTTGCGCCTGGTGCGGGTTCTATTAATTCAGAATTCCAGGTCACTGAACTTAGAGTAGGAAACTCCAGTGAAAGCAGAATCATAAGAAGAAAAAGCCTTTGTCTCACCGACGAGATCAGATCGTAAAATAGAGAAGGATTTGCTGCTAAGCGGACTTACTAATGGTAAATAAATTCCAACTCCTGCTTGACTCTTACACCCGGGAGACATCTCAATCGTGCTACTTGAATGAAAGACGGGAAAATCATATGCTTAACACGAGCAATTCCAAGATCGGGTTCTGCTACGGAATCGGATGATGTAGATGATACCACATCTGCTGTCTCCTAATCTCTGCTGCCAGAGAGGCTGTAGACTTTTTTCCAACGGCAGACTCTATAGGAGCTTATAGAGAATATATTATCAATAATATATATAACGCAAATCGCCACTCCCCCTGAAAGTAGCTAATTCAAAGCAAAGGCGGGGGACAGGGAAACATTCGTCAAAGGAAAGTCGAAGGGCCTTAGAATAAATTACACCTGCTGCAGCAAAAGAAAGTTGAAGGATCAGCCTTAGGAGTCAGTCTCCCGACGTACCCAACACCTTCGATACATCTGAGGTAAGGACCCCGATTTCATGATGAACCCTAGACTTAATCCAACCCTGTCATGAAGGTCATGAAGAAAGCCGTTTGTTACGCACAGGTCGCTCCTGAGGGGAGAACACCTATTAGTATTATGGGATGTAGGTGGGTTGGGTAACCACTTGGACCTCAGAGACGTACCTTGCTTTTTAAATATAGAGAAGTATGACTCACAAAGCCATAGATTACCCAGAATATAGGTGATTCACATTCTTTCTCGCCTATATTATAAAAGTCAATAATAATAATTATATATTTATAGTAAAGTAATAAGAAATGTAAGACAGAATTCATCCAAGATCCAAAGTAGAAATAGTAGGGGGGAAAGAAAACAACTCCAACCGGCTCGATATTAATTACTGGTATTTGCCCTATTAGGACGGGTACGTTATCTTCCTTTTTAATGATGGGAGAACTCGTAGATTAGGGCACTATTATCGCCAATCCTCTCATAACGACATCGCCACAGATAGCTTAACAGAGGTAGCTTTCCTTGTCTTGTCTGCTGGATTTCTATTGTTTGACTTTCTTTTTCCATTTTTATGTCTTGCTCCATTTCCAGCCCTTGCTGCTTTGGGAGAGAAATTTCCTGCCTGGGACAGCTTTTGGTACAGTCCGGAGAGAAAAAAAAGAGATAGGTGGAAAATCAATATCGAGGGGAGGCCAGTCATTCATGGAAATGAAATAGGATATGCTGTCAAACTTGCTTCCTCGCCCACTGGCACTATTGTACTCTTGTTTAATACATTCCCCTTTTATTGTAAAGGCCTTCTCTTTTCGATTCCGTGTGAATTTCATTTCCAGTTGGAGTTGCTTTGCCCTTTGAGCCAGTGGGAGACATAAGAGAATCTCTTGCCTTCGTCTTTCCAGTTTCAATCTCAGAAGTCTCGGTTGATTCCTACGTATACTATTGATCATAGCGGGATTATCAGACTACTATCAGGTATCGGACTAGCTTGAAGCTATATTCCTACTTGATGCTCTCTTCCCCTACCCTACCTTGGTCTATTCCCTTTAGCTCGAATCCCAACTCCTAACAGAGTAGCACTTTTCCCACTTCAAGCATGATTGAAGGCTAAAGTGAAAGCTAGAACTCTAAAGCGAGAGACTATAAGAGTAAAAAGGCCTTCGACTCAAATAAAAATAGTCATAAAGCTCGTTCTTTCACTCATAAAAGATGATGGATAAGCAGTCGTCCCTTATGTTAAGTAGACAAAACAGGCATTTCCAGAGGTCTTTGAAAACATGTTCTTATTTTTTCGTATGCGCAGATTAAGGCCCACGTAGAGTAGTTGTATGATCGCACGGCGTCCCTCAAACGGTAGAAGCTTTGTTACTCCCCTTTTATGTAAGGGGAGAACTCTAGAGGGGAGGAAAGAGAATATAAGTTCGTTTACTGCACCCCGGTCTGCATCTTCAGGATTTTCTTAACCAAGAGCTAGCTTATGGATCAGATATCGATATTGGAAGATCAGGCCCATCACTTCTTCCTTCTTGACTTCGATGATTTGCCTGCAGGAGGATCATCGAAGGTTGAAGAAAGAGATAGACTTAGATCCGGACATAGCCGTTAGAGGAAGGAAGACGTGGAACTCTTGGCTCCTATTATTGTGAAAGCGGAATCACAACTGTGCAACAATCCCTACTTCTACCGAGGAAAAAGTCCTCCTATTACTTGAATCGGTTTAGGGCAAATGATTTCGCGGTTTCCGGCGCAGAAAAAGGCGATTCCTTCTGCTTACTCTTTCGGAGCAGAAAACGTGTGTTAAGCATAAAGTAACTTTTTGTCTTGATTTAAGAGTTCGCCAAGGGGCTTAATATTTAAAAAGGCTCACGTTTTTTGGCTTCCTATAACAACCCCCCCTAGGTTGTGGCAACTTTCTACTCCTCCTGAGCTGTCTTGCCGTATCTAAAATGGCTTCGAGCATCCGGCTTCACCACTGCTGCCTGCTCTCTCCTTCTTTGGCACTTCCCAGTCCACAACAGACCTGATCTTTTCTTGATCCATCTGAATCACACCCTTGCTGATCCAATGGCCAAGAAATAGCACTTTCGTCTGAGCACCGTTTCACGTACAGCTTCTTTTCCTGCTACACCCGGAACACTGTACTCAGGGTTCCAAACCTCCAGTGAGTGACTATAAACGATTATGTCATCGGGGTTTTCCACTACAAACTGGTCAAGGTAAGGGTTTGAGTTATCCATTTAAGTGCGGAACAAGACCTGAATTAGGACGATATTCATAGATCAGTTACTCCTTGTGTACGTTATGGAGTCTCCACTCCATGTTCAAATCTCATATGGGGAGTTACAGACCTGGGATCCTGTCCCTCGGACGATCCTACACTCCCAACCGAGATGTAGCCTCCGCGGAACTCGAACATCCTAACAGGATGAACAATGACATAAGGAACATGTCATCTTGAGGTACATCACCATCATAGCGATAATGTTATTGTTGATCCAATCAGGCGATCCGAGTCAGGATTTAAACCTCGTCCTGAGTTCTCACGAACTCATGACGCCAATAATCAGAAATACGAAAATTTTCCTTTCCTGGCAAGTCTAAATGTATTTTTACTGCCTATACTGTCTCTCTATAGTGAAGTGAAGACTTGAATTTCTCTTCGATTTGTCCAAGCAGAAGAGCAGAATGTTTTTCTTCCGTGGAAGAAAGCGTGTAGTTCTGTTTTGTTTCATCACCTACGATAAAATGTCTGCTTCTTTTTTGTTTTAGTCGTCCTCGTACCGCCCAGCCTGAAGCTGGTAGCACTAGCCCTCGGCGCTTTAGGGGAAAAAGGCCCCCGACCTCTTCTCATTCTCAAATCAATCCCCCGTTTACGTTTAGAAGAGTAGCCTTCTTATAAGACCCCGCAAAGCCCTAGCTAATGCACGAAAGAGCCAAAGCTACGGACAAGGTATTTTATCACTATATAACATAACGAACGAAAAGACGAATGAATGGTTGGCTGGTCTATGATCAGCTGAGCCTTAGAGAAGCTTGGGACACACTTGCGACACTCTTCACAAGAACGAGCAGTGCGAAGCTTCAGCTACTAGAGAATGAGCTCATGGCAGTCTCGCAGCAAGACATGTCGGTAAGTCAGAATTTTAGTAAAGTAAAAGCCTTGTGTGACGAGATATCAAAGTTAGATCCAGAAAAGAAAAATCTCTGAAAAGAGGATGAGGCGGATCATAATTCATGGCTTGAGGCCTGAATTTCATGGTCTCGTCACAGCAATTAATGGTTGGGCTACGGAACCAACTCTTGTTGAGTTGGAAAATATATTAGCCAACCAAGAAGAGTTGGATAAACAAATGGCAGGAGTCTCCGTTAAGAATGACGAGAAAGCTCTCTATACGAAAAAGGGAGATTCTCATAGCAAAGGTCGTAGTTCTACGGAATTTCGGCCACAAGGAAATAAAACAAAGAGGCCAAATAGTTGGCAACGAAGACAAGAGAGAGGGACTTCTCAGCAAGGGGAGCTTGTCAAGATCGAGACAAGCCCGACGAGAAGAAGAATCGCCGGAAGAATAACCAGTGTTATAATGGCGGGAAGAAAGGTCATTTTGCTCGAGACTGCTGGTACAAGAGAGCTGAAGGAAATGCCGCCACCTCCAGTCATAAAAATGAGAGTGAAGAAGAATGGGATTTTCAAGCATCAGCAGCCATTTCAGAAGAAATGCTGACAGAAGATGATTCCAGAGAAGAAGAATTAGCAGCCTCATGTATTGCAGAACCAGAGGAGGCAACTCTAATCTCGGTAAATGACAAAGTAATAAATTATGAAAATGATTGGATTGTTGATTCTGCTTGCTCCAATCATATGACTGGAGATGAGAAGAAATTATCAAGCATAACGGAATAGAAAGGCAAGCGAATGGTGATGACCGCCAATAATTCCAAGCTGCCAATTACACACGTCGGTGAGACCGAGATAGTTCCTCGTTATAGTCCTCATCCGGTACAGCTGCAAAATACCCCCCCCTACCCTGGTGATCTTTAGGCAAATAAGGGGGAAATAATCATATACTTTAAAAATACCCTAAAAGCTTATTTCCTAGGGATATGACCATATGGCATTGGCTAAGTCATTCCCGAGCACACCTTCCCGATAAATTGGAACCCGTGGCCTGTCTCTCTCTACAATGAAACCTCTTATGGAGTATACGAACAGTATATGGGACACATTTCCCAGCTCATCTTCGTTAGAGAGAGGGGATTATATATTTCCCAATGGGTAAGGCCTAGGGAGGCGTAGAAGTCTAGGTGCAAGAGGGGCACCTATACCGCTATATTAACCCCTCAAAAGTTGACTCATAAGAACGTAAAATGATAATCTTCCAAATACGCAACTCAGCACGTAAAATAATTATTAAAAATAATTGTTTAAAATTAAATCGTTGTTATCAGAAATTCACTGTTAAGAATTATGGAGCTACACCCCGCAGGTTTACTAATTTTATATGTGAAATAAATGAACAAATACTTACATCTCTATGTAGGCATTTTGAAAGTCTCACTTTGGATGATCGTACAACAAGTTATGGATCGTCATCATCGTCATCTACGGTGTGTAGACCCGTGCTTACGTCATCATCGTCTTCAGTGTGTAGTAGACCCGCTCCTTCATTGTCAGATATTATTACTATCGTACAAACACCAGCAGAAGATAATCCCCGTATTGTGGAAAGATTATTTAAAGCTCCTCCTAAGTTTGTAGAGGTTACTACTAATTTATTTCGAAAAATAACTCGAGAGTATAATATTAAGATGGCTTTTGGGTATCGTTATTTTCCAAATACCAATAATGATTTTATGACTAGTTTGTTGTCATATCCGTCGTCTAATTCTGCTAAGTTTTCGTTTGTTATGAATGCACTTAATTTTCATAGTATGCCTACATATTTAGCCTATTGCAGTACAGGTCTTCGAAGTCTGATCTCCAATACAAAGATATTAGTTGAGGTTATAACCGGCTATAATAATTGGCATGGTAGAATCATAGTTCTGGTGTATGCTGGTATAGGTTGCACAGTATGGTATGCTTTTTCGCATTCATATAATGAACCTTTTGAAAGAATATTCGCTAATATTGACTGCTATGATCCTTTTTTTACGGAAAATTATATTTTTAGGCCTGAAATATTCAAAAAGCTTGCTTTTGTTGAGAGACAGGATTTTTCTAATATAGTTAGTGAAACCTTTGATAATGTAAAACCTTTTGCAGATGTTAAAATACCTGCAATAGGACCTGTGCATGGAGCTATTGGTTTAGGAATTATGATAGCATTCTTTATAGCCGTTGGTATAGTTCCTACCGAATTTAGTGACCAGTTTTCTCAAATCATTCAATCATGATGTTTACACTATCTAATAGTAAGAAAAGTTATTCTATCTATTTCAATGTTAATAATAGTAGATATTTTAGTATTCATGTACAATGTTCGTTAGATATGCTTGTTTCTAATATTATTCTAATTTATGAATCTTTGCCGGATGAATTTCATGGGTTAGCTGCCAAAAAAGTTAATATAATTGCAAATCAAATTCAGAAAGGTATGTATACCCTGTCTCCATTTCAACTGAAAGTATTTAATACTCTAGAGGAGGATCCTATTCCTGGTGATTCTCGTATTGTGCATTTGCTAATAAATAATTCAATTTGCCATGGTAGGGTAGTTCCAATTCTTGAAGATAGGCTAGTCCTTTTAGCGCTAGAGCTTATGCTAAATCGTCGATTTATTGAACTAGATGTTTTCCATTCGTTTTCATTTGGGATCAAATCCTATCCTACTTCTTATTGTAATCATATTCGTTCGTCGATAAAATATCCTATCGATAAATTATATAAAATCGATATGAATCGTTCTCTTTTTGTTATAAATAAAGAATGTCTTTTGAGTCGGCTTGAACCTATAGTACAGAGTGATGATATAATGGGATTAATAAGATCATTCCTATATATACCAATAAAATATGATGATATGGATGTTTCTTCTCTAAAAGACTGTATTCCCCCATTAGGAGAATTAACCAATATTCTACTCCATTTTTACTTAATCGAATTGGATAGTGAATTTATAAAGCTATATCCTGGCTTTTCGTATACTAGGTATCTTGATGAAATTATAGTCACCACGCCTCAGGATGATTTATTGTTTGAATCCTCTCTTTTCAAATTATTTCATCGGCTGGAAAGATTATTTCAATTGGACCTGGGGACGATCCAATCACTTGTGTTTATGGTGGTATTGTTTCGGTCAGTGATGATGGAAAAATCAATATTAAGGAGTATCAAAATGATAGTCTTACAGAATATAATAAATGTTATCCACCCTGGCCTGACTGATACGTGGGGGCTGCTAGATGATGGATACGGACTCTGATGGAATAAGACATATTATATGCAGGATGATTTGTATTGGTGTTATAGGGGTTGGAGTGCGTGGTAGGAGGGAGGGCGGCACCTCTTACCGATCTTGTAGTAGAGGGTCTTTAGGCATTTTTTTTCTTTTTCGACTGAAAGGTTCATACCATAGCTAACGAGGGTAGCAATATTTTTTCTTAATCTTTCCCTTAGGAGAGTGAGGTGAGCCCTGGGAGGGCGCACGAACGCTACTAAGAATAAACATGAATTCAGTTCGGACCTCCCCTTATGTCATTTCTTTCCTTGCCAGCGTGAGGACTGATTCTAGCACTTGCATGGAATCTGGGATAGTGGCTATTGGCAGCCTCTCTTGGCATGAGCACTAGCATCTTGCTAACATCGGCTTTTTCCTCCGACTAGAAGAGGATCTTGTTCACGGCGGATTCAAGATCCTCAAATGTGGCTTTTTGCTTCAGCTATCTCATTCGTTCTTTTATTATCTTCCTACCCTTTCTTTGAACCTTGTTTTTGGATTGAACTTAAAGATATGAACTGAGTGCCATTTGATGAGTAACTGAGAACAAGGGAGAGGGATATGGAAAGGATGAAGTAATGAAAGAGGAAGTCATTGCTAGTAGTAACGACTTGTCACGCTCCATAGGTTTACTCATTATCATCTTTAAGATCATAAGCAGGCTTACTAGGACTTTCTTTTTTGAGACTCTTAGATATTTTGCACTTTAATTCCATGATCTCCTTATCTTTTATAACATTTTCATCAATAAGAAGCTTCTTTTGATATTGAAGTATTCTGATTTCTTGACCTGCTAGGTCATTTACTACCAACGGATCAGTGTCAACCCAATTATTCTTATCATCATAGATAGGCTTCCTTTTAGTATTGATTTGGATTCCAAGATTAACATGTATTTCCTTTTTGGTGATGTTCAGTTTGGCCCAATCTATTTGGAAATTAGATGTCACTGGGGTTCTCTCCGTTCTTTTAATATCTTTGTATTGGGACTCAAACCATTCTTTATTGACCAAAGCTTTTGCAATACCCTTGTGCTTAATAATATGTTTTTCATCTTGAGACTTAATATAATAACTCTTTGGTGCTAAAAAGATTCCTAAAATAACATAGTATTCTAACTTAAATTTTCCCAATTCAGTTGGTGAGACTTCATCTTCAGGTAGAGGACTACCAAGAACGACAGAGTCAGTATCAGTGTAGTAAGAGTCAGGTCTGGAAATGTATGGATACATATGAATACGAGCACATGCTGTGACAGCTGCTGCCAATTGAACAGCTGATATCCTTGGAGGAGACCAGTCAGAGTCGGAAACATCATCGGTATTGCTCCAGTAAGTTACAATACTGTATTGTTCGCTAAGCCTCTCAGCAAAGATGAAATCAGTTCTTTTTATCAATAGGTCATATCGATCATTATTGCAGACCTCAGTGATAGTGCTTTTAGGGTTTATACCAAATCTACCGTATAGTGAGTTCATGAGTAACTTGTAAACAAAAGCCATAGCGTCATTACCAGTTCTCTTAGCGGATTGTCTTTTATCATAAACAGTTGATACAAAGCTTTCGAATGGACTATTCATCTTCTCAAAGCTGTAGCCTGAGATAAGAGTTACTTGGTAGCCTAACTTGCGCGCAAATTTCAATTCTTCGCTATAATACACCCCCACGAATTCACCGGTTGGGAAGATAATAGTCTTGCTTTTCTCATCCCTATAGGGTAAGAATGGTTTCTTAATTGTTGGAGGACAGACTATATGTGCCTCAAAATATCCATACATGCTGTCTATATCCTTGCCTTCTAATTTTCCATGCCAGACAGGCTTACCACCGGGCATTGGAAAAGTCTTCATGACAAAAGGATACAAAGAATTAACGTCATAGTAAAAGAGATTCTCACCTTTGGGAATATATGTGTCCGCATGGCCACCATAGTAACCACGACGAATGAATGAATCTTCATTCCGATTAGGAATATGGATAGGAAATGATATGGGATCGTAAAAACATGTACGAAAAATCGTGAGAGCTAGCGATGGTAAGGTGAGTTTTGTAACGATATCAACTTTGTACTCATCATAATAAATAGACTGGGCCTTCTGCATTACACCACCTAACAAACATATATCTTGCTTCATGTATGATACCAATTCATCTTTGAGTAGGCTCAAATTCGACACTTTTACAATATCATGCGAGATAGAGCCCTTATTTCCTAAGTGAGGACAGAGATTTCTTGCTAAGTTATCAAGACTACCCGTCAGCAGGGTTAAGGAATCCCTTAGACAGAATAGCTCTTTCTTACCTTCACTGATGGATAACTCGTAAAGACGATTATTCCTCATAATAGGTCTAAACTGGTACTCCACACTATGAGTAGCTATATACTTCAATAATAAAATACCATCGAATCGGGCAAAATTATGAAAATATACATTTTTGATCGATCTATTTTTTTTAACAACAACAGCTATACGTTCTATAAAGTCGAACAAGATTTTACGGCTTCTTTCTTCAAAGCTTGGAAATATTTGTTCTGGGTAATCTTCACTAAAATATGTTTCAATGCCGAGGCCCCTCTTTTTAGAAATATCATCACCGGGTCTAACAACCAGGAACCCCACAGCATAAGGAACATGAACATTATTAACTAGTAATGTCTCTATATCGGCTACAATGAATGGCAGCCTTTGACTTGAACTTGCTTTCAGTGCTGTGAGATGCTTAGGGATAGAACGCTTACAATTGCCGAACCTTCTCGCATCTTTAGGCCAGAATCTTTCTTCCATGTTGATGCAATCCCAGATCTTACTAGCAATCTCGTCATCGGATAAATAAGGCATGGCACTAGACTTCACATCAGATAGATAGATTCTAATGTATATGCTAGAGATCTCTGAGCCGTCATAATCCTCTGCTTTCTGCCTGACAAGTTGATCTATCAATGCATAAGCATAAGGTAAATCACGACCATCTTCTCTAAATGGGATAGCCTTACCTAGTGTAAAGGATACATATCCCGTAGTAATTTTCATTAAAATACTAATGGTAAACTTACCATAGTCTGACTCTGTTGTGTAGGCATACCTTATTAGTAGTAGCATAACGGAAAAGACAATCAGATCACAGTCATTTAATCTTAAAGGTGTATGGAATGTAATTTTAGATATTACCAATCCAGGATATGGGACAGTGAAATATTCATTACATATTGAATTCAGTAAGCGGGACCATAATAAATAAAAGACTTCTTTACTAATTTTATTCATTTTCATCATAATCATAAATGCAAACTATAATTATAGGATAGCACCATCTCTTCCTACTACGCGGTAAGATTTTTCATAGTATGCTTTTGTCGGTACGGAAAGCTAGTCTTCTTACCCAGATTCAAGTTAGCCCAATAGTGCAGCGGATTCTGTAAGAGCAAGGAGCAAGGATAGAAGGAATTTGATTGACATCCCGATGGGAAAGAAGGAAAAGACTTTATTTCCGCTACGCACCTTGCTCTTCTCTGTTTAGGAGTGGGAGTCTTTTCTAAAGAGTGAAGCTCCTCATTCAAAGAGGAGCGGGTGGTTATCGAGGTTTGCAAAGTCTAAAACTTCAGCATGTTGGATGCACCCAAAGCCGGTTAACCAAAAGGCGAATAGTTAGCCGAGGAAGGGCCTGAATAAGCTTTTTGCCCGATAGGACGGAATCAATCGCAACAGGGAAGGAGTCTTCTTTAGGGATGATAAGGCACATAGGTCTAATTGCGCAGTGTGTTATATTTCCTCTTATATTTGCTTGAGCGGATTAGCCGATCGATTGAAGGTCCTAGGCTATCTGGTTGTATTATAGCTCGGGTAGGTAAGGTTCAAGTAGTAGTAACGAGTCAGTATACATATGTGAGATTTCATTCGTTAGTGTGTTAACACGAGAAGGGAGGTGGGCGGGGTATCGATCCAAAGCTCGATGGTCAAGTTCGTTCGGCTGAGATCTTGCCTCAATAGGCTAAGGTCGGTCTTCTCTTTCTATTTTTGACTCTGATATCTTGCCTTTGTCCGATCGCTTTCGTTCATCAGAGGTAGTGGACAAGGAAAGCCCTCGGCGATTGAGAGTATAGGCCAGCGCCAATTGAGCGAGACCACCCAAACCTTTAAATACCAACCATTCTTTGAATCTAGTTGCTTTTGTCTTCCCCGCTCAGTGATCTTTTTCAACCCTCTTTCAGGAGATCGTAATAAAGCATGGTTCGTTCTTCTATAAATGCTTTGAACCCTAAAGAGAATTCACAATCGGTATAGGATTGAGTAAGGGATTACTACCTTAGCAGGAAAAAATTACTTGCTTCTCCAATTCCGTGTGCTTTTCCAATAAACTTTTCCCCCGAGAATGAATCCGGGAAGAGAACTCCCCTTCGGTGGAGGAGGCACATTAGCAGGCGAGACAGTCACTCGCGGAAACACTTCCCTACTATTCGGCCCCGCATCATTATTTGACTCATGGCGCTTCTTAGCCAAATAAGTACGTTTTCACTTCCTAGCAAAACTAGATACATAAGGAACCGATCTTAGTTTTCTTTTTTTAAAGCGAGGGGGCGGCTATGAGTTAGTTGGCTTCCCTTTCTTTCATGATAGAGTCTCTAAGAGAGAATGCGAGGGTTCCGCCTGAGTGGATTGAGGAAAGATTGACTCTTTGACTCATAATACCACTCCGTGGGGGGCTTCTATCGAACGTTTTCTTTGACTGAAGTGGTTGGGCGCGGAGGGACGGGCTTTCCCACTTTACACAGTTTTAGTGGCTAGGAAAAGGCCTTCAACACGAAGGACAATCAATTAAGATAAATTAATAGCTATATCCCGCGGACAAGGGATACTAGATCGTAGACTATCTCCCAGAGCCTCATGGTTGTCTTTCGGTGTGCTAGCCCTCATCAGGGAACCTTAGTGTAGACCGTTTGATCGAGAGCTCCGACACCGCGGAAGGTTCATCAACTCTTTTTCCAGCTTCAAAGATTCACAAAGATCGAGGAGCAGACCCTGGGCCAATTACTGGCATTGACGAGAACGGCTTTCTAATTAAAGTTTCCGGTACCTAATACTAGTCGACCAGAGAGAAGCCGACTTATCCGACAAGGCTAAAAAAGAATGGTTTATTGACCAGTTTCCACGGACTTTCGATAACCGGCTTGTGGAGGTGCCCATTATGCCGTTCGTTATGCCTGAGGTGTCCGGTGGACGTTCCCTTAGTTCCGCTAGCCATCAGGCTACTTTAGTAAGCTGTTCAACTCGTGCTTCTGATAGGAAGTTTTTCTTCTACTGGTCTTCCTCACTCTAACAAGTAAGCAAGCGCTACGCCCCTTCCTGAAGGAGTCAAAGAAAATGATATATATAAGAATAAGAGTTGTGGTTGGTCAACAACCAACAAATTATGCTATGCATGGGACTCTTCTCGTTGCTAGGCTTTCCACCAAGTGCTTTTCGATCTTAGGCGAACGAGCTACGACCTCGCAAGGCACTACTGTAGAGCTCTTTGGGCCTGCCGCTGTCTCAATCGAAAAATTCAACTGTCAAGATTAGCGTACTGAACGATTCCATCTATCACTTACGTTATTTCTCAAGGTTAAAAATCCATAATTGTTGCATTAAGTCATCGTTCCGTCATCCAACATGCTTCTATCTAAGTGATTTCATACCTTATTCCCTCCGCCACCCTCACCCTTCTAAGCTCCATAGCCCTATGCCTTTAGTCTGCTTTGAATGATCATTTCACTCTTCGAAGGTGAGCGAAGTACTTCGAGGGATTAGATGGAAGGAACCTCTGCTAAGAATGGAATGCATTGATTTGGGGCACTTCTTCTCCTTATTATTTAGCTTTCAAGTGGGAGAGGACTTCCATAGAGTCATTTATGTTAACCCCTACTTTGTGGTACTATCTCAGTCTAAGGCTTTGGGAGCCAGCATTTGTGGGAGCTGAGGCCACATTCACTACCGTCGCAGTCTGGGTCCAACTAGGAGGTCTTCCCATGTAATTCTATTACATGACCACATTGAATAGGCTAGGAAAGAAAGGAATCTTCGCGTGGACAAAGAGAGAGAAGAGAGGGCTAGGTCAACCTTATGGATAGCGTAGCGTAAGGACGGGATAGGAAAGAGAAATGCTCAATGAAGCGCTCAAGAGACCCTACACCCTTGTTGAGCAGGGCTAGTCAGCGCCTTCCCTTAATTAAAAGAAGGACGTGGTAACCGTCTTTACTTTAATGATGAGGGGAACGTCTCTTTCAAAGCTTTAGTGCGGTTTCAGCGTCTTAAGTAGGGTTGTCGTTTCAAGTATGCCGTGTTGGTGGTATGACCTCACCTGACACATTAGCGGATTCACCTCCGGCATCAGTTCCACCAAGTGTGCCTTCTGCCTCGACAACACCAGAATGAGAAAACAAAGCCATTTCTGGAATGTAGTGTTAGCCAACGACCGCTGGGACGCAGCGCATCAGCCAAAGCCATTTGACGTGAGGTTCCTTTCTTCAAGGCCAAGAGCCATAAGCACTCTTTAAATCATAGCTGAAGCAGGTGTAGCTAGGAACTAAGCGAACCAAAGGCTTTGTTTGGTTAAAGGTCCCATCCATTTGGATGCTCCGAAGAACCGAAGCAAACCAAAGGTGAACAGGTTTCAGTAACCTCTGATTCACATAATTGCCAATAGCAAATATACGAGAAAGTACATAAATGGGTGCTAAAAAGTATAGATACTATGTTCTTGTCTGATTAGGCTAGGTCTTTTTCCTTTTAGGAGTGAGGAAGGCATATATAAGGCATAGATCACTAAAGGAGCCTTTCCCTTATATATGATAGCACCAGACGCGCCCCCGCCTTCCTTGTTCAAGTAGTTGAAGAGTTAAGGGGCGTAGCAAAGTTTGTGGGGGAGGTTTTCCTTGATCTCTATGACCTCTCCGAAAGGGCCACACGATATGAATGGCTGCTTAAGGAAGAGGCCCAAAGCAAAGGAAGGCTTCTTTCTTCCCAAGACACTGACTATCGTGACCCAAACTTTGAAATTGATGTGGCTGAGATTTGCCTGAAACAACCTATGGTCTGCAATCCTCTTAGGCCAAGGGATGTTGAGGCTCCGGTATCACAGGCCGTAAAAAGAGAAGTAGTAGAAAATATTAGGCCTTATACTTTTGATATTTCGAAGCCTAGTGAAATTTTTGATTATCTCTTGGTCAATAACGCCCTGAAACTGTCCGAAGGCCATGAAATTCCTTCTTAAGAAGAACTTAAGAAGAATAATAATTATTGCAAGTGGCATAATTATTATAGACATTATACTAATGAATGTCTTACTTTTCGGAATGTGATACAGGATTTCGTGGATAAGGGGACCTTGAAGTTTCCGGAGAAGACTAAGGCTGACATGAGGATCGATTCAAACCCTTTACCAACCCCTACGGTCACACTGAATGTGGCTACGGCTGACCTTCGAAAGCTGGCTGAGCCACGGTCAACTCCTCGGCCGAAGGTTGAACTTCGGGAGCATCTTGATCATAAGAGGCAGGAGAGAGCGGTGAAGATAAGGGGAAAGGGAAGCAAGGAAAGAGAATACACTCTTAGTAGCGTTCGTGACCCAGGGCAAGAATCTACCAAATAGGTAGAGTCCCGATAGACTGGGAAGGTAGTTGTTCCACTCCTCTTTCTCGATGCTTTGAATAGCCCAGTTTCATAAACAAGGGAATGACCCATGGCATCAGTTGACTTAAACGAGTTGGGGAGCGAAGCTACTTCCGGTAGCTACCGAGCGTAGAGTTAGCTTTTGGCAGCTCATGAACCGACCGAAGGAGGGGTTGACTCTGCTGCCGGGCTTTGAGGAATGGGAGCAGCTTTGGAATCAGCGTAAGTAGAAGTGGGTCACCCCATATAAGTAATATGGGCAAGTACGCGAGATGTAACCAATAGATTTCGATTTTTCAACGAAGTCCTTCTTTCAGCAAAATCGAAGCCCCTTAGTGCAATCGATTTCAGTATGCCGGTTTAATTTGAAGAGAAAGAGGGAAGAAATCCAACCAATCTCAGAACCAAGGAGAGAAGGTGGCGAAGGGCTTTAGGTCTCGAGCGAAGCGAGAGGAGGGGGATTCCCTTTTTTTATTTGATTCATACCCGGCTCAAAGCGTAAAGGCTTTTCCTGATTAAGGAAGAAGCCTAGAAGGCAGAACTCTGAACTAAGCCCAAAGGCTAGATCCCATCCCACTTCGAACTTTATGTTTGAAGTGGCATTTGATTTTAACCAGAAAGAGGGAAACCCGGTAAAAGGCTTGCTTCTTTCTTGATGGTTGAACGGAACCAAGCCCAAGCTGACTCGAGCAATTCATTTCTTTTTCACGGATGAGATTCATTTGAAAATCCCTGATCTGACTAAATAGGAAATGAACTGAAAGCGGGTCTGGTATAAATAGCTGATACCACTCTCACTCCTGTTCTTAAAGAGTCGACATTAATCAGAATAGGCTCTTACTGCTCTAGAAAGAACTTCCCTTGAATCAACTGCTATTGATATTAGCTGTGGGACTTCGGTGCCTTAAGCGGAAGAGGGGATTTCTTTCTCTTTCTGGCTGCTACGCTCCTTTCTTATTCTTTTTTTCTGTCTCTGAAGTGAGTGAAGTCAAGCTAGCGTCAGCAAATCGGACATAAGCAATACACGTAAATCCCCGTCCTTTAGAAAGACGATAGCGATTCTCTTCCAGTGCTTTAATTAAGAGTTAAAAGAGTAACCTATAAGAAAAAATTGTAGGAATACCCGGAGCGTAGCTCTATCGGAACTTACCTCAGCGACTTTAACTTCCTATCGGCTTCGGACCGAAAGAGAGTGAGATGGAATCCAGAAGAGATCTAGCATTACGCAATCTTTCTAAGAAAGTCATTTCAGTCATCGATTGACTGCTATTCCCACTTCTTAGGAGTGAAAGGCTGGAAAGCAGTTCTTTTCCTAGGTTGACTCGTGAGTTAGTGTGCAAGACCGGCTCTCCTCTTTCTTAAATTTTATTTTATAACCGGGAGAAAGCAAATTGAAGAACCCGTGGATATGTGCAAAACGAAAATTATTGTTAGCCAAGGAAAATGACTCGTGGTAAAGACAAGATAGACTTTGACCAGACGTGCTCAGAATCTTTTTTTTTGATCCGGGGGGCGAAAAATAAAATACCTTTCCCTCGTAAACTTGAATTGGAATTGCCGGAAAATTGGTATCAAATCAATTTCCCCTCGAAGACGGACATTTCAAGAGTGCCAGTTTTAGGAAATAGCCTATTTGTTTGCCTAGGTTCTTGTGAATGGGCTCAGGAGATTCATGATATTAGGTTTGAATTAAAGAGTTGGATCAGGATACGAACGTAGGCGATTGGCTTGGTACCGTAACTTTAGAATGCACTCCTTGCCCAGCAATCAAACTCCATAGCTACGAGTATTCTATTACCAGTTCGGGAGAGGAAGTGAGACTTATAGCTTACTATTCAGTGTAAGTTGCCTCAATCTATGGAGTTCTTTTTCCCTGAGGGGCGGTGACCATGTGGTCAGTTTGATCCGTGCTTGTGCTATTCGGCGGAGGGTAGCTCCATCTTTCCATGTCAGGTGATATCTTTCTTTTCCTATCTCTTTCTCCTTCACCTAGATGGAATGGGTACTTTAAGCCATCCCGAAAGCCTTTCATCGTAGGTTGCGTCTCTAAGTAGGACCTTTCCTCCTCTGGTATGGCTAGGCCAGTAGGATATGGCTTAGAAAGAAAGACAGCCTGGCACACAACCTGGCATACGTCGATCCGACTATCAATGAATGCGTCTTCGATCGTGCGGAAAAAGATTCTCCCAAGTCTTCGACTTCTGTGCTCGGTCTGCTTTCCATTCCCAGAGAATTGAGAATGAAAGCCCACTCACGTACCCAAGACGGATAGAGGACTCGAAAGAGCTTTATTTACACCGTTCCCTTCTTTATCGAATAGGGAAGGAGGCCGTCACTTCAAATTATACTAGGGATGAGAACAAGAGAACGCTCTCCACTAAGACTCCCGTATGATATGCGGGTGAAAGCTCCCGTTTCAGATGCATGCATTGAAGGCAGGACGCCTCCCTCTTATCTCATACCGCTTCGTCCTACTTCAGCTAGATGGAATCTTTCGTAAAGCAATCCTGAAAGTAAGGTTGCATATAGAATCTTCGACCTCCCGGTCCGAAGGAACTAATCTCGATAAAAATAGACGCCTACCCCGTTTCGGACCCTGACGTGAACGAAGCTCCAATGAGTCGCTCCTCGCTGGAATGAGGGTCGGACCGTCAATTCATCTACTCACTACCTACGCAATAACTGATCCTCGGACGGAGCCATACCAGTGTTACCAAAACTTGCTAGCCGACACCGGCTACCGCAAAGGGTTCAGTTGGTGGGTTGAAATCTCGTCACTTCTTTTTTTTTTTGAAAGTCACGATCAGAAAGCTTGAAATCCGTTCTTAGACCTACCGGGGACCGGCTTCGCGAGACCTTTTCGATCTACACATGGCGTTACTCTATTGGGCGGTGCGGTGGCTTATAGAAGCAAATCCCGTACTTGATAAGATCAGCAATAAATAAAAAGAAAGACCTGCCCTTTCGGTGAAGTAAAGTTGCTTTCTTCTCTTACGAGATTTATAGTTGGATGAAAACAGCGCTTCTAAATGAGGCCTCTCCTTACAATTCAAGAGTTAAGAAAGGCTCTTTTTCTTTTCTTTTGGAAGGAGATCTGACTTCTTAGAAGGAGATGAGCTACCTAGACCTTTGTATGTGCGGGTCTCGGTAATTGAAGAGAGAAGATAGAAAAAAGACAGAGGTGAACGGACGCTTTAGTCATGAGTCAGTAATGGGCGGTGGTGTGCTCCTACCTTTGACACATGAGGTAGGCTCTTCTAAAATAGATAGATGGCCACCCTTGTCTGTACCGAAAAAAGGAAAGCCGATCCTTTTCTCAGAAGCGAGAGAGAGTATTTCGGAGAATAGTATGCGACCATATTGGGCTCCTCAACGGGGACTTCTACTTCTTCCCGTGTAGGCAGATTGAGTTAAGCTATACTTCTTTGATGTCTAGAGCGGGCCGGGCTCTACTTTCCCTCTTCTCTTTCATTGCTCTTGGGCAATAGTTCTTGATTGGAAGAAGGCAGCTATGGCTAAAAGATTCACTCAATCATCCCTTCTTATTCAATCCTCATCGATTTGACTTTGACTTCTTTCTTCCCCCTTTGTTTAGACGGTCGATGCAAATTCCGGAGGCATAACGAAATCGTCTTGGTAGGAAGCACCAAAGCAATAGAACAAGGCTTAGCTCTGCTGCTCATAAGCAAGGTCCGTGAGCAGCGATTGATTAGGCGGCACGATGTCTCATAAAGCAAGGACCTCTTGTCTTGAGAACGTACCACAGTGGTTCGAATAGGAAGCGATAGAATTTAGCTAAGGACTGAGATAGTTGTGCCTGTGCCGATGCCTAACGTTCAAAAGAAAGGAAAGACTCAAATAGGCCAACTCATTTAGCATAGTAACATAGGACGAGGATCAACCATAGTCCACGAGTGAAATACTTGGAACGAACGAGTGTAAGACTTTCCACGAGTCAAGGAGAAGAAACCACTTATAAGTAGATGATCGTTCACCACTCTACTTCCCGTTTAGGGCATGAAAGGGTCCGGAATCATAGGATCGGAACGAGCTTTCTCTCCAATCCACTTGCTTCAGACTTCCTGAATGGCTGGATGGCTTTGAGAAAGCTGCTCTTCTTTTTTTTTTCCTATTCCAGCTTGGCAGTGCTTCCTGCTGCTTGATAACTTGCTTGACTTGTTCTACTTGCTGGCTTGAACGCTTAAAGAATTTCTTTTCATTATCACCCTAGCGACTATCCAAAGAAGCTCTCTTCCTCCGATGGGCTAATAGTTCCGGCAGTTGCTGTCATAGGAGCTGAATGCAACTCCCACTCAACTAGCCTGAGATGAGATGGTTTTTATTCCTCACATCAAGCAAGTCAACCAATGCAGTTCATAAGCAGGAAAGAGGTTCCGTGATCATCTATGCTATTTCCTGAGCGTATGCTTTCTTAGTCGGAGTTTGAGTTGTAGTTCGATTCCACACCGGATTCACTATATTCTGAATCATGCCCTCCCTTCTTGTCCCATGATAAGCAGCATTTTCACAAATCAAAATAAAATAAGCAAGACACACGCAAGGCAAGAGCATATTTATCAAATCATACAATGGATAAAGCCAAACTTTCCTCGAAAATTCGATAAGAAATAAGAGCATAAGTGAATATTCAAAATGTTGAAAAAGAATACTGTAGGAGAAGAACTAGAGTCTATAGAACCTTTGTTCTTTGTTTACCAACGGAAAGCATGTGATTCTTTGGGCTTTTTTCTTCTCTTATGATATTTCATTTCTAGTTGTTGGATGAACCTCCAAGCAGCCTATCCCTTTCTTTTTGAAAAGGGTAGGACCAACTGAAAGCAAATCATCGAATAAAGAATAAAGAGAGAGAGGAGAGAGACAGATAGGATACATATTAGCTCGAGCTATCCTATATCCTATCCCTTCAGTCATGAGATGAGGGAGGAGAACAACTCCGAGAGAGCCATTTTAGGAGAAAGGAAATGAAATGGAGTATCGTCGCTTCCTGTAAAAGAAAAGGAAGGAGCCGAATGGATTCGCATTATCAAAAAGATTGAGTCCAATGTGGTTGAGCAACTAAGTAAGATGCCCGCCTTTCTATGCTGTGCCTTTTCTTGATAGGAATCCTTCTCCCCTTCAAGGAAAATCCTTTCCCAAGCCTCTGGCTCCCTTGCTTCTAGACCTCAAAACAGCTTATTCGATCACAGTGGATTCCGTGCCTCAAGTCTGGCCCTCAATCCCATTATGGGCATCCTCATCCTATTTTTACTAATGCCTGACTCACTTTGGAAACATCTGTACAGTCAATCAGAATTGACAAAGCCATACTTACTCATACTCATATTTATCCAGATCCTACTTCTCTTACTTTACTGAAAGTACCAGAGCAAAGTAGACTTCTTTGGCGAAAGTGCTAGTACATAGTACACGAGCGCTTCCACCAATTATTCAATATAAAATTGGAGGGAAAACTTTCATCCGCCGAAGCAGCAAGAGACAGGCAGCAGCATATGTTACTGGAGAAAGAGCAAGGGTGGGGATCTAGAACAACAGATGATTCTCAAACTGATGATTCACCAACAGAATTGATTTCATAGGTGGGATAGGTAATTTAGAGTATCACGATCGAAACGCTAGGTGCAGCCTCCTAGTCTAACGTCTAACCGAAGGTTCCGAGGGTTATAGGACTGCCCAAGGCCAGATCTATAACCTACTTTCTTCTCTACAATGAAGCTAGCGAATCAGTATTACTGGACACAAAGAAAATTCACTCTTCATCAACCTCTCCCTTTCTGTTGCTGTTGATGAATAGATCCACCCAACTCCTGTCGTTATGGGCAGACACTTCGGAGCCAAAATAGAAGAAAAGCAGGACGATTCCCCTAAACTTTCTCCTCACTTTTTTCATAAAGTTATCAGCTCCCGTGAGGTTATGCCTTCAGGCGCTAACGAGCAAGAAAACGGCATAGCAGCTACGACTAAAGTATACTTTAGCTGTAGCTGCTGTCTCATTCTACTTTGTTAGTACCTTTACAGGAGGTACTTCGTACTCGAGTGATTTCATACCTTTCGCTTTGCTTTCTTGCAGCTCATTCTCTTCAGGAATGAGATAGTCTCCCGAAAGGTTTGGTAATTAGAAATGCCCTGCCAAGTCAAAATGAAAAAGAAAGAAGAGAAAGAACTGGGAGTTTTTCGCCTACATAATTGCTTGCTAACCAAGCCATCCATGCCAATTGCTCTTCCCCCTATCGTGAGAGCGTCTTCGAACGTACCTCTCCCAGCAGAAAACCGTCGGGCCGACGACAACCCGCGGCGTTAATACCGGTACCTAACGAGAGATTTCTCTCTCTCCCTCGCCAAAAACCTGTCAGCCCGGCCAGGGCGCACAGAGGTGTACACGAATACAATTCATCCTGCATATCATATGTATTATAACATCATCACCCAATACAGCATAGCGGTCAAACCGGATACCTGGTTTAACCTGCTCCGCACACCACCACACCAACAAATGGTGTGTGAGTGCGAACAAAGGCCAAGAGCCATAATACCCAAGTGGCTGACCAGTCGTGAAACGCACCTGAGAGGGCCTCCTTCGTACAAAAGGCACCTCAAAGATTTTGTGCCGAGTGCCAAATTAACAACACTAGACGCAAACGACCGGTCAAACAACATGGCAACTGTTTCAAACATGAAGACCAATGGCCACCTATCAGTGGCCGACTTAAGGTCAAAGCTGAAACAGTCGAAACGACGAAACAGCGGTTTTGTTTGGTTAAACGTACCATCCATTGGCAGGCGGCGTAAAACCTCCGCAAACCCTTGGTGGACAGGCTTAAGCAATCGCTGATTCATGTAGTTTCCAATAGCAAATATCCGGCGCTTGCCAGTGGCATTAGTAATGAGACTACCGCCTGTGTCTATCTCGACAGGTAGGGTGAACGGATCCTTTAATTGACCTCGGGAACATGAAGGGAGTAGGGCGTATGTCGAAATGGACGGAACTCGTTCTGTACGGGAAGAAAAAGTAGCTATGAAAAAACCCATGCATTTATTTGATGATAACTCGAAGACGCTTTCAAGTGAGTGAACCTCTAAGGTAGTTCAGTGATCCTCGGGAAGGAAACTAGTTCAATGAACCTATAAGGCAAGGGATCAGGCAAACGGAAAAGCTATGGGTTGAAGGCCGGTGTTAGCAGCTTGGTTGGGCAAGTAGGGGCTACGGTTCAGTATGAGTCTGCTCATGGCCAGGTTCTTCGTACAGAGTAAGTAGTTTCAGCTGTGCAGCCCGTACTTTTTGCCATAGAAGATGGAGGAAGGAAAAAGAGGTTCTTTGAGGGGTAGTTCACGAAGGGACATCCAAATAAGGGCTTCCCCCGAGGCTATAAAAAATCTTTCTATTAACCGGTCAAAGGAAGTGACGTGAAGTGAAGGAATTCTCCTCACCGACTCAGTTTCTCATCGTTAGAGGGGCTACTTTCTATTAGGGCAAGTCGTTCTATGAAATAAATGCTTTAGATAGGCAAGGAGCGGTAACTAGAGTTCCAACTAGGCCAGCACCGGTTGAAGAAAAGTCATCGAAGTCGGCTGTTTACATCCATTCTCCTGAAAGAGGCGGGACGAAGAGGGGATAAGCCGCTTTCAAGCTCAAGGGAAACAGCGGATGGTACTTACTTTCAATCCCCTCGGTTCTGCTCTATTATTCTATCGGTTCAACTCCGACATTAGTAGACGCTTTCATCCTCACTGAGGTAGCTAGCCTTCCTTCTGAGCTTAAATAAAAAAAATACTAATAAGGAGTTGAAGCATAAGACCTAACGGCCGGCGATTAAACTGAACCCTGGGACCGGACTTGACTGGACTGACCGCGGATAGCGATGTAACCGTCTTCCCTATTCAACCAACCGCTCTCTTTCGAGGCAGTTAACTGACTGACTGCCTTTATTGCTTCTAACAAGTAAAAACTGCGAAAGGATAGTCTCTCAAGTACGAATACTGTAGCGCTTCACGAAGAGTTTTTTATGAGGTAAATATAACGATTTCTGTGTTTTAAATTTTTTTCCTGGTTAATGATTATGGGGTTCGTCATTTATTGACGGATTTGGGGGATTTCTCTTTCTTAGAATTGGAAGAAAAAGATTGAAATGACTGTTCAAAAGAAGCGGCTATTGGCGTTTTATCTGCATCTTCCCGACCAAGACCCGGAAAGTATACAAAAGTCTACATCGGTGTAAAAGAGCGAGTCCGATCTTTGACAATATCAAATTCTCGAAGGTCCAAGACGATAAGACAAGGGCAAAATCAATCGTCTGATCGGCTTCAGCCTGAGATACCATATTCGCAGAGAGCGCCCTGAAAAGCGGAGGGGGCAGCTAACATACCAAAAGGTCGGACAGAAAGAGTCCATTCATGAGTGAGGATAGTACTTACTAACCCACAGGTTAGGTCGCTCTAAGTAAGAAGCGAGAGGCTAGCAGACTTAAAATAAAAGGAAGTTAAGTGGGAACTCTGACTATCACAGAGAATCAGTCTCGAATCGATCGGGAAATGATATGATAGGGAATATAAAGTGTTCACTGATTCTATTTGTCGTATCATATCCATACTCGCTTCGCTCATGTCAGAAAGATGAATGACATAACTCCTTGTCTTTGGAAACTCGCTCACCAGAGGGCTACTTCTTTCAAATAGCCTTTCCAATAATTTGAAGAGTTCAAAATTTTCACACTATTTTGATCGGTATTCCACTAAAGGCTGTTAGGTCGGAGCAAGACAAAGCTAACACCGCTTTCTTAAACTGGAAACCTGATCTAGACACAGTCGGGGTCAATTGAGTCAGCAAACCCAATGTGCGTACAAGCATCTTTTTCCTTTTATTCATTTCACCAGTGAAAAAAAATAACGTAATCTAACGGTTGTGTTCCCGACGCTAACCTGGCCAAAAGACCCACCATTATGGTAACTCCGCCGTGTGTTTTTTGGATCAAATCCGGTGACAATTCTCCACTCATGTCCTTCCAGAACTGGGTAAGTGATCTTCAAGGGCATCCCCCCGATCAATTCCTCCCAGCGCTCCTCAATCAGATCTCTTGCTTGTGCAGGAGTAACTAGAGAACTTTAAATAAAAATGCAGTTTCCAACTAAGAACCGCATGAAGTCCATGCGAGCCGGTCCCGTGATTAGTAACTGATTCCTTCGTCGAGGTAAGGCTGTTTGACCTTGGTTGGTCTCCTCTACGGCACGTTCTTTTTTATATAGTAGGGAAAGTTTTTCCCGAGTTATAAAAAAAAACCACTAACTTCCGGCCGACGGTGTCCACCTTTTAAGAACCGGATATGGAGGTTGTTTATTTTCCATGGTACTCCGGTCCAGGCCTTCATCCCTCATATCTTCCTCCTGGTGAAATCTGATAACGAAGTAACCATGGCTCAGGTCCACGAGTGCCACATTCCCTTTCGCTCGCCACAGGCTCCTTAGCCGCTCCTCCACATACTCCAACATAGGCAAAAGCCCCAGTAATTTCCTAATAAGGCCGCGTCTCCACGATTTCCTTGTGCTAAAACTTCCTGGGTTGGGGTAATTTTATATTACCTTATCCTTTTCCATGACTTAATCCTGCATCCAGGAGCACTCACGGGGGTCATATTCCTTATATTCATTGTTCAAATCCTCATCCTGTAAATGGAAATGCTATTGCTCATCCATCAATAGCGTCAGCGAAGTGCTTCTCTTCTCGACTTTGATCCCTCCATCCATGAGATCCGGGAAAAACTAATCAATGAAATTCGATGCAGTTGAAAATATCCTAGATAAAGGTAAGGTGGAGGTGAGAACGTCACTTCCTTTCGTTGCTTGACGGCTTGTTGAATACAGGATAGATAGAATCCCGGGGGAAGAACTCATCAGAAAGGCTTTTCCCGCTCTAGTTGCTGTAGCTCCGTCGCCTCTTGGGCTTCAAATCCAACATCTCTTGCCTTTGATTGTGCGTTGGTGGGAAATCTATCAAGAGAATTTTCTCACTAATCCAGGGGGCTAGGCTAGACACTTCTATATTATGAATATTAGTATGTCTCGGGTGCCTTTCCCAAAGTCAGTGAATGTCTGTGATTATACGAGGATTTTCCTAGCTATGCTGTTCCCCCGGACTGACTAATCCAATTTGAATTTTCTTCAACTGAAACAGAAAAGGCTCGGAACTTAGATGATTCATCTTAGTATGCCGGGTATGTCTTTGCCCAAGGTTCCGCTCTGTTACCTCGTTAACTCGATAAAGCCAGCTCGGGAAAGCGGTTTTTCTACTACTTGGCATTAAGAGAAGCTGGGTAGCTCCGTAATCTGTCAATGAGGTGGCTTTCGCCTAGAAGGACAGTGGGAGTGAAGGGCGAGTAAAGTAGATTTGTCTTCTATCCTATACTTACTCGGAAAGTAAGCCTGACCCCTAGCTTTCTTCAGTGAAGTCTTTTTAGATTACTTATGTGATTGCTGACCTCAGCTCAGACATGATCGAATGTTCTATTCTTTCTTAACTGGAAGACAAGACAGGTTGGAAACAAGACCTATAGCCGCTGCTTCCATAAAAAAAGCTCATCTGATGACGTATAAAAGATGGGGACTACGTACCATCTATCGTATAAGTGAAAGAACCTATTTGAAGTGAAGCGGGTATAGGAATTTAGAAGGTACGTATAGTTACTCGAGCAAGGCGAGAGGTACGAAGTGACTCGTACGAAGTATATCATATAGCGTGTATGATGAGTGAAGACATTCTCTACTGCATCTATTATATATTATAGACAGGTGCGAAGTGCAGAAAGAAAAGAGTATAAGCTAGCATCACATACACTATTTATTGACTAGAAAAGAGAAGCGTAGCAGCATCGCTTATCTAAGGTATTTTACCCGTGAAGCCTCTCCACTAAGCTCGGAAAACGGAATGGCTATCGAAGAAGAGCAAGAAAGAAAGTATATACGCGTTCTCCCGGCTGCCGTAGATCAAGTGATTATGACTTTTAAAAGAAAAAGAACGTTTAACGAAGAATGTGGATTGCCCGCTGACGAATGATTGATCGTGTTGCCATAAGCATCGAAATCTAAGGGATAGTAAACGAGGGAGGGGTAGGATAGGTAATCTGCTGAGATGGACTTCAGGCTTTTTACGATAGTACGAGATGCGCCCGAACTCGAGAACCTTCGCTGAGCTAGGCAAGGCTTGGTCGTAACTTCAGTGTGACTCGTGAGGGCTACGAATAGCTTGGTCTGCTGCCGGGGGAAAGATAAACCTCGAATCCTGCCTCTGAACGCTATTTGTTCTCGAATCGGAAGGGGTCTTACGGGGCAACCATGCACTGGAGGTAAGAATCACGCTTACGAACGTCGGGATTTCGCTCCCTATGGCTACTGGTGCTTCTGCCAGTATCGAGACTATAAGACTCCTTGCGCTTAGCACACCGCAGGTGCTTTGATAGAGATTTCGGGTTGTAGGGCACAAGGGGATCTTGAATCAATTCCCTCTTTTCCAGTAGCTAGTTTAGGCAAGCGGTTCGAGTCAAGTGCCAGTTAAAGAACCAATTGTTGGCAAGAGTCAAAAATAAGAAGTAAACGACTTGATCTCTTCTGGAAAGTTACTTTGATTCTCGCAGTAGTTGTTCTGTAAGGGCTTTCATTAGCCTGAAAGATTCTGGTCGTGGACTGGCGCGATCATGATGAAATGGGCCTTTTGAAAGGAAGACCTTTTCGGATTTGTTTTAGCTTACGGCTGATATTTCCTCATATAGTTCAACTAAGAGATCTGGCGGAGGGAAGTCGAAATCAACCTTCGAGGTGTCGGCATCTTTCCCTAAAGAAATTCGAGCAAAAGCAAGGGAAGGGCGGGCCTGGTGAAGTAAGTAAGCAGTGAGATGAACCAAAGCCCAAGCTTGGAAATACAAAGAAAGATAGAATGCAAGCAAGAAAGAACTAACGGATGAATGGGGGAAGTTCGCTAACTAAACCGAAAGAAGAAGCTGTGGGACTACTTCACGCAGTAAGTCCGGCAAGTCAAGAAGGAGCTCTAGTCGGTTCTTCGGAGTAGGTAATGCCACTAGGTCAGGTTAGCTTGAAGCAAGGGTCAGGTATAGTATAGTAGGGTGCAGTTCCCTTGAAGCGGGGATATCGTAAGGAATTGATGTAGCAGTTAAAGAATTCCCCTTGGCGGAAACCTGCCTTCAAACAAAGGCGGAGGTTGAGTCAAGGGTGGTAGTAAAGGAAAAGTAAGCATCTTACCCAGTCGTAGAAGCGCTGGTCCTCGGCAAGAAAGGAATTTGGCTGTGTGTACGGGTATTTATTCCTCTAGGGGCTGGGAATGGCAAGCTCAGGAAAGTCAGAAAGCCTAGGTGCCACACCAAGGCAGACAGAGAGGCAAGAGCAGGAAAGAGAGGATCAGATGAGCGACTCGAAAGATCAGATGGATAGACTAACCGGCTTATGAAGAAGGATTTACCTAGCTCAGGAAAAGAAATCGGACAGCGAGCGCTAAGCCGGTTAAGTAAGGATAAGGACTTTGCCGGCAAGGAGATTGATAGAGGAATCTGGCCTATGAAGAAAGGAGATCGAACAAGAAAGTCATTCCTAGCCCGGTTGAAGCAAAGTCATATAAGTCGGCAACTGCAGGGTATGGAAAACTACCTTACAAAGCTGCTACTGCTACCTACCTTGCCTTGGAAGGTCAGCGGAAAGAGTAGATGGAAGAGTTCAAAGCCGATAACTCGCTGGGGACAAGCTTACCTAAATAAGAAAGAGGCGATGGCATTTCAGGCCGTAAGCATCTCTCTCTGAAAGCAGGCACGCAAGACAAGAAGCATCGACGTGTGTGATATCAAAGGAGAAGTCAAGAGCAGGGTTTACAGCTAGAAAGTCTTCGGGTAGGACATCTGGCCTAGTAGTTCAGGGTGACTCATTTTGAGTTAGAGCTGGTGTGGGACTTCTGCCTTACACCTCATATACAAGGACTGATATTCGGCTTGAAGAGCCCAGTGACGACCTACTTGACTTTTCTTATCAACCTTCCTCTATGATAAGCTTTCTATACTTGCCCTCACCGGACAAGAAGGCATCTCCGGGAAGGAAGGGTTGAAGATGTCTTTCCCAGAGAAATGGTTGAATATAAAGGCTTGGCACCTAGTTATCTTTATTTAAGTCGGCCGGCTAAACGAAAGAAAAAGAACCTTCTTTCTCTGTCCCTTAGGCTCTCTGTCCAGCTCCCCGGAAAAGGGCTAATGGCGCTAGCTCAGGCCGTTGTTTGTTGGCTTTCGCGCTAGTGAGCTCAGTCCCTTGCTTGTTCGTTCGAGCAACTACGTACATCTCCCAGCAATCTTCCCTCCTCTCCTTTCAGTCGAGCTACTAGTAACCTCGGACTATCGTATCGGTCGACTCACTTGTAGCTCCTCCTTCGGACCCTTGCCCATCCCTTTTCGAATGATTCAGTGTAATTGATTTTCACCACTCTCTCTAGACCCAACCACTCGACCACCGATAGCGAGAGGAGAACGCTTTATCTGAGAGGTCTTGTAATCGACCGGAAGGCGGGAAAAGACAGTGATTGAATGAATCCTCGCCTCTACCTCTGTTCGTTCCAAATGTCTCCCCCGGACGCCCATATGAAAGCAAGCTGGCACAAAAGCAAGAGTAGCGCTAGCGGGAAAAGCCGGGACCATTAGGCGAATTAGGGCAGTCGAGTAGCTAAGGCTGAATTTCCGAGGAATGCCAGCAGCTAGATCATCCCACCACAGCCACTCTGACATCGTGAGCTCCGAAGCTCAACCATCAGGATAGGAGGAAATGGGATGGAACGGAAGGACTTGAACTGATACCGTGAGAGGAACCAAAGAGTTGAGGCGAACGGGAGCGATAGCCCACTCGACCGTAGAGCATTCTTCAAGCCCAATCGAAAATATCTTGCAGACTGGATTATGGATAACCGTCTATTGAATCAATCACTTTCTCGCCCTACTACGGTGGTCAGTCTGGATCCAATATACCACCCCATCCAGTAACTGCAGAGGGAATAAAGAATCAAAGCGTAGCAGCCGCATCAGCAGTTGAGGGATGCCTGGTTGAAGTAGAAGATCTTTCTTTTACGGCCGCCTTCTTCCGGCAATTAGTGGAGGAAGCAGTCAGGCCAAGCTACAAGCTACGGACTTCCTACTCTTCCTGTTCTATTTGTATTGGAAGAGAGATGAGATTCCTTCTTTAATTGAATCGGGGAAGTCCTATGACACCTCTATTCCAGCAAACAAACTCACATAAGGTATGGCTGTGTCCGATGATTCAGGGAATGAGCTATCAGCAGCTTAACTGACAGATGAAGGAGCGGCTAACAAAGCGGGATCAGCCTTCTATATTGTACGATGCCAGTCAGTCCGTCTTCTCGGGTGACGGGCTCATTTCCGAGTCAGTCAATGAAGATGAGCTTCATGCCGCTTGAACGAGTTGAAGAGGTTCGGAAGCGGACCCCTCTTAATTAATGGAATTGAGGGAAATCCCAGGAAAGGATCTAATAGCCGAGTTGCAAGGCGGGTAGAAGCGCTTAGTTGAAAGACTAAGGAGCGAAGTCTGGTCAGACTCTCGAATCAACGAGGAGCGTCCCGGGATAGAAAGGGTCAAAGCGAACAACGCGAACTAACAGGATAGGAGAGAGCTTGCCCCATAGATAAAGCAGCGGCAAGGGAAGCCCCATCTTCAGTCAAAGGGGAACCATCCACTATCGATTCGCCAAGCACTTGACTTTCGCTTCTAGCACCGATATCTCATTTCATGGATTCGGGATTTGTCCCAAAATTAGGTCCCACGATGACATGACTGGTCGGTCAGATCTATTACTTATTTTCTTGCTTCGAAAGCTACTGAGAAAAGTAGTATTTTAGGGTGCATTTCCGAAGGTGAAGTAGTTAACCCCCCTTCCCTCAGTTAAGGGAATTGAATGGAGTGAGCATTCTACTCAGATGAAAAAGTCCGGAATTCGGGGATCACATTAGATTGAGATAGGACGAGCTAAGTCAGCAGCATCTTCTAACCTGAGCTGATATCTATACTCGCAAAAGCTCACAATGACGGGGAAATAAATACATTCAACAGCCGCTCGAGATTCTCCAACCACTAGACCAGAGGTTCGTCTTTCATCTTCCGTACGGGAATGGAAAGCTTCCCGGCCACTTCCTGATCTCAGAGATTTGATGATAGGGATTGTTCACAGCACGAGTTCTCACCTTCGACCTGACATACAGCTCTGAAAATGTCCTGCGCTACTTTTCCACATCACTTGACTTTGCCAAAGGCATGCCAGGGAATAGATTCACCAGATAAATGAAAAAGGAAAAGATTCAAACCTGAGAGAGATACTGAACACATTCCATTAGATGAAAGAGACTCTATAAAAAGATAGGGATCACAGCCCAATCAAAAAGACCTTGAACACTAGACTTCATCCCATGGAGAGAGAAAGATCCAGTCGGATGGGAGAAGACTTTCATTACTAGAATCAATCTATCACACGTTGGGATCAGCGGGAAGCGAAGGTCAAGGTTCAGAAGTAGCCAGCCATATGCTGATCCTCCCTGAACCCTTAAAGACATCAGCTTAGACAACAGCAACTAGAGCAGGAGAAGAGGGATAAAAACCAGCATGCATTGTGAACAGCATTAGTTGTCACCGTCTAATCCTTTCATCAAAGACATTCACTGACCCACGTAGGACTGCTGAATGGAATGATTCCTCCCCCGAGGGTGATGGAAGGGGGGGCACGACCCGATCTAAGATTACTCCCTGAGCAGAGTCTGACTTTTCGAAAAGAAGAGAGGAAGGAAGGGGCGTACCAAAAAGTTCTCCAATTCGATGAGGACAAGCAGGCACAACAATCCCAGGAAAGGTTCGAAGCACGTAGTTGCAAAGCTAATATTCAGAAGTTCAGTTCGTGAGATAGCTCCCCGGACCAGATATTTTTGATAGATTCCTAGTACCGACCTTCCGTTCAGTGTAGGGAATGGAAGGGAAGGGATTTGCCCCTTGCCACTCGGCGGCCTTTCTGTCCCATCTCATCCGCTTTGCTTTTTCCCATATCTTCTCACGTGACGGTCAGAAAGCTTTTGAACAAAGGAAACTGATAGTCGCATTCCGTTCCTTGAAACATTATTTAAAAATAGCATTAGCTTTCCCCCGTGTCGCTGACGTCAGCCCCTACTTCAATTAAAGCTCGCTCAGTGTCCGGAATCGGGACCCGGCTGGACCATGGTAACTCGGCGAGTCACTTACTCATGAGATCCAGCCTTGCCTCCCCTCAACCTGCTTTCTCTTTTTTTGTTTTAGACTTGGATCTAGGGGCCCAACCCCATATCCCTGCTCGAAGAGATGGTCATCTGTGCTCCACAGCTATTGGTCTCATCACCCTGCAAAGATGGGGAACCAACCAAGATGTATGTCGTCCAACCCGACCTCAGACTCTTTCTTCCCGACCTATTTGACTCTCTGGCCGCAGTTATTTAGGTGGTATCCCGAGATTGAAGAGATCGAATTCCTCCCGGGAACACACGAAACAAAGATATGAACTAGGTAAATAAAAATGGAAAAGAGATGTTTCCAATTCATCAAAATCAGAAGCTTTTTCTACATCCATATGATCTACTAAAGTAGATCGATATTGCCCATATAATGAAAGCAGATCTTGGTCCATAGAGTCCAAAGAAGGTAATAACTCCAACCTGTCCGATGCTTCTTCGGCCAAATACAATATACAAGTGGGACCCGCACTATGAGCAAGCTGTGCAAAAAACCGCTTCTTTTTTCCGGTTTCGCAACAACTTGGGCGAAATGGGGTTCTACCGGGAAACCATGGATTTTTTAGTTTTCGCCATTGGTTACTGGTCGAGCCACTGGAATGGAATGAGATAAGAATCTCTGGAGATCTTTCCTCTCCACTTACTCGTAACAGGCTGCTTTCCCTCTGTAGAAGACTTCTTCCGAATGGCATAATTGTCCGACACTACGTTCCTCGATCTTCAAAGAAGACTGACTCCTCCTGCTCCTTTAGGATAGGATCGTCGTTGGTCCTTCTTTCACTAATGATCTCACCAATAGTAGTTTCGCGCGAACGCGCGAGGGACTATCCTTTCTATCGCTTGCGCTTGCTTTTCACTCTCAAAACAAAACAACGGTCTCTCTCTTCTATAAAGCGAAGCAAAGCGCATGGCGCTGAAGTGAAGAAAGCTCAATAAACACACACGAACACGATGCAGGGCATAGCATAAATGAGACCGCTGATCATTTCATAAAACATATATGCTTGACCTTTCTCGATGCTTTTTTTGGGGTGACTCACCAACCGACCCAGCAGTGATCGATGACAGAATGGTACGAACAAATCAAAGTCATTGGATTTGGTAGTTCTCCATTGACTTCTCTCTTTACCCCTTTTTTGCATATGTTCCTAAATGGGTGTGCACCTCCAGATGGGCAGGGGCCGGCCTCCCACTCTCTTATGCAGCATTTATTAGCTTAGCTGAGTTAGGCTTTTGCGTACCCAATTAAATTAGTACTCGTCCGTGCCACCTTGTGTAATGCATAAAACCAAATCGCTGACCGGTGGGGACTCTCCCATCAATGAATGAGGACTCTATGTATGAATTGAAAGCTCTCACGACAAACGAAATCTCCCAAAAGAAACCTTCCTCTTTCGCTTCTAACAGGTGAGAACTAAAAAGCTGTCCTATCCAATGTCTCCGAAAGGAGCCCTCTCTCAATCGTTGATCAAAACCTTTAATTCGACGGCGGCTTTGTGACCGCAATTGTTCCATCGCTCCGGGTTTTTCGAAAGCTCCTCTAGAACCTGAGCGATTTTCAGGCGTAAAAACTGGGAAGCCGTTTCCAGCCCTGAATATCGGCTAAAAAGTTGGTTCGCGGTTTTCTACGGCCCCGCGAAATGGAACGGAAAACGAGGAGTCTTTTTGTTTTTAAGAAGTCAATACTAGGGGCTGCCGGCCCCATGACCCCTATGGGGAGATTGGGAGCCTCCCCTCCTTCCTGCGGAGGGTTGGCAGGCAACATAGAATGAGCAAAATCGTGGGTTTCCCCGGAAATCACACGCACAGAAAAATAAATAGAAAATGCAATCCAGCTGGAGCATCCAATTCTCAGCAAGAAACAAGATAGGGCTCGACACCCCAGCCTTTGAAAGTAAGGCATGAAAGAATTCAACTGAACCCAGACACAGAGAAAGAAAGTAAAACAAAGTGAGCAAGATTAATAACGAATAGAGAAATGGACGTAATTTAGGACGAACAGTGTGAACGAGAGTCATGACCCCTTCTTATTCGCTCAAACTTCGGTACGACCTGCACGTACGTAGTCGCTATAGCGAAACTATTGGGGTGTTCATATTTCATTTTTTTTTCCAAGCCTTACATGCACTGAGTTACTTACGGAATATCTCTCGACGCCAAGACTCTTTTTATGTGTCTAGGCCGATCAGAGGTTCGGCTTTCTTCTCTTACGAAATATCTAGTTGCCTTGAAAACAACTTATTCTATTTCGAAGCCGAAGCACTCCTATCCTAAAAGTAAGAGTTATCTTATATACGATACCACCTGCCGCACCTCCGTACTCTGATTCAAATGCGGCGGATGGAGATTCAGATAGGAATGATTCGGGTGCTGAGGACGGGAATGATTTTGTTTAAGCTTAAGATTCGGATTCTGGCTGGGGAGTCAATCCTCTCGCTATCGCTCGTTTCACTTCCTCTCGCTTCGCTCGAGCATCTCCGAACGTGCCTCTCCTAGTTCTTTCTAGTTGAAGTGGATAATGGGGAGAAAGAATCGTCTTAATCATTTTGATGTGACATCGGCCAGGCGATTGAAACTCGGAATCTTCTTTCTACGAGTCGAACGTAGCCTAGAAAGGAGCGCTACAAAGTGGTCGAAGAGCTTATTTTTGTGCTGGAACTTGTTTTTCTCCTACTCCTACTTCGCCTCCTGTAACTCTTGTTTTGATGCTTAAAGAGAGGCCTTATCACGTAAGACACTAAGCCGAGTCTCAAGTTCCTGCTGTCAAAGAGTTCCACATCTCTTTAAGGAGTGAAATGCTTCCCTAAAGGATAAGCAACTACATCATGAAAGAAGGTAAAGACGCTACCCATTCCTCTAAGTTTTCCTACTACGGGTGCTAGTAAGACTAAGACAGTTTATTACAGATCAATCAGTTCCTTACTAATATATGAATTCTTGCGCAATGAAGAAAGCGTTAAAAGTCTTATCTCGCTACGAACAGTCTATTGACTCCCTTGCTTCCTTCATCTAATTGGTACAGCTATCACTAATTCCGTCTATTGCTCCTTAACTTAAGGTGATAAAGACTCTGTTTAGTTAACAGTAAAGCGGTAAAGGGGCGAAGCGGTTAAGCAGGTAAGAAAGTCATAAAGGTACGAAGGGAATATATCCATACTAGCAATCAGGCAATCCGGTAATCAGTATTTGGCATGCCCCACCTCTCTCCACCAATGGCTTTGCTATCTCTGCCTTCCTCCTCTCTCTCCCTTTGTTTAGCAAGATAGGAGTACTCTCTTTCCCGCTTGCGGGAGCAAAGGCATGAAGGAGCTTACAAGACTAAGGCATTCATTCCAAGGACAGCTCACGACCACACGTAACAGTCACAATGGTATTGTTAAAACTAGCTTGAACATGAATAACTCCCTTTTACGCGCATTCTTACGTGAACCAATATGCCTTTCAAACCAATCAATATCTTAAAAAAGAAAAAAAGTATAACACATTATTTACTTCATATCCTTCTCTGAAGTGCAGGTGCAGGAGCGTAGCCACTCCGAGCGGGGGAAGCTCAAAATAAAGAAAAGTCTGGTCTTGTACTAGTAGCTTCATCCCGTAACCCCTCAAGAAAGCTCTTCAAGCCCTTGTTCCGTTCCAGCTGATAGCACGCTGGATACTTCCTTTTTCTATTGTCAGATAAGGATTATAAACAGCTATCAAATAGCAAGCCATGAAGCCAACTGCCCTTCATTCTATTAGGGAGTTTGAATAGCTGTTTTGATTGTCAAGGTGAGAAAAAGGACCGTCCCAGACCTATCAGGAAAGGGGAAAGCAACGAGAATCTTTCTACCTTCACGGGTGAACCTGGAAATAAAGAGACTTGCATTTCCCTTCACTCATGCGAGCAACGGGGCGGTCGGTATACCTAGTAATGGTTTTTTCCATCTTTCCCCAACTTTCAGCTTCCTTTCGTCGGGGGTTTGCTCCCAGCACCTTAGAGGGGAGTCCTCCTCGTTTTTCTCTGATCGTGGTTTTGCTTTAGGTTATGCACTTGGCTTTCTAATCAGGTTGGGCTCTGATTTAACTGTCTTAAGAAGCGGAGTTAAGGCACGTCTTGAGATTGCCAAATAATTTCTCTCCTTGCAGCACTTCAAAGACCTTCCTTAGATGCTCCACATGCTCATCAAGATCCCTGCTATAAACTAGGATGTCATCAAAGTAAACCACAACAAAGCTTCCAATGAACTTACGCAACACATGATTCATCAAACGCATGAAAGTACTTGGTGCATTTGACAAACCAAATGGCATAACCATCCACTCGTACAACCCATGCTTGGTCTTGAAAGCTGTCTTCCATTCATCTCCCTCTTTCATTCGAATCTGATGATACCCACTCTTGAGATCAATCTTCGAAAAGATTTTAGAGCCATGTAGTTCATCAAGCATATCATCAAGCCTTGGGATAGGATAACGATATTTCACTGTGCACAAAGCCTTCTCCACTTCTCCCTTAGTTGCAAATAAATTCTCCTTTTTCTTCTCATTGGCCATCAGATCTTTTAGCACTTGTTGAGGATTAAAAAGTGCTAAAACAATATTTCTTCCATCTTTGGTAATGGAGTAACTTTTTTTGAACCCACCATGCGCAGCTCTCTTGTCATACTGCCACGGCCTCTCCACCACGTCACACATCTCTTCACCTTTATAGAATTTCCCAATAGAGAACGGCACCAGAACTTGCTTAGTAACTTGAATCTCTCCTTGTTGATTCAGCCATTGCGCCTCGTATGGATGAGGGTGTTTTGTTGTCTTCAAGTTTAGTTGCTCCACCAATGTGTTGGAAGCAACTTTAGTACAACTCTCTCCATTTAGAATGTCACCACACACCTTTCCGCCAGCGGTACATCTAGTATGTAACATGTTACCACGCTGATCATCATCCACCTCAAGCAATTCTCCCTCATCAGCATAAACTACATTCTCTTCTTTCAAACACTCATTTTCCTCATCTTCTATTACTGCTTCAACTTCACCCGTCACTCGTGTCGTGTAGTGTAGCAAGACTAACAAGTGGTCGTGAACGAACGAGCAACTATTATATTATAAGCAATACCTTTTTTATTTTATTATTATTTCTTGGCCGCATGGAACATAGATTAGCATGTAGGAATGACTACAAGTGATCTTCCATCCAGGATAAGGAGAAGCAGTGCCATATACGGTCTTCGCGATTGTATATAATATGTTTCTTTCCATTCCTCGTGAGGCACTTATTTCTCCGAAACAAGAGATCAAAGTGATTTTCCTCCTTTTTCCCAATAAGTCGACGGCATTACACCATTGGGATACTTCGAATAAACTAGAGTACATATAGGATACACCGGTGCTAAAACCTTTTCTCAAGATATCCTCCAAACTGTTGGGGTCCTTGCTCCGGATGTAGTTCCCCCGGTTTGAAACCAGTTGGTTCCGTAGTTTTAGAATTCTGCTGATCCCAAGTACTCCATCTCCATCATTGCATATGGGAATATAGAAAGTAAAGAAGAAAAGGCATGACCAGAAGAATTGTGTGAAATAAGTGAATTTATCCAGTTGAGGCATTATTGATTGAGAAAAAATTCTGACCTACAGACTGAACTCCGAAAAGCCTGTAGCGTAGGACTAGTGTTTTTTTTGACTATATATGGTGGTTTGTTGTTGACAAAAAAAGACATGGGACAAGGAAAGCACTTAGACGAGTAAGGTTTTTATCACTTACTTGCTAGAGTAAGGAATTAGTAAGAATGAAGGTGAACCCATCTTATTTACGCTATTTTCCTTCCTGTCTTTCTCTCTAAAGTGATTTATAGAAAGAGCGAATTCAGGTATGAGAGAGGGAATTCATTCTCTAAGGCAAAGCTAAAGCAAGATAAGGCTCGGAAATGGGCTGAAAGGAGGTTCTATTTATAGGCGTTGGCAGACTTCTTTACCTTATATGTTAGTTGTTGGTACATGGGACATGCTTTCAAAAGGTCAAATCGAAGAAAGGCCGGCGGAGAAAGTACGAAAGCGCTTAGATCGAGCTACGGCTTATTTGTGTCTTCCCCTAGTTGTGGTAGCCTCCACTCCAGATCATGATCCTCTACTTGAATCGTCTAAATAGTCAAGGTCAACCACTATAAGCAGTTCTTTCGATTATGTGGCTCAGCCCTTCAGTCAAAAGAGAAAATCGTGTCGTACTAACTTCGGCTCTGGAACAAACATTCGCTTGGACATATTCAACATTCTTTACAACAGAAGAAGAGGTGGAGAACTTTCCTTCGGAATGGACCCCGTCCACTGACTAACCTAACCCGGAAAGACTTAACAAGTTTCTTGTTATGTTCATTGGTCAACCTTCTACGACTTTTACCGCTGTTAGGACCGAATCGAATGGAAGACTAGGGGACTCAGTCAAAGACTACTTCCTATACTTCTCGGTAGGGTTCAGTATCGGAGAAAGGTTTTGGAGTTATGCTTACAAGAGAAAGCTGGCCCGAAACAAAAGATGCCGAAATAGACCACTCTTAGGAAAAGTGGGGCTCAGACTGCTTGCTTCCAAGACTTGACTGCTACCTTAGCACAATAGAACGAGAGTGAAATGGCCCTTAGGCCTTAGCCGACAAAGCAAGTGATACGAGGATGTGAGACTAGACCCCAAAGATAACTTTCAACGAAGAAAGTTAAAGTCAGTCCTTAAAAGGAACTTCAGCTCTTACCACATTCTCAAACAAAAGCAAATCCAACTTCGACGACTTAGAAAGAAAAAAGGGGACACTAAGAATCTTAAATAGGGAATTCTCCTTTGAGACTCATAGGTCGACTTTCGGCTCGATTGCACTTTTTATTTGACTAGTTAGAAGTCCTAACCTATTAACTCTGATATTTAATGGTAACATTATCTATATTCTTTATATCTGGTAAAGTGCATTTCTTGTTCTTTTTGAGTTCCCCGACTAATTGACTCTTCTCGTAAATTAGAGCTCCTCTCGATGGTTTCTCTTGGGAGAAGGGCAGTAGGATTAGAAAAAGGCCTTACTTCTATTGAAGCTATAGAGGCTGTTTCGGCTCTTGGAGTAAGGGGGAAGAGTGCCGATGAAATGCTTTTTGAGACTTAGCCAACTCAATGGAAATTCATTTAGGCAAGATCCCACGTCCGAGAGTCTGATTCTGCTTTGACTCTTCTCAAGGAAGGAGACGTAAAAGAGAGTGCTTGCTTTTCCTGTTAGAGATGCTAGTCTTTTTGTAATAACTGCTCTTCAAGGAAGAAGAGCAGACGTTTCTCTTGTGGTTGGTTTGTCAGCTTCTTGGTCAATAGAGAACATCTAGGCATTTTCGGGCGTTTTCATCAGGATTTATTCCGAAGTGGACCACTGGCACCTGTGTATTTTCTTTTTTATTGATGCAGATGTTGGTTGACGGCCAGAATCCGTCAGATTGAAGAGCAATCAAAAGGGCTTAGGGCTTCCTTCTCAAATCTCAAAGAGGAAGACAGATAAGTAGGTTGATTGGTGGGAATGAGTTGACTCTCTCTCTTATCTTGTCAAAATGCTATTGAACAGACCTTTAAGTCAACTGCAGATAGAGAGTAAGCGATCGTCTTTCCTTGGTTCAATTGGGTTCAATTGCGGGGAGAAGGTCCCTGTCCCTTGTTTAACCTCTTTACACAGAGTCTAAAACCGAGGCTCAACTAAGTGACCTAATGCGATCCTGCTCGAGATGGATCACCGTCTTTGTTAGGCTTTCCTCTGCCTACTATCAACTATTATAGGAGCTATGAAAGGCGTAAAGCAGACAGTTCCCAACGAGGAAGGCCTATCCTTGGAGCGAAGTCCGTTCCAATAAGAAGGTAAGAAGGAGCAGAAGCGCCTAAAATGAATAGCCAATCCCGAAGCGGACTCATGCAAGGCCTTGCTTTCTTCTTATTGAGTGGCAACAAGAGGAGCAAACAGCTTCGTCTCGTATGACTGAGCTGGTCGATCGCCTGACTTCATAGTCCGGAGAATTCTATCTATCTCGTGGTTGGTGTATCCGAAAAGCTATAATGTGAAGAACCCATTCTTTGACTTTCTCCTCCTTCAAAATCAAGTTAAGGGAACGAGTATCTTCCATATGATACATACCTGAATTGCACCTCTTTTTGACAGGAAATGTCTGTAAACTGGGGAGGATTGGTCTACTTTATTGACCTAACCAAGCTAGTATGAAGAATCTCAGCCCCTTTCTAGATAGGGCTCGAGAGCAGCCTACGAAAGAGTTCAGGCTATGCCTGGCCATCATAACATTCATAAACTAGATTGATAGATGAATAGAATAGTCCAGCCACAATCATTATTGATTCGCTTGGGAGGAGGAGTTCAACCGCTCGAACTCAGAGAGATGAGCCTAATAGTGCCCCAATCCAGAGGATAAGAATGTAACTATCTAATCGGGATCACACGACCATTTATTTGAAGGCCGAAAGGAAAGGTGAAGAAGTGTTTAGCCCCGCAGTCTTATCAAAGCGCTCTCTTCAACCGCAAGACAGATAGAATGAAAGAAAGAAGAAAGTAGCTCCGCAGCTCGCCCAGAAGAAGATAGACCCGCCACTATAGATTTGTCAATCCCTGGAAAAAGCTTGGCCATAGAATAAAAAAATCTCTATTCTTCGAGACAAAGGGTAAGACATAAAAAAATTAGCCGGCAAGAAGCGAAGACAAAAATACAGGCTTTGATGATTAGCAGCATCTTGTCTGACGAGTGAGCGTAAAGGCATCAGAAGAGGAGCGTAGCAGCTCTCCCTATCGGCAGAGGTTTTTCGAGCGGTCAAAGCATTGACTTCTTAATATACGTTATGGGAAGACCTTTCTTTGAAACTTTGAAAAAGCCTTACCAAGTTCAATAGTCCATGGAAGGGTTCGGCCAAAGCAAAATCAAGAGAATACGAGTTCGGGCAGAGATGGCACTAGCCCCATGGATTCTTTAGCCCATGATCTTCTAATGAGTAGTCATCACGAGATAAGCAGCGTACAGGACAAGTCCTTCTGGGTTCCTGAAAGTATGATCTGAGGCCTCGAGGAATGAGTGAAACTTCCCTTTCATTGAGTCAGAGATCACAGTAGATGGATAGATAAATAGAGAAGATTAACGCCCAAACCATCAAGCAATCAAAGAAGTGTAGCCAACGTCAGGAAAACCAGCATTCCACAATGACAGGCCTGGAGCGAACACTCTTCCTTTTATCTTATGGCCGGTTTTGGGTTAGCCAAAGAAGAAGAAAGGTGAATTTCACACTTACCTACTATCGATGAGAAAGGGATACCACAGCTTATTTTGATTACCTTCCTCCAGGAGTTCAGTTCCTAAATAGGAGGATCTTTGTCTTTGTCTGGTTTAAAAAGGAATATCATATGCCCATTCAAAAGGCATTTCGAGAGGCATATATAGTGGAAGACTTCCTCTACCCAAGCCCCCTCCTAAAGAGGAAGAGCTTTACGACCGGCCACCAGCCCCAATTACCATTGGAACTGAGCCTTTCAACTCTGACCTTATAATACCCACTTTAGGGAGCTAGCCATAAGCCAAATACAATTTGACATACCAACCAAGCATTCCAACGCAGAAAAAGAAGCAAGTCCTGTAGTTCCAGAAGCTAACCTAAAGATAGCCAATGGGCACAGAGAAGTCCCGGATCTATCCATACCAGTAGGAATAGTTGGAGGTGCCGAAAAAATGTTCCTTAATTGCGTATAGAAAAAACACAGACCTGAACTACTGACTCTTGCAGCTCCGGTAGCATTTCCTTTATCAAGGGCTTTTTGTTTTGGACTGAAAAATCAGAGCCCCTCTTTCGATTTCTTTTTCAAAGAAAAGAAGCAAATGGACATTGGAGATACAGTATTCAAAATAGAAAATCCAATCATACTTATATGATGATTTCTAAAGTGTCATTCATCTGCTCTTACACTATAAAGTATAGGTTTTCTGGAATTAATAAGTAAACTCGGAATTGATAGCAAACATTCGTCCATAGCCCTTGGACTTTTGAACAGAATCAAACCACGACATCCCAATGTTAAAATTCCAGTACAAAACCCACATATAAGAATTTCTTGCACTGGATAGCATTGTTCTTTGATGAAAGATTCCCTAAGGCGTATGAAGGTTTCATTTCTGAACCAGCTCAACCACCACACCAGCTTCAAAAATGACTTGCTTCTTTCTTAGGTCCGAAGTTCCCCAGCCGGGTGATACGAATGGGAATCTGTTG